AAGCCGTATGAGGTGAAAATCTCATGTACGGTTTTGTAGAGTGACGGTAAAGGTAACTTATCTGTCAACTTTTCCACTACCACCCCCAAAAAACCGAACTCTGCCTTACGCAAAGTTGCCAGAGTACGATTAACCTCTGGATTTGAAATCACTGCTTATATACCTGGTATTGGCCATAATTTACAAGAACATTCTGTAGTATTAGTAAGAGGGGGAAGGGTGAAAGATTTACCCGGTGTGAGATATCACATTGTTCGAGGAACCCTAGATGCTGTCGGAGTAAAAGATCGTCAACAAGGGCGTTCTAGTGCGTTGTATATTCTTATCTAAGACTTGTATCATTTTATGATGATGCCATGTTAATTGCTAGAAACATGTGAAGTATATGGCTAACCTAATAACGAAAGTTTTGTAAGGGGACTGGAGCAGGCTACCATAGGACAAAAGATCTTATTTCTAAAGAGATTTGGAACTATTATACGTCTAAGGTTCAATATTGAAATCATTTCATAAGTTTTCCCCGACTTGTCAACAAGCAATTCAAAATACCTCGACTTTTTTAGAACAGGTTCGAGTCAAATAGCAATGATTTGAAACACTTTTTTTTTTTACACTCTTTTGGGAACCTAAGGACTTGATCGTACAGATATGTAAAATACGAGATTTCCAATCATAGCAAGAAAAAGGAAGGAAACGGATACTCAATTTAAAGTGAGTAAACAGAATTATATACATAAAGAATAGATCTCATATCTACCTATATAATCATGTGGAAAGCCGTATTCGATGAAAGTCGTATGTACGGTTTGGAGGGAGATCTTTCATACCTTTAGAGATCCACCCTACAATACGGAGTCAAAAAGCCGAAATAAGTGATTCATTTTTAGCCTTTATGAAATGGATTATTGAACCCTTTTCACACTCATGTCACGTCGAAGTACTGCAGAAAAAGAAACTGCAAAATCCGATCCAATTTATCGGAATCGATTAGTTAACATGTTGGTTAACCGTATTCTTAGACATGGAAAAAAATCATTGGCTTATCGAATTCTTTATCGAGCCATGAAAAATATTCAACAAAAGACAGAAAAAAATCCACTATCTGTTTTACGCCAAGCGATACGGGGAGTAACTCCCAATGTAACAGTAAAAGCAAGACGTGTAGGTGGATCGACTTATCAAGTTCCCGTTGAAATCAGATCTACACAAGGAAAAGCACTTGCCATTCGTTGGTTATTAGGGGCATCTCGAAAACGTCCGCCGGGTCGAAATATGGCTTTCAAATTGAGTTACGAATTAATGGATGCCGCCAGAGGGAATGGCAATGCTATACGCAAGAAGGAAGAGACTCATAGAATGGCAGAGGCCAATAGAGCTTTTGCACATTTCCGTTAATCTATGAACAGGATCGAGATCTATCTATATGGATAGATCTATCTGATCTATACAGATAGATCGATTCGAAAGAGAAATATTTCTTCGAAATTGATCAATATGTCTATCGGAACGAACGAAAGATAAAAGAAAACAAGGATGAAACATAAATCCTAGATCAACCAAGCCCTCTCGGGGGGGGGGCTTGCTTAATAAAGAATAAGATTCTGAGATAAGATTTGATCCTATTCATGAGGATTATGCAAATCTCCTATTCCAAGAATAGAAAGTTGAAAAAGATTGAGACTTTTTCGGAGATTGAATGAAGTTACTAATTCATGATCTGGCATGTACAAAATGAAAACTTCATTTTCAATTATACCCTGAGATCATTTTTATGAAAGAGTTTCATTTGCTTCTCTTCCATGGAGGTTCTATTTTCCCAGAATGTATCCTAATTCTCGGCCTAATTCTTCTTCTGATGATCGATCTAACCTCTGATCAAAAAGATACACCTTGGTTCTATTTCATCTCTTTAACAAGTTTAGTAATGAGCATAACGGTCTTATTATTTCGATGGAGAGAAGAACCTATGATTAGCTTTTTGGGTAATTTCCAAACGAGCAATTTCAGCAAAATCTTTCGATTTCTCATTTTACTATGTTCAACTCTATGTATTCCTCTATCCGTGGAGTACATCAAATGTACAGAAATGGCTATAACAGAGTTCCTGTTATTCCTATTAACAGCTGCTCTAGGGGGAATGGTTTTATGTGGTGCTAATGATTTAGTCACTATCTTCGTAGCTCTGGAATGTTTCAGTTTATGTTCTTATCTATTATCTGGATATACCAAGAGAGATGTACGGTCTAATGAGGCTACTATGAAATATTTACTTATGGGTGGGGCAAGCTCTTCTATTCTGGTTTATGGTTTTTCTTGGCTATACGGTCTATCCGGGGGAGAGATTGAGCTTCAAGAAGTAGTAAATGGTCTCATAAATACACAAATGTATAACTCCCCAGGAATTTTGATTGCGCTCATATCCATAGCTGTAGGAATTGGATTCAAGCTTTCTCTAGTCCCTTTTCATCAATGGACCCCTGACGTATATGAAGGAGTGCGATTCGTTCGACGAATTATTACCCCTATAATAAGCGGATATATATCTTTTTTAGAGATGTTTAGATCTATAAAAACTCTATGGACATGCGGAAGAGAAAAAGACTGTTATCCCCACTCGGGCTAAGGCATAACTTTTACCAAAAGTTATTCGCGAGATTTTTGTTGAAATAACAATTAAGGTAAAGCAAGGTCAAAAATAACTAATATCTTTGAATAAACAGAGATATTTTGCAAGTCAGTTATTACGGGTAGTTCTTACAAAGGATCAGACTAATGACGTATACAATACTTTCATTCTCGATGTAAATGCTACATAGTCAGTTTTCATCCTTCAAGGACTACGAGTGTAATAGAAGCATCCGTCGACAAAAAGATCACCCTAAGATGATTATCTCATGGCTATTGAGAACGAATAAAATCAGATGGTTCTATTTCTCAATCTTTTTGACTTGTTCTTACAGTCAAAAAGATCGAGAAAGTCAGTGATTCACTATGGGAACCGCTGATGGAGGATTCCTCGGGAAGTTAAGGATTAGTAATCCTTTTCTATAAATTGAATCGATTCGGTCTTATACATACGCGAGGAAGGTAATGAAAAAGGAATAAGATGATTATGTCCTTCTTTTTTTATCACTTAGGAGCCGTGCGAGATGAAAGTCTCATGCACGGTTTTGAATGAGAGAAAGGAGTGAGGGATCCTCTTTTCGACTCTAACTCTCCCACTCCAGTCGTTGCTTTTCTTTCTGTTACTTCGAAAGTAGCTGCTTCAGCTTTAGCCACTCGAATTTTCGATCTTATTTTCTACTTTTCATCGAACGAATGGCATCTTCTTTTGGAAATATTAGCTATTCTTAGCATGATATTAGGCAATTTAATTGCTATTACCCAAACGAGCATGAAACGTATGCTTGCATATTCGTCCATGGGTCAAATTGGATATATCATTATTGGAATAATTGCTGGAGACTCAAAGAATGGATATGCAAGCATGATAACTTATATGCTGTTCTATATTTTCATGAATTTAGGAACTTTTGCTTGCATTGTATTATTTGGTCTACGCACAGGAACTGATAACATTCGAGATTATGCAGGATTATATACGAAAGATCCTTTTTCGGCTTTCTCTTTAGCTTTATGTTTACTATCCTTAGGAGGTATTCCTCCATTAGCAGGTTTTTTTGGAAAACTTTATCTATTCTGGTGCGGGTGGCAGGCAGGCTCATATTTATTGGTTTCGATAGGACCCCTTATGAGCGTTATTTCTATATACTATTATCTAAAAATAATCAAGTTATTAATGACTGAGCGAAACAAAGAAATAACTCCTCACGTGCAAAATTATAGAAGATCTCCATCTTCTTTCATATCAAAAAATTCTATCGAATTGAGTATGATTGTATGTGTAACAGCATCTACTACACTGGGAATAGTAATGAACCCAATTATTGCAATTGCTCAGGATACCTTATTTTAAGGTCTATTTATTCGTTCAATCCGGAAGAATTAGTCGATTTGTCCCGCCCAAAATGGGAATAGGCCGAGATTCTGAGATGAACTTCTAATTATGAGATCAACTTGATCATCGAATTAGAAGTTCATTCTAGACTAGAATAGGGTTATTAATAGGGCTATGTACATTTTCATTATGGGAAAAGGTCATTCGAACGTATGTAGATAGATATCTACGTCGTTCCATTCTATTTAGGAATCGATATATGCGCACATATGATCGAACCTGCTTTTGACATATCATTATTTGGGTACCATGTTCGCTTCTCTAGGCTTCTATTGAATCGAAAAAGAAAAGATGTTCGATCGTGCATATTTTTGATGTATATGAAATATCCTCCGGATAATGAAAATCGAAAGAAGTTGGTGATATATTAGGCTTGGACCTATATAACCGATCGATATAAATACCCCAATACTCTATCTTTGTCATAGATTCTACATTCCATCTATAATGATAGATGATCGTAATATAGATATCATACTCATGGAATATGATTCACTTTCGGGATGCCTTGATGGTGGAATGGTAGACACGCGAGACTCAAAATCTCGTGCTAAAGAGCGTGGAGGTTCGAGTCCTCTTCAAGGCATAATATTGAGAATGCTTATTGAATGAGCAATTCAATAACAAATATCGGATCTAATTGATTATCTCAATGTACCGAGATCGATTTCTTCGATATCTGTTGATACGAAGTATTCCGACGATTCCCTATATACGATATGAGTTAAAGCTGTTGGAATAGGTTCGACAGTGGATCACAAGATCTTGGCGATCTTCTCTATCTAATGAATGGAGAAGTCCATTTCAAAATGGTCCGCCCTGCACCCATCCCCCGAGTAGATACCTCAACAGGAATCACACAAATGCAGGTAGATCAATAGAAACTTCTGGGAAAATGCCCCCCCCCGTGACCCAACAGATGGAGTACATTCCACAAAGGAACATATGGGAGAAATTGAATGAAAAAATGAAAAAGACCAAATCTCAGGTGGAATGTTTCTATTTCTTTTTATGTCCATTAAAGAATGCATGAAGCTTGTTTCTTACTAATTATGAGGTATACGCAATTAAGGACATAGATTGAGGAGAATCTATATACCCCTCTTAAAGTTTTGCAAGATCCGGGAGTTGCGATCGAACTTAAACGACTATACCAATGTTGAATCCTGTGACTCTATAGGCAAATAAGGGATCCTTTCTTCCGAATGGGAAGTGTAAGAAAAAAAAAGAGTACCAGAACCAAAATCGAAGAAATAAGGGGTAAGCATAGTAGAGAATATCTCATTAAGTTCAATCAAATTGACTTGGCTCATATTCCTTGCTATGCTCACTCTTACACGGTCGAGATCTCGGAATAAGTAATCTATCTTCAAATTCAAGATCTATCAACTCTTTGTTCTTCTTTTTTCTTCTTCTAACATACTTTCCATTCTTGGACAAGACCGAGAAAGGATTCATTTTCGAATAGGATCTGAAATCGAAGCAGATGTAGAACTTCTCATTTGTTTCCACGACCCTACTACCCGGTCAATTTCGTTCTACTTCATTTCATTGCCCTTTCATCGATGATGACAGATTTTTCCGGCTAAAATAGATATGTGAAATCTATCTTTTGTTGTATGAATTAAGTGTTCAATTTCCTTCGGAAAAAGCCATCTATTTTTCAACAATGTCCTTGTCATTTGATTCAATAACATTCTGTTAGATAGGAACAGATTTGATAAATATTTATAACTCTCGGATAGAGTATTATAAAGAAAAGATTCATTCGATAATGAACTATTGGTTTCAAGCCATCTTTGGCGATGAATTAACAATTCGAAGCGATCAACCTTTTCTTGCGGATTTTCAATCAACCAACGTTGATATAGAAATGTAGGAGTATATGGCTGTATACGTTTCAATCGGATACCAATTGCTTGAATGCGTTTGAAAGCCTCAATATGTTCCTTTTCTGCAAGAGGCAATTGTTTCCACGAATTTATGACCGAATTGGTCATGAATTTTGAATTATATCTATGAAAAGCACCTTGGATACTTTTTTTAGGGAAGAGATGTTTTTCTTGTCTTCTTATTGAACCGTAAGTAATATAAAGCCTTCTCAGCATTTCTTCATTTGCAAAAAATTCCCGACGTGAAAACACAAGGTGCTGATCTTGAAATAGAAAACCTGTGGGATCCCAAAGAAATCGTCTTCCTAGAAAGAACATTGGTTTATTAGAGGATTTAGATCGCATTTGATATTGTATAGAAAATTGAAATATTCCTATTTCAAACCGCTCTTGTAATGATATATCTTCCAATTGAGACTGTATATGTTGTAGATTCTTTTGTCTTGCGTTAGAATGATTTCTCTCATGAACATAAAACCCCTTTTTATGTGGTCCTTTTTGGAGAGACTCTAAATTCTCTCTAACCCTTTTACAGTAACTGGCCTGCTCCTCTTGAAACAATCCGAACTGATACGAAAATCCCAATTCATTGGGTCTTTTTGTACGATCAAATAGATTACTGCGAAGAAAACTAAGACGCCAGATCCTAGGAGCCCAAACTATGTTATTGACTAATTTTTCATCCATTTGTTTTGCGCCGGGAGTTTCTTGTTGAAACTTCAATTCATATTCTTTATATATAAACATTTTATTGACCATAGAATAAACCCCTTTTCGCATCACATTGAGATGATTTCTCGTTTTGGGCTGAGGAGCAAATGTGATTTGATTCTTATCAGGCTTACCCCGGCATATTCCTAACCATGGAAACTCCACCAGAAGACTTTCTAAAAGACCAGAAGCTAAATCGAAATCATGCTCAGCGAATCTATCGAGAGGAATCCAATTCTCTCTATTTTGTCCCGATATAAACCAGGAATCTCGAGCTGCTGATCCGGCCAAGCAACCCAAAATATGGGGGAGTATGGTCAATTCCTTCATAGTTGTTCCAGCAATAGAAGGTTCTAAATACCATTTGGACAAATAAGAAAACCTTTTCTTCCATAATTCATTATTAATAGATAGAGGATTCATAGAAGAATTCCTTCTAAGTGTATTTTGTATAACAGCTTTTCCCACCTTATAGGGAAGTATTTCGTAATTTTGACCGGATCCAACCTGATTATCTATAGATTGCAAACCCCAAGTTTGTCTATAAAGAGCTAATCTAATTGTATCAGTGCCTATAACTGATTTATTTTGGGTAATACTAATTGATAAGGCTTCATTGGCAAGTGCTGCTAGATCCCGTGCATTGGAACCTATGGTTCTAGATCCAAATTCCTTGGGACAAGACAACTCTTTTTCCGAGTCAAACCCTTTGCTGCGTAAAAGAATAGGAAATTCCTTTTGTCGTTGTGGGATAGGAAGCATTCGAACATTGATTGATCTGTCTAATCGATTTGGAGCTATTGGAGCTGGATCCACTTTTTTAGGAATATGAGTCGAAGCAATAACAAGAAGATTTCTAGTAGAATCTTTCTCATCATCTCTAGAGAGATGGTTCACTAATAAACCAAGGAAAAAGTGAGTTAAGTAATTGACATTCAGTTCATGAATGTTTGGAATCCATATTATGCAAGGGGACATTCTTTTTGCCAATTCGAAGGTGAGATTGAATTGGTGCATTTTTTGCACCACATTATTCATACTTCGTATATCGAGGAAATTAGAATATTCACCTTTGTCATACAGGAACTTGTTTAGGGATATTCTTACCAGAGGAACATAAGAGTCTGCTGCTAGACCCTTGACCAAATAGGATCGTCCGGTTTCCGTAGGACCTATCAGTAAAATCCCTTTGGAAAGGGATGATCCTAAGTGGAGTGAGAAAGGTTTTCCATGAAATGTGAGGTTCAAACCCCTAAAGATTTGTGAAGAGGTAATCTTCCGACAAAAAGCGAGGAAGACCCATCTTTCTGTTAAACGAGATTGATCGAACTCGTGATTCATTAGATCTTTCTGATAAGTGTCGGCTAAATAGATCAGGTAAATAAGTCCCGGCTGTTCAGTGATTTGATAATCAAATTCATTCTTGAAGAAATTATGACTGTGAGTCAAATTCGATCCAAATTGAGAGATGTTTTTTTCTGTTATTAGAAACTGAACTAGTAATTCTCTCTCTTTTCCAGAGATATCCATGCTGAAGCACGATCTGTTCAACTCTCTTCTTATAGGTGAATAAAACTTTCTATTCCTCATAGAATAGATCAATTCGTCCAGAAAATAGATGGATATGTCCCTTATATCCATAGAGAAAAGCAGACCAGGCAAAGGATGATCCATCAGTTTTTGCAACTCGATCGCGTATGACGGATCCATTAAATCTTTGATGCGTTCAAGGTGTATCTGTAACTCAATAAAGGCTGAGGAAACAACGAAAGAATATCGAAGAACGAAATATCCAAGGACGAAAAAAAGGATAAGGATCGAATATTCATACTCCCGAGCATTCAGCAATCTCAGATGTGCCCATATAGATAGAACCGATGACTCATTCTTTTGATTAATCATTTCCTTGAATGAACAAAGATTCCATAAAGAAAAAAACTTATCCAAGATATTGGTTCTCAGATTACATTGTAGAAGTGCCCATAATTGATGAGAAATTGCCCACGATAGATTCGATTTATGCATAATATCATGCAAAATAGATACAAGTTGATCACTGCTATTTAGCAATATCTCCGGAAAAGTCTCTAGAAGTAGATTCTCAAGATATTTCCACCATGCAGAAGTCAAGAGCCATGGCGTATATGCTCGGAACAAATCCCATTTTTTAAAAAGACTCTCTATTTGAGAGATCCTATGCATCTCTTGTTTCTTAGCACGTTCATTAAAACGCGGTGAACAAAATGGTAAGAGATTCCGTTCCTCTTTAGAGAAATTGAAAAGGGTGCTTCTTTTATCTATGGCTTTGTTCTCAATTCTGTTTTTTGAACCTTCTGTTGAACTAGATTTTACAAACCGATCTCGAATCCGATGAAGCATTTCCTGGTTCTTATCTTTTCTTTTTAGAAAGATTTCGGATAGTAAATCATCTCGATAAGATTGAGTTTGAATAAGACCTATGTTTGAACTGAAACCCCCCTTAAGGTACTGATCGAAGTTGTTTTCTTCTAAATCGGATCTATTTAAGAAGGGCTGACAAGAAGTTTTTTCGAAATTGGCTATTCGTTCTCTCGTTAAAGGCGTTGTAGAAATCTCTTCGATCGAGGAAATATCTATTTTATCATGAACAAATGGATTCAATCGAGTTAGTAAATCGAAAGATTTGTACAAGTCATAGATTGATACAAACGTTTGGTTACCGCTTTGTTGCAAATATTTAGGTAAGAATATGTTAGATACTTGTGACTTTATAAGTGAAATAGTATCTTTCTCCAAGTGAACAGGTCTTATTTCACTAATGGACAAAGAAAATAGATTGCTGTGGATGGGCGAAATATTGAATAATTGTCCATATGTAAGATTATGATTTTTTGTATGAATCCTTTCCATATAATAAGGTAATCTTTTCTTATAATTGAACCGAGGATGATGTGAATAATCGAAGAATTGTAGTGTATTTGCTTTGTAAAAAGAAGCTCTCGATGAGCTTTGATTAGATAGTTTTACGGGATTCAACCAGTTGTCTCGATCGTTGGATATCGTCGAAAAATCAGTGTTATCGAACAATTCCATGCAATTCTTTTCATTCTCGAATAAGTCAATAATAAATCGATTCACCGGCATCTCATGATAGAAAAATTGTGCTACTGTTCTTTCGTCGATCAAGAATTTCGATCTTTGTGAAAGATTATGGTTATCCAAAAGAAAGGGTTTGAATGTTTTTAAATGAACGATTCGAACACCAATTGATTTTAACAACTTATTGAAGAGTTGATCATTCATACCCTTTAACTTATCAATGAAAAACTCGGGAATGAAAATAGCCGAATGAGAAATGGATTTCTTAGAAAGAAAGATCTTCACAGTATTTTCAGCAATCAAAGAAAACTTAGAATAATCTTTTTTGTTGGGACTTCCAGACCAACCAATTGAATCTCTATTAGCACATGATTCAATCGGATCGAACACTATTTTCAAATCGTTTTGTTTAGAAACAAGATGTTTCGAACATCTCTTCAAGTATTCGGTCTGATTGGACCATTTGTACACATTCAAATTCCGATTGATACATTTATCAGTTCGAAGAATAGAATGATCAAACCATTCTTTTTGACCTTTTCTCCAATTTGATGGATGTCGGTTAATTGTATCTTTCGATACATTATTCAAATTTTCATTTTCTATCCAATTTGTTCGAATTTGATCCTTTAAATTGCGACTGGACCCGTTCATTGAATATAATTTGTTGAATGCATTTTTCAAATGCCCGTGAATCTTATATCGAATCAATTTGTACCAATTTGAAGTTTCAGTTCTGTAATTGTTAAGAGGGGTTCCTATTTCTGAACCCTTTTTGGAAGAGATTTGGATCAATTCTTTTTCGATTATTCGATCTAAATATTCATTCTCTTTATCAGTAATATTGAGTAGGATCAATAAAGATTGATTCTTCAATTTATTCTTGTGGTTGAAGATCTGATCCAAGAATCTATTCTTGTTCAGTTCATAGAATTGATTCACGTGATAATCAATATCAGGAGCAAGTGTATTATCATAAACCTGATTAGGCTTAGTTATTAATAGAGCGAATTGATCTGTTATTTTTAGAACTCTTTTTTTAAATCGTAAATTGTTGTGGAATATGTATTGTTCTTTGTTTTGATCACAGAATGAAGAAAATCGATTCCGAGACAAACTCCGGTTCATAAAGAGAATACAATTTAATTTGTTTATATCCCTCTGATTTTTTCTAATCATATTACATCCGGGATCTAATGAAATAGCACAATTTGAGGAAGGATTTTGAAAATATGTTCTTATCTTCCACGGATCAATTATCCCATTCTTTTCTGAGCCCCTGAAATATCTGAAAAAAACATCTTGTTGCCCTTTCAATAATTTGAAATTTTCAATAGGCTTCTTAGTAACACTAGAACCCATGCACGGTTCATCTATTGACAATATGTCAAAAAAATAAGAACGAATTGATTTTGTGAAATTCTCGATGAATCTTTTCCTTTCCTTTGGAAACAAATTCTCTGTTATAGACTTTTTATCTTCCGTAAATAGTTCTTTCGTCCAATAGATCGGAGAATCTTCTGAGAGACACTTTGAGGACAAATCTGATTTTATTTTTGTTCTTTCTATTCGAATAGAAGAAGAAGGATCCCAAAGAATTGATCTTTCTTTTAGTTGCTCGATCTCCGTTTTATTTATATATCCATTTGTGAAAATCCGTTCACAAAGATCTTTTTCAGGTTCCCAATACTCATTCTCAGTGAAATTGAGAGTCAAATCTATCTCCGAATCGATATCTTTCTCATCCCTCTCCGAATGAGTCTCCCAAGTTATCGGTCTTTGATTCTCTGAGATTATCTCATCCTTTTTGTTCATGTTCGTGCCATATTCTGAATTTTCACTAATGGGATCGAAATGATCGATGGATCGATTATAAGATCTTTTCAATTGGCTAGAATGATTGACTTTAATGAAAATAGATTCTGAGAAATTGTATAGAATATCCAACAATAAATTCTGTATCTTGCTAAAAAGCTGATCATTGTTCACATCATTCAACTGAATGAATTTCTCTTTTAAAATGTCCTTCGAAAGTTCCAATTTCTGCTGATCTTTCTCCCAACTAACAAAAGAATCTTTATATAATTGCCAAAATTCAGCATAATTTTGGAAAGAGAGATACCCTTTCTCTTTCAAGAGAATGGAAGATTCTGCAATAATTTGATCAGATTCACCCCAACTATTCCAGATCTGAAACATATTCTTTTTCCACCAACGCGGTCCCCATTCTGATTTTTCTTGATAGGATAATCGAAGATGGGAGAAATGCTTAATATTATTCGATTCAACAATTGATTTCGATTTCTGCTGCTTGAATGGACCCTCCGCTTCGAATAGCATTTTTTCACAAAAAGCGGACATGAGATAACAGATTAGATTATTACCTAATATTTCGACTTGCTGCTTCGAGCTCAAGTCGATCGTGTCCTGCTTATTTCTCATAAAAACACGATCGAAATGATATTCCCAATCATAGTCTTTGCGGATCAGATCATCAATATAGAATTCAAAAAAACCCTTTAGATGTTCCACATCTTTCTCTTTCAATGACATCTCAATTTTCGCTATTGATCCCTGAGGGATCTTCCAACTAGGAAGAATCTCTTCTATGATCCAATTCTTCCACCATCGTGAACCCCAAGAATCAATTTGATTATATGCAGGCATGACACACACTTTTCTTTTTGAGAGAACCCAAGCGTCCTCTTTCGAATTTCTCAAGTGACTTTGATATATCTTTCTCCCTTTTGGGAAAGACAGAAAAAGATGCGGAAAGATCAACAAATTTTTATTGAAAGACTCGAAATATTCTTCCGATGTTTCATTTCTAGGTTCAGCATAGTTTATAGGTATAGGAAAGAGTTTCATCGAATAGAACTTTTTTCTTTCAATCATACTTTTCTGATTCACATGATATATAAGGACTGGTAATGTAAGTAGTACTACACCTTTGATTGTCAAAGATTGATTGCTTCTTGAACCACGTAGATCGCGTAAAAGCAACGTACTAAGAATTCGAGAGTCAAAGAGCTTAATAAGACGTTCTCGATGGGAAACTATTTTCGTGAACAATCTCACCAAATTCAATTCGGTCCATGAATTGAATAAATATTGAAAGCTTCGTATTTCTTCCAATTTCAATATCCAGGATTTCAATTTTTGTCGTTTCATTCCTTTTTTACAATAATTACATTACAATAATGAAATAGTTTTTGATAGATCTCTATCCTTAAATAGATTCAATGACTTCGGTCTTTTCCATTCTATTTTTTTCTATAATATTGATAGAATATAGGTATTTATCTATATAGGTACATAGATCTATATATCTATTTGTTCTCTACCAATTTGAAACGAAACCATATTGGATCTATTGAAATAGAGTATCGAAAAAGATCTCATCTATAGTATATACTTTGGGTGATCATGAATAGAATGACATATAAATATAATATTGGCATAAAGAAGAGCTTGCGTCAACCACTAAGAATTCAATTGATTCTATATCAATAGATAGAAATACTTCTTGTTCATTTGAAATTGAAAATGACAAAGATGGATTGGATCCAATCCGTTTCTTTATGGGCGAACGACGGGGATTGAACCCGCGCGTGGTGGATTCACAATCCACTGCCTTGATCCACTTGGCTACGTCCGCCCCAGAAGAACCAATTGACAGTCTCTATCTACGGTCATTCCTTCCAAGAAGAAGAAGAAGAGAGTTTCTTTCTAAGTTCCGACGACGAACTAACGGCAACCTCTGACAGAAAATGAAAGTGTTGCAAGATCGATAACCAACTTAGAACCAACTCTCGAACAATTTGTCATATACCTCTGTCAAATGTGCTTGACATGAATTGAATGGGAGAGAATGTCCGACCAATATCAATTTTGAGTTGATACTCATGTTAGACGATGTGCTCGTATTCTATAATACGATTGGTTCTTCTCTTCACGATGATCTCTAGCATCCATGGCTGAACGGTTAAAGCGCCCAACTCATAATTGGCGAATTCGCAGGTTCAATTCCTGCTGGATGCACGGGAATTGCACATATGTATTATTTAACCTTATTATTCCTTCGAACGAAAAAAAAGGGAGGGGCGGATCCATATAAATATAAGTATGATATATCCATACTTTGGAGTTGGGGATAATTGATTACAATACGAATCAGTATATGAATTCGTAAGAGATGAGAAAAAAAAGGAGATATCTATGAATGAAATGGAATACACAATACTTACAGAAAAAAAGATTCGTTTATTAGAAAATAATCAATATACTTTCGATGTAGGTTCGAGACCGACCAAAACAGGGGTGAAAAATTGGATCGAACTTTTCTTTGGTGTCAAAGTAATAGCTATGAATAGTTATCGACCTCCAAAAAAGGGAGGAACAGTAGGACCAATAGGACATCCAATACGTTGTAGGCGTATGATTATTGCACTCCAGCCAGGTTATTCTATTCCACTTCTTTCAGAGGAATAAAACTTATTAGATTCAATTAAGGTACCCAATAACATGGCCATCCGTTCATACAGAACTTATACTCCAAGCACACGAAATAGACCCATATCCAGTTACGATGGAAGGGTCCGGTCCAATCCACAAAAAAAATTGACCTCTGGACAGCATCGTTGTGGAAAAGGTCGTAATAGTAGAGGAATTATTACCGCAAGACATAGAGGAGGAGGTCACAAGCGTCTGTATCGTCAAATTGATTTTCAACGGAATGAAAAATACATTTTTGGAGAAATTGTAACTATAGAATATGACCCTAATCGAAGTGCATACATTTGTCTCGTACACTACGGGGATGGTGAGAAGAAATATATTTTACACCCCAGAGGGGTCATAATTGGAGATACTATTACTTCCGGTCCAAGAGCTCCTATATCAATAGGAAATGCCCTACCTCTGAGTGCGGTTTGAATCATTGATTTGCGTAATCGAAAGCAACCGATTAGGTTTACAGCAAGACCTATGAATCTATCACTGATCCAACTCGGGTACTTTTATGGGATAAACCTCAAAGGGAAACTGAAGAGGAATGGCAGCGGGTGATTGGGTTCAATAGTTCCTCATATCGAATTATTGATTCCAAAGATATGATAATATGGAGAAGATCGAATTGTCTGAAGCATGAACAAACCCGGAGCGGAAGGGCACCCCTTGTTTCAAAGAAAGGGACGAGTTACTCACATTTGATTTGACGGTCAGAGGCAAATTAAAAGCTGGACAGTAGTAATATCTCCCGGAGAAGAAAAGAAAAGATGGAAGAAGAGAATAAAAAAGAAAGAGATGTTTAACACGCCTCCTACGTTATCCAGAACATACAAAGGTATTGACGTAATTTTATGAAGTCATTCATTCTGAATGCTACATGAAAAACATAGGCCAGATGATGGAATAGAGAGATCTAGGATGTAGAGGATCGGGACATGAGGAACGAAATCCCATATTTCATCCTATTTGTTGATCAAAGATATATGATCGATATATGTCAATATTATCATATACATCCAGAAAGCTGTATGCCTCGAGAGAGGCTTGTACGGTTTGGGAAGGGATTTTTATTGATCGAGAATAAGATTGATCGAAAATAAGGATCTACTTCAACCGATGTACCCTTGGGCACGGCTATACATAGCATAGAAATAACATTGGGTAAAGGCGGACAATTGGCTAGAGCAGCAGGTGCTGTAGCAGAACTGATTGCAAAAGAGGGTCGATCGACCACATTAAGATTACCATCTGGGGAGATTCGTTTAATATCTGAGAATTGTTCAGCAACGATTGGACAAGTAGGTAATGTCAATGCGAACAATGGAACTTTAGGTAAAGCTGGATCTAAACGTTGGCTGGGTAAACGTCCTAGAGTAAGAGGAGTAGTTATGAACCCTGTAGACCATCCCCATGGGGGTGGTGAGGGAAGAACTCCAATTGGTAGAAAAAAACCCGTGACCCCTTGGGGCTATGCTGCGCTTGGAAGGAAAAGTCGGAAGAATAATAAATATAGTGATGCTTCAATCCTTCGTCGACGTAAGTAAGAGCAGTTGGGGATCTCTTTTATTAAAAAAGAAAAAAAAAAAAGGGGGGGGGGGGGGTAATTGGCCATGGCACGTTCACTGAAAAAGAATCCTTTTGTAGCTAATCATTCATTGAGGAAGATAGAGAATCTAAACATAAAAAAAGAGAAGAAGATAATAGTAACCTGGTCTCGGGCATCTACCATTGTACCCGCAATGATCGGTCATACAATTGCTGTTCATAATGGAAAGGAACATTTACCTATTTATATAACGGATCGTATGGTAGGTCACAAATTGGGGGAATTTGCACCTACTCTAATTCCCCGCGGACATGCGAAAAGCGATAATAGATCCCGTCGTTAATCAGGAGGTGCTCATCATTAATGGGAGATGAAGTTCAATGGAAAAGAATAGCTCAAGTCCAAAAATACGAGCTCTAGCTAAACATATACGTATGTCTACTCATAGAGCACGCAGAGTAATTGATCAAGTTCGTAATCGTTCGTATGAACAAGCACTTATGATACTGGAACTCATGCCTTATCGAGCATGTTATCCTATATTACAATTAATTTCTTCCGCAGCGGCAAATGCTAATCACAATATGGGGTTGAACAAAGCCAATTTATTTGTCAGTAGGGCCGAAGTAAATGAAGGTGCTATTTTTAAAAGATCCCAACCTAGAGCTCAAGGACGTGGTTATCCAATACAGAAACCCACCTGTCATATAACTATTGTATTGGAAGAAAGATCCAGATCGAACAATCTGATTATGCCAACAGAACCCAAAAAAGGAAAATATGTATGGGACAGAAAATGAATCCACTTGGTTTTAGACTTGGTATAACCCAAAATCATCGTTCCCATTGGTTTGCGCAACAAAAGAATTATTCCGAAGATCTCCGGGAAGATGAAAAAATACGTAATTGCATTGTGAATTATATACGAAGACATATGAGGAGTTCCTCGAATCATGGAGGAATTGCACGTGTAGAAATTCGAAGAAAGATCGATTTAATTCAGGTCGAAATCCATATTGGATTTCCCAACTTGTTGATAGAAAATCGGGGTCGGGGAATTGAACAATTAAGAACCGATGTACGAAATATGCTTAATCCTGTGGATCGAAAACTAAACATTGCTATAGTGAAAGTTGCGAAACCTTATGGAGAACCTAATATTCTTGCGGAATTTATTGCCCTGCAACTAGAGGATAGAGTTTCACTCGGAAGAACAGTCAAAAGAGCTATTGAACTGGCTGAACAGGCAGATATAAAAGGTATTCAAATACAAATTGCAGGACGTCTCGACGGAAATGAAATTGCCCGTGTCGAATGGGCTAGAGAAGGTAGGGTTCCCCTACAGACCATTCGAGCCAAAATTGATCATTGTTATTATCCAGCTCAAACTATCTATGGAGTATTAGGGATTAAAATTTGGATCTTCGGGGATGAGAAATGATTGGTCCTCCTATTATCCTCCTACGGGAAGGAAGATAAAAAAAAATTGCGAATCATTCCATGATTTGTCCGATCAAAAATCATCAATTTTATCAGATCAAATAAGAATTAGATTAACCCTCTCGGAGAAATGCTATGCTTAGTGTGCGACTCGTTAGGATCGACTTTTTATAGAGCTATGAATAACTTGGAAGAAGAACGGGTCGGTCCCCGGTATGAACTAGGGGCTAACTCATTACTTCGTATAGATACATCCATTACATAGTTATGCGAACTTAAAAGACTTTCTTCCAGGGGGGGGACATCTATATCTCTTGTGAAGCGAGAGAGGTGTTCAAGAATGTGGGAGAATGGAAAGGAGAAGGGAGCGAGGAAGAAATGAGATATTCTTCCAATATTGTTATTGTATGGTCGGTTTATAAATCACCCTCCAAAGAGCAGTGTGATAAAGCATAAGAATCATCCTGATTGAATGGATTCAGTTTATGATGAATAAAAAAAAAAAAAAAAGAGCTTCGGGTCGATGGAAACTAAGGAAATTGACTCCATAACAGATGAAATGAAAAGCTCCATTGCAGAGGAAAGACCTAAGCATCGGTTTAGGAGCTATCGAAACGATGGAACCCGTGACTGCATAGGATTATATAAGAATCTCAATCATCCATTGGATAGGATGGCGAAAGAAACCAAGAATGAATTGATCTCAGTGGGGGAGGAGTTATAAGTCGACCCCATGGAGCAAATACCAGAAGAGTTAATATTCGCCTGTGGAATTCGTATTGGACAGTTCCGTTGGATAGAAAAAAAAAAAAAAAATAGATTTGTCCCTTCTCTAATATTTAAAATATTAAATATATGCGTAAATATATACTTATTCCTATATAACACATATCATATGCACATTGATCGTCCAATTTTACATATATTATTCACGAGGAGCCGGATGAGAGGAAACTTTCATGTCCGGTTCTGAAGTAGAGATGAGATAAATCATCGATTATAACCCCAAAAGAACAAAATTTCGTAAACAACATAGGGGGAGAATGAAGGGAGTATCCCATCGGCGGGGCAATCGTATTTGTTTTGGTAGATTCGCTCTTCAGGCGCTTGAACCTGCTTGGATCACATCTGGACAAATAGAAGCGGGACGACGAGCAATTACTCGTTATGCTCGTCGTGGTGGAAAAATATGGGTACGTATATTTCCCGACAAACCTATTACAATGAGACCTGCAGAAACACGTATGGGTTCGGGGAAAGGATCTCCCGAATATTGGGTATCCGTCATCAGACCATATCGAATACTTTATGAAATGGGCGGAGTATCCGAAACTGTAGCTAGAGCAGCTACTGAAATAGCTGCATACAAAATGCCTATACGTACTCGATTTGTTACTGCTTCACCCGTCTAAATACTGAACCAAAGAGATATTTCTAATGGAAAAAGAAGATTCCTAGTTCGCCAACTATATATCTTCTTTTTTTTTTCATTTCCTCCGCCGGAGAACCAAATTATTGGAGAAAGAATGATTCAACCTCAAACTTATTCAAATGTAGCGGACAACAGTGGAGCCCGAAAACTAATGTGCATCCGGGTTCTAAAAGCTAGTAATCGTCAATACGCTCATATTGGTGACGTTATCATTGCTATAATTAAAGAAGCAGTACCAAATATGCCCTTAAAAGAATCAGAAATAGTTAGAGCCGTAGTTGTACGCACCTGTAAAGAACTTAAACGTGACAATGGAATGATAATACGATCTGATGACAATGCAGCAGTTATCGTTGATCAGGAAGGAAATCCAAGAGGAACCCGGGTTTTTGGTTCAGTTGCTCGGGAATTGAGACAATTGAATTTTGCCAAAATAGTTTCATTGGCTCCCGAAGTCTTATAAGTAATAATAAATCGTGTAATGGTTTAGAAATAGATCAATTTGTAAGTTGCATCTCAGGCATATTCCTCAAAGAAGATTGAACATGCCTCTTATATCAAGACCAGAAATTCATAATAATTCTTTCTCATGGGTAACGATACTATTGCCAATATAATAACTTCTATAAGAAACGCTGACATAGTAAAAAAAAAAACAGTTCGAATAATAGCTACTAATACTACCAAAAACGTTGTAAGAATCCTTCTGCAAGAAGGTTTTATAGAAGATGCTAGAGAACATAGGGAAGGTCAAAAATCTTTTTCGGTTTTAACTTTAAGATATAGGGGAAGGAAGGAAAAGACATATATAACCACTTCAAAGCGTACTAGCAAACCTGGTCTGAGGATCTATTCCAATTCTCAAAAAGTTCCTAAAGTTCTAGGTGGAATGGGGGTCGTAATTCTTTCTACTTCTCAAGGAATCATGACGGATCGAGAGGCTCGACGGAGAAGAATCGGAGGAGAAATATTATGTTATGTACGGTAATTTCTCTGAATTTTGTATTATTTCTTCTGGAGGATATCTCTATGAAAGGGAAAAAGTAAGTTAGATGATAGCATTCATCCTTATCCACGTTAGTTGATTTCTCAAGGAGATTCTAAAAAATGAATAAACAAAATTTGATCGATGTGGAAGGTTCAGTTACTGAATCACTTCCCAATGGTATGTTCCGAGTTCGTTCAGATAACGGATGTCAGGTTCCAACCCATATCTCGGGGAAAATTCGGCGTAATCATGTACGAATACTACCAGGAGATAGGGTCAAGGTCGAATTAAGTCCTTATGATCTAACCAAAGGACGTATAATTTATCGACTTCGCAACAAATCTTCAAATGATTGGATCACCTCCTGAACATCCGATAGGGATAAATAATATTTAGGCTCATGAATTAGAGAACCCTTATTTCTTGGAAAACGAGATGTAATATGATTAATCATATCAATTCCAAATTGAAGGACCACAAACATGAAAATCCGCGCTTCTGTTCGTAAAATTTGTGAAAAGTGTCGACTAATTCGTAGGCGGGGACGAGTTATGGTAATTTGTTCCAATCCGAGACATAAACAGAGACAGGGGTAATCCTTCTCTACATCAAGTAACAAATGTAGAAATGAAAGATCTATTTCGATATGAAATGGATAGATATCTATCTTACCGAACCCATAAATATGGAATAATGAATATGTCAAAACCTATAAGAAAAATTGGTTCACGTAGAAATGAACGTAGAATACCAAAAGGAGTTATTCACGTTCAAGCAAGTTTTAACAATACCATTGTTACTGTTACGGATGTACGGGGACAGGTGGTTTCTTGGTCTTCTGCCGGTGCCTGTGGATTCAAAGGCACGAAAAGAAGTACACCATTTGCTGCTCAGACTGCAGCAGAAAATGCTATTCGTACGTTAATGGATCAAGGTATGGAACGAGCAGAAGTCATGATAAGTGGCCCTGGTCCGGGGAGAGATACAGCATTACGGGCCATTCGTAGAAGTGGTGTACTCTTAAGTTTTGTACGTGACGTAACCCCTATGCCACATAATGGATGTAGACCTCCCAAGAAGAGACGTGTGTAGGAATCAAATGAATTCCGGGAGAGAGAAATGATCAAATGATCTGATCAAATAATCTCAATATGATTCGAGATGAAATCTCAGTCTCCACTCAGACACCGCGGTGGAGGTGCATTGGATCCGGAGCGGACAGTAAGCGTCTTCATTATGGCCGCTTCGCTTTATCTCCGCTTCGAAAAGGTCAAGCTAGTACAATAGGCATCGCAATGCGAAGAGCTCTACTTGGAGAAATAGAAGGAACATGCATCACACATGCGAAATTGGAAAAGGTAACACATGAATATTCCGCGATAATAGGTATTGAAGAATCAGTACATGACATTTTAATCAATCTGAAAGAAATTGTCCTTAGAAGTGATCCGTACGGAACTCGAGAAGCATCTATCTGTATCGTCGGACCCAGAAATGTAACCGCTCAAGATATCATATTACCACCTTCTGTGAGAATAATTGATGCTACACAACATATAGCTAGTCTTACCAAATCAATTACTTTTGATATAAGATTATGGATCGAGAAAGATCGTGGATATCGTATACAGAGTCCGAAGAATTATCAAGATGGAATCTTTCCTATAGATGCTGTATTTATGCCTGTTCGAAACGCAAATTATAGTATTCATTCCTATGGGAACGGAAATGATATACAAGAAATCCTTTTTCTCGAGATATGGACGAATGGAAGTTTAGCTCCTAGAGAAGCACTTTACAGAGCTTCTCGTAATTTGATTGACTTATTCATTCCTTTTTTGCGTGCAGAAGAACAGAACATCGATGGAATGGACAATCAGAATGGGTCTAATATGCCTTCCTTCTCCTTTTCCAATATCTCGGCTGATATGGAGAGAATGGAAGAAGAAGTTGCATTCAAACATATTTTTATTGACCAATCAGAATTACCTCCTAGGGTCTATAACTGCCTCGGAAGGGTCAATATACATACATTATCGGACCTGTTGAATTACAGTCAAGAAGATTTAATGAGAATTGGACATTTCGGAAAGAAATCTGTCGAACAAGTATCGGAAGTTCTTCAAAAACATTTTGCAGTTGATCTACCCAAGAATAAGTTTCAGATTCATTAAATAGTTCCATTTACTTTTCCCATTTTTCCCCTTTCCCAAGTTATTATAGAGAGCAATGGGAATAATTCCATTTCAAGTGTTCAACATAACCTCTATTTCGTGTAATATTCAAAAGATATCTCTGACGGGCGAAATGGATATATCTAGGGAGAACTTGTTTTGAAGCAATTACTCCCTAGATATATGAACGAGATATTGAAATTTCTCAATATTTAACAGTTGGATCAATCTGGAAAAGACCTAAAGTGAAAGATTCATCAATAGGTAACGCTGCCCCAATACCTAACCAAAGGGCTACTGCAGTACCGATCAAGAAGACTGTTGTAGCTACTGGACGACGAAATGGATTTTGAAATTGATTCACATTCTCTGGAAAAGGTACCGTCAATAATCCCGCAGGTACTGAGGCCATTAGAAGGACACCTAATAATTTATTAGGTACTGTACGAAGTATTTGAAATACGGGGAAAAAATACCATTCGGGCAATATTTCCAAAGGAGTTGCAAATGGATTTGCTGGTTCCCCAATCATTGATGGTTCTAGAACCGCTAAACCTATGGTACATGCAATAGTACCTAAAATTACTACTGGAAAAATATATAAAAGATCATTGGGCCAAGCGGGCTCTCCATAATAATTATGCCCCATACCCTTAGCTAATCTAGCCCTTAATACAGGATCATTTAAATCAGGTTTCTTTGTTATTAGGATAGGTAAAGCCCTATGGATCTATCCCCCCAAAAGAACCGGACATGATAATTTTTCATCATCCGGCTTGAGCAATAACTAAAGGAATTAGAGATATCTATATATCTTTATAGATATCTACATATATGACTCTCCGTAATGAGGGACATATCGTGGTAATAGGAACCAATAATATCTCTAATCATCCATTAAAGGGGATCCGATCCCTCCAGTAAAATACTCAGTACCCAAGTAAGCTTGCAAATTCGATCATGATCGATATGCTTTTTGGACCATCTTATCCCTCATAATCTGTGTTTATCTTCGCGAATATACCTTCGAAGTTTCGTGACATACAAGGTATTGACTTGTTACTGATCCGGCCTTTTATCTTCCTCAGATCCCTTCTCTTACTCCGATAGTCTTCCCTTTAGAGATGAATGCAAGAGAAATGGATGCATTTCCACACTATGAAGAAGGAGCAGTAATATGATACAACTCTTGATTATGTTACATTATTACCTTATTATACTGGATTTCACGGAGCCCTTCCTAATTCGAATTTGATCATAGAAATAATTCTCTTGAAACGGACCGACCGATACCTTTTTTTGCCCAGGTTTTAAACTTCCTATTTATGATAAGGAAATTGGGACAGAGACACATTTCATTAGAAATTTTGATGTGGCAGATTGAAGGATATATCTGCACGGCCCAATAAAGAGTTCAAGTCACACACTCCCATAATCCATCTTCTCCGTCTGAGAATCTATTTCAACTATTCGTATCGGATAAATAATACTTCAAGATTGAAAGAAAAGATCCGAGGAACATGTTTTCTTATTACCAATAAGAAATATTCATGGCAATGAGATATTACTATCATTACTCAAAACAATATGTTATGAATACTTATTTTCAATCTATCTTTCCTCTCTATAAAGGACCTGGAATACCTTGCTTACGGATCATAAGAAAGTGCATTAACATAAATACAGCAGTAAGAAGGGGTAATACAAAAGTGTGTAAACTATAGAAACGAGTCAAAGTAGATTGACCCACACTAACACTTCCGCGTAGTAGCTCTACCAAGGGAGGCCCTATTACAGGAATAGCCTCAGGCACGCCAGTCACAATTTTGACTGCCCAATAACCAATTTGATCCCAAGGCAAAGAATAACCAGTTACACCGAAAGATACGGTCAATACAGCCAGAATTACGCCTGTAACCCAAGTTAATTCACGAGGTTTTTTAAATCCACCTGTGAGATAAACACGGAATACGTGCAGGATCATCATTAAAACCATCATACTTGCCGACCATCGATGAACTGATCGAATTAGCCAACCAAAGTTTACTTCGGTCATTATGTATTGGACAGAGGCAAAAGCTTCTGTAACGGTCGGACGATAGTAAAAAGTCATAGCAAAACCAGTAGCTACTTGTACCAAAAAACAGGTCAGCGTAATCCCCCCTAGACAATAAAATATATTGACATGAGGAGGAACATATTTACTAGTGATATCATCCGCAATCGCCTGAATCTCAAGACGCTCTTCGAACCAATCGTATACTTTATCGAGATAGGTAAACTGAAATTCCCCCCCCAAGAACCGTACATGATAATTTCTCTTCATACGGCTCGAGCAAGAGCACCCAAATACTCTTGGGAACGAATAGATCGATTAGAAACTATCCTATCAGTTCGTTCCCTGGTAATATGAATGAGAATAATTCGGAATGATCATCTCCCCTCCCGCAACAGCAATACTTCACAGTGCCAAAATTTCAAGTCGGCTCTCATCCTTATGCCGAATGGATCGCTATAGGCCTTTCGAACGATCTTTCACCCTATTTGTGATATCAATTTACTGGAGAAGAACTAGTCTTGGGCAATTGATAGTAATTATCTTGTCGAGATCTTAATAGATGGATCGATCCAAACCTCAGATTTATATTATACCCCGATGATCTTTTCGAATCTCCAAAAGTTCTTTGGGTAATAACCTTTCGATCGTCACTTACTCAACGAAATATACTAACTAAGAGAAATGAGATACCATCTCATTCTTCAGTCAGAGTCAGCCTAGTTCTAAAGGAAGAGAGATCATTCAATTTCTGATCAGGAATACCTATTTCGAATTCTTAGAAGCCCGGTGACGAGGTCTAAATGGCAGGTACAAACCATAGTTCAGATCTTCCCAAATATATCTTATATGCCTCGTGCTCCGAATACGAAATATTCGATTGATATCCGACGAGGTAGGACCATCTCCATGAAGATGACAGACTGGTCTTCTGTACTATCAATCTAGATCAATTTTAACAAGTCGCACACCCATGTTCCAGAAATCCTTAAAGAAGAATAGTTACACGATCAAACTACCGGAACGGAATGACCTAGAACCCGGAGCTATTCGATAGCTTTATTTGGATCCCTCAGTCGAAAAACCGGGCCGGGGATCCGGGCAGATCTTCTGGGTCTTCTAGACCCAGCTTACCGGAATCCCATCCAATAAAACGGAAGAATTATAAATCTCCGGAATAATAGATAAGAATACCGCAAATAGAGCCATCGCAGCACCCATAAGAGGAGTAGTTCCCCATCCGGGAGCTACTTTACCATATTCCGAATTAAGTGGTTTGAATAAATTTCCTACAACGGTTCGTCTCGGTCCAGATCTGAAAGTATCATCAGTGGTCTGTGCAGCCATAACTCTTATTGCATTGGTTGAGATCTGTTAACTTTGTATACAGTTGTGTTGTAAATATACCATGATCTTGGGATTACCTAACGATGGAAACTGCAACCTTAGTCGCCATCTCCATATCCCGTTTACTTGTGAGCTTTACCGGTTATGCCCTGTATACCGCCTTTGGGCAACCCTCTGAACAACTCAGAGATCCTTTCGAAGAGCACGAAGACTAGTTGAAATAACGACCTTCCCGTATAGGGAAGGTCATTATTTTTATGAAAAGAATGAGGTGAGGGTTCGGAGAAGAAAAATTATTTACTCCCCTTATCCGGAACTTTGGGCGGTTCTCGGAAGAAAATAGCGAAAAATATTATCCCTAAGGTCGATACCAACAGGAATGTATAAACCAATGCTTCCATAGATTCGATCGTAGTTTACAATTATGGAGATAGCTTTCATACCGATTGAAATTCTTTCCCAGAAAAGGAGAAGAATAGAAAGATTTCAAATCTCTCTGAGAATGAAAATTCCACTGAAGTGGAATCTCTCGATACTATAGATTGGAGCAATGCAATATCATACTACTTGTCTTTTCAATGTAATATCATACTATTTGTCTTTTAGTAGTGGGATCTCCTAGTTTTTGGAATGCTCCAAATTCTACTTGGGCATCTAAATCCGGGTCGATACCAGCAAAAACATCTCTAAACAAAGTTCTAGCACCATGCCAAATGTGTCCGAAAAAGAAAAGAAGAGCAAATGTGGCATGTCCGAAAGTGAACCAACCCCTTGGACTACTACGAAAAACACCATCGGATTTCAGTGTAGCACGATCCAATTCGAAAATTTCACCTAATTGAGCACGCCTAGCATATTTTTTCACTGTAGCAGGATCACCAAAACTAACCCCATCAAGTTCACCCCCATAGAATTCGACAGTTACACCTACCTGTTCGACACTATACTTTGATTCTGCTCTCCTAAAAGGAACATCGGCTTTCACAATTCCTTCTTCATCCACCAGAACTACTGGAAATGTCTCAAAAAAAGTAGGCATACGACGTACAAAAAGCTCATGTCCTTCTTTATCTCTAAAGATAGGGTGTCCTAACCAACCAACAGCTATTCCATCTCCATTGTCCATCGCACCTGCTCTGAATAACCCTCCTTTAGCTGGATTATTACCGATGTAATCATAAAAAGCTAGTTTCTCGGGAATTTTGGACCAAGCTTCCGATAAACTTAGATTTTCGGACAAACCGGCACGAACCCGTCGATCTATTTCTTGTTGAAAATATCCCTGATCCCACTGGTAACGAGTAGGACCAAATAATTCGACCGGAGCAGTTGCGGAGCCATACCACATGGTTCCAGCGACAATGAAAGCTGCAAAGAACACAGCGGCAATACTGCTGGATAGGACAGTTTCAATATTCCCCATACGTAATCCTTTGTATAAACGTTGGGGGGGGCGAACACTGAGATGGAATAAACCTGCTAAGATACCCAATATACCTGCTGCAATATGGTGAGAAGCTATTCCTCCCGGAACAAAAGGATCAAAACCCTCAGCTCCCCACGCTGGATTTACAGGTTGTATTTTTCCAGTTAGTCCATAAGGATCAGACACCCATATTCCAGGACCATACAAACCCGTTACATGAAACGCTCCAGATCCGAAACAAGCTACTCCTGAGAGGAACAAATGAATTCCGAAGATCTTGGGCAAATCTAAAGAAGGTTTTCCTGTACGTTCATCACAGAATATGTCTAGATCCCAATAGACCCAATGCCAGATAGCTGCCAAAAAGCACAAGCCAGAAAACACAATATGTGCCCCGGCCACACCTTCATAACTCCAAAGACCTGGATTGGTTACAGTTTCTCCGGTGATACTCCACCCACCCCATGAATTGTTTATTCCCAAACGAGTCATAAAAGGTATAACGAACATACCTTGTCTCCACATTGGATCAAGAACAGGATCGGATGGATCAAAAACTGCTAATTCGTACAGAGCCATTGAACCGGCCCAACCAGAAACTAAAGCTGTATGCATTATATGTACAGAGAGCAACCGGCCAGGATCATTCAATACGACGGTATGGACACGATACCAAGGCAAACCCATGGAAATACCCCTTTATCAAAGAAAAGTAGACATTATGTAACTTTCTCGCATTAGAAGAGACCATGCTATGGAGCTAAACCTTTATCGGATCATCTCAAGGGTTAACATCTATTCGAGGTCATTGCTAATAACAGTTCCGGAACAATTCTGTTCAGAATAGCAGGGAGAAGCGTAAATATTTTATCATTTATGTGTACCAATGCACAATGTGGAGATTGGTCCCATTTCTACTGATCGAGCGCATAAATACAATACTTGCTCCTTTTTTGAACAACCTGCAAAAGAACTCGATTTCCCTGATCTTTTCGTTCTTCTACGAACGATGTTTATTTTTTAATTTATGGACCAAATATGATATAATCATCGTGTCATAAACACATCCTAGAAGCCTCATCTCTTCTTATACTTCACGTTTCCATATTAGAGCATAGTGCTTCACTTCTCTTTATTGAAACAAATGCCCATTGGTGTTCCAAAAGTTCCTTTTCGGATCCCTGGAGAGGAAGATGCAGTTTGGGTCGACGTATAGTGCGACTTGTCGGACATATTGGGTTATACGGAATTTCCCCGTTATCTCTCCTGATGAGATATTTCCTGCTTCATTCAGGATCGATTCAACTATCAATAATCTAGAGCGTGAAGTGCGATTAGATCGTTTAGGAGGAAAGAGATTCTCAATCATGAGAATCCATGGTTAGCTCAGACCAATAAAGTATTAAGGCTCCGTTCAAAAAATCCCAAATTAGTGATATATCTAGAATTCCTAGATAGAACCCATCGATGAGTGATTTGGAACTATCAATAGATGGAGTAATAGAACAATAGATGGAGTAATAGAATCTATTTGAGAAGATATTTGACATAAATCATGGAGCGGATCGAAAAGATAAAAATGGCAGTAGGTTTACTTGTCCTATATGTACGAATGAAACTCGGGCAGATGCTTCCCCGGAGTAGAGCATAAACCTAAAGATGTCTCAAAAACCTATTTGAAAACAAGAAAATTTCGCTGTGACCAAAACGATTGGATTTCAATGGAGCGATACATCGATTAAGAGGTAGTTCAATAAGTTTAGCTAATTATATTCTCAGGGAGAAGACGAACTTGAACCAATGGTTATGAAAAAAAAAAAGAAAAACTCTTTTAGGGAATTCTTTTAGATAAGATCTCGCTATGAAAAAAGAAAGGGTCTGGGATCGATACATAACTTTTTGCAATCACTTGAGCCGTATGCATTTAAAGGTGCGTGTACGGTTCTTAAGGAAGAAGAGCTATTTCACTATCCTAATCAACCGACTTTATCGAGAGAGATTACTTTTTCCGGGTCAGCAGGTCGATGATGAGATCGCAAATCAACTTATTGGTATCATGATGTATCTGAATGGAGAAGATGAAAATAAAGATATATATCCATATATTAACTCTCCCGGTGGAGCAGTGATACCGGGAATATCTATTTATGATGCTATGCAATTTGTAGTACCAGATGTGCATACAATATGCATGGGGTTAGCTGCCTCGATGGGATCTTCTGTCCTAACTGGGGGGGAAATTACTAAACGTATAGCATTACCTCACGCTTGGCGCCAATGAGTTTTTCTTGGAGAAGGAGCGATGTAAAAAGACTATGCCTTTGCCAAATAAAAGGTAATAATAGCATGGCATTTCGAGCCCGATACAAACATCATCTTTTTGTTCTTTTGAAATAGAATTACGTATCGAGATAGTAGAACAAAGTTTCTTCCCGATTTTACAATCAATTCAATCCTATGTATCGTGGCATGGGTCTATTTTAGCGTCATAACCCCTTTTGTTCTTGCACCAAGATTCTCTTTCGGATATTTATCAAATTCTTTATGAAATAGAGAATCTCGATCAGATCTCATCAAAAGAAAACTTTGGGATTGCTAGATCGAAAGATAGATATATAAAGCAACGGAACCATCGTAGTATTTCTATTATTACGGGAAAAAAGATGGTAAATAGATCATCCGAATGTTGGGGGTCATTTGTATTTCTCTCAGTTTGACTCGAAATGGGATGAGATCTATTATAGAGCCGTATGCACAAAAAATGCCTGTACGGCCGATTCATTTGATTTATTTTTTTTTTTTTTTTTTTTTTTTTTTATTCCAAAATTTCCCGAGATCAAGGAAACGATCATCTATTATCAGGGTTATGATCCACCAACCTGCTAGTTCTTATTATGATGGACAAGCAGGAGAATGTATCATGGAAGCGGAAGAGGTATTGAAACTTCGCGATAGCATTACGAATGTTTATGTACAAAGAACAGGCAAGCCCTTATGGGTCATTTCGGGGGACATGGAAAGAGATGTTTTTATGTCAGCAACAGAAGCCCAAGCTTACGGCATTGTCGATCTCGTAGCGGTGGAGAATACTGAGGATCTCTTGTGAATTTCTTTTGATGATGAACATTTGATCCCTTATTTCCCTTTCTTCTGGAAAGGGAAAATGAAAGTGATTCATTTCATAATGACCTAATATGGTTAGGATCGATCTGAACCAGTCAATTCCGCATACGATCTAAAGTGCCAACTATTCAACAACTCATTAGAAATACGAGACAGCCAATAGTAAATGGAACAAAATCTCCTGCTCTTCGGGGATGTCCCCAGCGTGGAGGAGTATGTACTAGGGTGTATGTGCGACTCGTTCGGATCAAGAGCTGAAACAGACTAGGAGATCCTTATAGCAGAATAACTCTCCTACTGCAGCAAGTACAGATCTATAATCTACTCTTATGGGGGATGATCTTTATGGTTTCCATTGGTGCAAATCCAATCACCTTGATGTGGGATGAAAAGCAATTCCTCATTGGTAGCGAATGGTTATCAATCCATTGAGCGGGGAAAATAGTGCAAATTGAAGAAGCAATTATGCTCATATTGCCGCAAGAACGGACTGACAAGGTCAGCTGCCTAGCCAATCCTCATAATTCCATGTCGTCACTGTATGGATAAATCTTATCGCAGGAGGACTTATTACTTGAGAATTCGGGGTAGAGCTGGAGATGGTAAACTGTACAAGTTACCAATAACATCCTCATCTCGTATTTCATAAATGAAAGGCTCCGGCGTATAGAGGGGACCTCACCGTTAAAGGAAGAACCGTAAAAACGATGGAACCCATGATTTTTTCTTAGTGCGAGGTCCCATCCCCCGCTTACCGAGAGGATGCCTAACCAAGAGAAAATAGAAAATTATGGTTGGGAAGGTTACAGTAGCAAGAGCCATTGGAATCCCTATTTCATACATTAGAAGAACCAGTTTTATTCTTAATAGACCAAATCAAAGAATGACTGATAATCAAGCAATTCTCAATTAGTGATTTATGAGAGTAAACTTCAATGACCAGAATTAAACGTGGATATATAGCTCGGAAACGTCGAAAAAAGATTCTTGCATTTGCATCAGGCTTTCGAGGAGCTCATTCGAAACTTTTTCGAACTGCTGACCAACAAAAAATTAGAGCTTTAGTTTCTGCTCATCGAGATAGGGGTAAGCGAAAGAGAGATCTTCGCCGTTTGTGGATTACTCGGATCAATGCAGCAGCCCGTAATAATGGAGTTTCTTATAACAAATTTATCCGATATTTGTACAAAAGGCAGTTGCTTTCAAATCGCAGAATACTTGCACAAATCGCTGTATTAGATAAGAATTGCTTTTCCACGATCATCAACAATATTATCGAATGATGAAATAGGTGGAACGGAATCCCCCGGAGAATTCCCTCCGGGAAGGTAGAGACATCGAAAATTGAGAAATATTGAAAAAGAAACAGATCCCTTTTGATTTATTCGATTTTTTTAGACAATGAGATCTTCCTCTTTATTGAACAGATATTCCAGCTCCGATTCAATCAAAGAGCAGGTTCATTTCTAGGGATCAAATTAGTTGTCATTATTAAGGAAAGGTGACGAAGATGGAATACGAGCTCGTTTAATAGCAATAGTCATTAGGCGCTGCTGTTTTGGGGTCAATCTACTCACCCGTCCGGATAATATTTTTCCTCGTTCGCTAATAAATTGACTAATTGAGCTCATATTTTTATGATCAATTTGATCTCTCGATCCAATTGGCGGCAAACGTCTACGAAAGGATCGCTTAGATTTATTCATAGTTTATTTCATGAATCTTTTCAATACTATTTATTTTATTCCTTTTAAATACTATTTATTTTATTCAAAATCTTATTCAAATCATTATAGATTTCCTACAATACCATTTTGTTACAAATCTTCCTAAAATCCCCCCCCCCCTTTTTTTTTCTATTTTACTATATCTATGATTGATTCCTATCCCTTTGAATAGTATGTTCGATCTATTTCTTTATCTCTCCGTGAATAGTATGTTTGTAACAATAGGGACAAAATTTCTTCAATTCCGATCGAATAGGTGTATTGCGTCGATTCTTTTGAGTAATATATCTAGAAACACCCGGGTATTTTTTATCAACACTATCTCGAGTACAACTAGTGCATTCCAAGGTAATTTTTACTCTTACATCTCCACCCTTGGCCATAAACTTACTCCGGATATAAAGTCCACTTTACTTTTCGATAAAAAAAAGAGAAAGGGTAGATGGGATCAAATGATTCAATCTTTTCTTATTCTTTCTCGTAATGCGTAATGAAATATTGAATCAGAAGTTTGAAATGGTACTCACGATCTTTATAGAAAGAGCCTCTAGACCTAGATCTCTATTTAGATTTACTCCCCCCCCCCGTTCCACTCTAGGACTCGTCGATTTGGGAACAAATTCACTTATTTCATTTTCCCACGAAGAAAAGGAAGGGAGTGATCTAGCATAATTTTATCCTTTTTCCTCTTTTCCTTTCGGAGGAGAACTAAAATGAAAAAAAGGGAAAAGTCAAAGCATCTGGGAAAAAACGATTGATCTCTATCAATAGACCGGCCAAAGACCCGAACCATAAAGTAGCTAGCACAGGCGCTGTGGAAAGATATGTCTTTATATCTCGCATTGTAAGTTTTCCTCATAGATCGTGGTACTTATATGATATGGTTAGCTACATCTGTGTTTATGGGTCACTTGTACTTGTACGGGGAACTCGTCGGAACTGAAAGAGATATGTACAGTGATCCAGGATACAAGATGCTCCTCCTAGTTCTAGAACAGAAAAAAGATATTCCCAAATATCGCGATAGTCATTCTTCTAAATGAGAGATTCTCTGTGTACATAGTCCATTTGCAAGACCGAAAAATAATGAAAGTGTAAGAAATGTGAGAAAAAAAAAGATTTTCATCGTATAAAATAACATTGTCTAACAATTGAAAGGGATGTAGCGCAGCTTGGTAGCGCGTTTGTTTTGGGTACAAAATGTCGCGGGTTCAAATCCTGTCATCCCTACCTATTCCTTTCCCTATGGAAGAGAAAGAAAGAAGAACAAGGGATCAATTGAGATCGATTTGGATGGAACATCAACTATCAGTGATTGAATCATACCATATACAAAAGTATTTTTTTGGGGTACAAAAGGTCTGTTTTTATTTATCTCTCATCTAAATACTTTGATAAGAAAGCGCTCTTAGTTCAGTCCGGTAGAACGTAGGTCTCCAAAACCTAATGCCGTAGGTTCAAATCCTACAGAGCGTGATTCTTTTCATATCGAAATCAAATTTTATTGATGGATCATCAATAGCTTCAACTGTAACAATCAATGGAATCTGACCTCCCGAAATAAGTGGGAGGTCAATGAAAAAGGATGTTCCTCAATCAAATATCCAATTGATCACCACGTCGGTATTGTAAATATGCAGTTACAGATGATCCGGCCGAAGTTATAGGAATTAGACCTAACACAATTCCAGAGGGCAAAGCTTCAATCATTTCGATTCAGATAAATAAATATAGGTAATATCCACTTTGGATAGTACCCTAAAATTGCTATGAATCTCAATAATTAGAAATCGGCATTGGGAGAAGCAACGGAATCATCGGAATATTGAATGAACCTAAAGGGGTTTCCTTCTTCTTGATTTCAAAGAAGTCGTATCTTGCTTGAACCAATGAATAGGGCTAAGGTGAAGATTAGGGAAGCCAATAGAAAGCCAAAATAGCTAGTTATAGTAGGCGTGAAAAAACTGAATGGAATACGTTTGCTACATATCTTTACGAGGCAATTACCTAAGTTTTCTTTTTCATAACCTAGAATAGGATGGGAATACGAAAGATAAATTGTCCAAATGGGTACCAATTCGTAATCCTGTATTAACCAGTCACTATGAATGTTACGAACAAACATGAACGAGAAGGAATATCTGATTAAAAATAGGTTCATTATCTCAGATAAGGGATTCCAAAAATGAATCAAGCGATCCACGAATAACACCAATACCAACTGACCCTCTTTGGGAATTATGGAACGCAATCTTCTTTCAAGAGCTACAAGGTAAACGAATTGAATTCAATCATTCCGATTGAATCACCTGGCAGTATTTTCTTATTCTTTTTTTTTTTTGTTTTTTTAACATGGGAATCTGGGAATGATCCAATCGTACCCGTTACTCTAGTAGTACAAATAAGAATTGAGGAATCCCGAAGGAAGAAAACGAAAATGTCATCCCCCTCTTCTTCTTTTTTTTTTTCCAAAAGAGAGAAACTTGTGCTCCAAATCGAGCATAAGGTTTCATGGTCCCAGGCCTAGCAATTACCATTCCACGTTCCACATACTGTTTCTGCATATTTCGAAGGAACATTCTTACGGTATTTTCAGCAAGTATAGAGTATTCCTAAATATCTTCGAACCTATGATATATGATAGTTGTACCGCGAGTCTCTCTCTCTCAATCCGACTATTTAGACTGTTCTTCTCGTTCGAATAGTTCCTCTTTCTGTACAATCGGAGTAGCCTCAGTTCCAAAGATTGGGACGGAAAGAACCTCTTCTGCGGTCATAGGAAAGGTTTTCATAGGAAAAGTTTTGTGAATTTCACGTTTAGGTGTAGGATCCACTTTATCCATCATTCCTAGATCTCATCGATCCACTTATTTGCATCTCTATATGAATTCTTAAAGCTAGTAGGGCAGGGCCTGGTACTACAAGAATTCTATCTACTGGAAAATAGGAATAGCTCGATCCTCACATACCTACAATTCGACCAAGTTCCATAAGATTTCAATATTCACCTGGTCCTCCTCATCCAGTAATACTGTGAGATAAGTAATACTTACTCATTCGGCCAAAGTACTTTGTTATTAAGTGATTAGGTTCGTGGCATAACTCCACCTGCTCTCGATTGCTATTGGGAGAACACCCTCTATTTATGTAACACCAAGGATCCTCCCTTTATATAACCCAAATGACTGGGATGATCTACACAAACATAATAGAAAGAGAGGAAAAAAGGATCTTATTCTAGATGAGTTGCATTGATAGTGATGCCCCTTGCTTCTTCCTCCGAAGAGACATCAATCTCATCCCCTTTATTCACTATACATCCGCCTGGAGCAATTCGAGCCACTACAACGACCACTGCTGAAGTGGTTTTCGCCATGATCCATGTGTTCAATTGTCCAATATCTACATGAGGTTCCTCACGTCCGAGTCTATCCCGCCGAGGAGACATACGAGATTCTTTCTCCAGTGGGGAAAACTGGGAGAATAAAGAAATTGATTAAGTTGACCGTAATTGGGAGGAACAGAATCATTATATCCCTTCCTTTCTAATCTGAATCGAAATTGTATTGCTGTGTCAGAGGAAGGCTAGCTATACCGGTCCAATATACCTGAAATATACCCTTGGTATAATATTGACAATCCAACAAGGATTAGAGAAGATATCAGTAATTCTCCATCTCCTAATCTCTATCTTTTATGGGATCAATTCCCCCTTGGCTGTACAAGAATATACGGAGCTGAACATGTCTGGGAATACGGGAGAACGCTCTTTTGCTGACATTATTACCAGTATTCGATACTGGGTTATCCATAGCATTACTATACCTTCCCTATTCATTGCAGGTTGGTTATTTGTCAGCACGGGTTTAGCTTACGATGTATTTGGAAGCCCCCGGCCGAACGAGTATTTCACAGAAAACCGACAAGAGGTTCCATTAATCACTGGCCGTTCCGATCCGTTGGAACAACTCAATGAATTTACTAGATCTTTTTAGGAGGTACCAATGACCATAGATAGAACCTATCCAATTTTTACAGTTAGATGGTTGGCCGTTCACGGACTAGCTGTACCTACAGTTTTTTTCTTGGGATCAATATCAGCAATGCAGTTTATCCAACGATAAACTCTATCTAAATCACAGAGCTATGACACAATCGAACCCGAACGAACAAAATGTTGAATTGAATCGTACTAGCCTCTACTGGGGGTTGTTACTCATTTTTGTACTTGCTGTTCTATTCTCTAATTACTCTTTCAATTAAAAACAGTGCCTCTTATCTCATCCGGAGAGATCTGATACTCATAATTATCCATGACTGTTTATGTCTTGAGCATGACTACTTAATAAAATGTGAAAGGGAGCAAGAGAAATGGCCGATACTACTGGAAGGATTCCTCTTTGGCTGATAGGTACTGTAACTGGTACCCTTGTGATTGGTTTAATAGGCATCTTTTTCTATGGTTCATATTCTGGATTAGGGTCATCCCTATAGTAACAAAATGAACTGAACATAGATAAAAAAGACTATACATGTGAAAGTGAAGATTTCAATAAGACCTTACCCTTCTTTTAACTCGAAGAAGGGTAAGGTCTTATTGAAATCTATTTTCAAGATTTACTTCTATATGAATCAGAAGATTCGTACAAATTACACGATTCTTTCAGCTACTCCAATGCCTTCTAGTAAAGTGATGAACCAATCTATTCTTTCGCTTCTGATACGTATTATCAAATAATTGGATTAATTTATACATTTCAGCTGTTCCTCCTAGGAAGAATGACTAAGGAATGGATCGTCCCGCCGCATAATATGCATGACTTTTGTTCATTTTCCCCAAATGAGAGATTCTGCGGATCATCCCTCTAAAAGTTAGAACTACGATAATCCGAATGTGTGAATATAGAATTTGAGCTCTTATGGTCCAAGCCGGAAATAGCACCTTTTCCCTTTCTATCTGAAATGAGCCTTTTTCATGAATTTGCTAGATAGATCCCATTTGCTCAATGAGTGGTATTGCCTTTTCTATCCATTTGTTCCTCTTTTTTCATGAACTTGAAAGGTTCTCAGTAGGACGTGCGAAAGACTTGGGATTTTACGAACGGGATCAGAAAAATCATTAGTTCCTCTTACCCTAAAGAGAAAGCGTAAAATCGATTTCGATCAAAGATTGAGGATCAGGAAGATAAGAATCTTTCCCGAGATCGTTTAGTCCCCCTCTTCCTTTTTTTCTCCTTCCTTCCCTTTGATATCCTTCGGATCATTCTTCTAGATATGATGAATGGATAAGAAAGCAAAAGAAAAAGGCTATATGGCACGGATATGGTATATGCTATGTAGCATATGAATAGAGGGCTGTTCGGCAAGTTGATCTGTTCTAGTGCTTATCAAGTCACTCCCTATTTGAAATGCACATATCTATCTATAGATAGATCTAGTAATGACTCATATCTTATTTACGAACAAGGGAGGGGAGATGATGATATTGAGGGCTCTCCAGGGGCATGACCTTATTATTTGAATTGTACATGATTGCATCAGCCACCAATAAACAGCCAAACCTTTCGGTCAACCTCATGTTTGAAAATCTATGGACCTAAAAATTCATCTCGGCCAATTGAACTTTCTCAAATTGTTTCTTCTTAAGGACCAAAAAGATTTGTGCCAAAATGACAGATGCCAGGAGTAATAAGAGACCTTGAACACGTAATGGATCTTGAAGTACTATTTCTGCATCTCCTTGGCCAAATCCACCCACATTAGGATTATTCGTTAATGGCTGATCAACTTTGATGAATTCACCCTCGGAAATAAGAAGTTCCGGTCCCGGAGGTACGATATCCACCACTTGACGACCATCTGATGCATTATCGATAGTGATTTCATATCCACCCTTTTCTTTACGTAATATTTTGCTCACTCTACCCGTTGTTGAAGCATTATAGACCGTATTGTTGCTCTTGCTTCCATCGGGATAAATTTGTCCCCTTCCTCTATTACCACCCACATATATGGGATATTTAAGAAAATGAACTTCTTTATTAGTAGCAGGATTCGGTGAAAGGATGGGAAACACAATTTCACTATATTTCTGACCGGGAACAGGACCTATTACAAGAATATCTTTTTGATTAGGACGATAATTCTGAAAATAAAGATTACCTATTTTTTCTTTAATCTCGGGAGAAATACGATCAGGAGGGGCTAATTCAAAGCCCTCAGGTAAAATTAGAACAGCTCCTACATTCAAAGCCCCTTTCTTACCATTAGCAAGAACTTGTTTTATTTGCATATCGCAGGGGATTTGAACAACTGCTTCAAATACAGTATCAGGAAGCACGGATTGTGGAACCTCAATATTCACAGGCTTCTTAGCCAAGTGACAATTAGCACATACAATACGTCCAGTTGCTTCTCGGGGATTCTCATAACCCTGCTGCGCAAAAATGGGATATGCATTTGAAATAGATGTCCGAGTTATCATATGTATCATGACCAAGATGGAAATTGATCGAGTCATCCACTTTTTCATCCAGTCATAAGTATTTATATTCCGCATGGTTCGATTATTGGTTCCAAATCTCTTTACGATAAATGGGGTAGATAGCTACCATAATTACCTGCCCGCAATTCCGCTATTATATTAACTCCAAAAGTAATAAATCAGAAGTATCCCACTGAAAGAGAGGGAAAGGAGGAAAGGGAAGAGAAAGAGTAAAAAGGAGATCTGTAATAGTTAGTTTCTGTACGAAAATCCAATTCCTATTCACTCGTTGTCGGATAGAACAACCTATTCTTTATTCATTCCTATTTATTCATTCATTGAATGATAAATCACTACAAGTGAAGGAGATATACGATTTAAGTGACGGAAGATCCAATATTTGAAAATTGTATCTGAGATGACCGGAAAAGTTGAAACGAGACCAGATATTCTTTGTTCATCATGAGAAAACCCATAATTTTCGGAGATCGAATCGATCATCAGTTCCCAACCATGGGGCGAATGGAACCCAATACATAAATCGGTTACTAAAAGAATAGAAAACGCTTTCATCGTATCGCTCAGGCTATGGAATAATTCTTGGATCCAAGAATTGAGAACGACAAGTTTTTCCTTACCCAGAATGAAATAAGCACCTGGAGTAGCAAAACATATAAAATTTGCCAATAAATGTGAGATGATCTGGATCAAATCTTCATTGTACATTTCGACTAATTGGATCGTTTTTTTGCGAATCTCTATACGAAGATCTTGTGAATGTGTTTCCGAAGAATCTTCCACCATTCTCTCCAACAGGAATAGTTCTTCTATTTCTCCGAATCTTTCTAGAGCGTTTTCTTCTTGGAGATAATCATAAAATTCCCGAGACTGACCAGTATTCCACCAATTCGTAACCCAAGGTTCCAAACCTTTCTGGAATGAAATAGAGATTCCCCAGGGCAGGAATACTAGACATGCAAGGTATCGTAGGGAAGCTAATGCTTTATATTTGGCCACTTTAAATTCGTGAATCGCTAACGAACCCGATTCACCCGTCAGCTCTGTCCGAAATCTGGATAAAGTACGAGTTGTAGAACGAGGTATGGGACCTATAGATTCAGGATCTACTGCGTAATTGTTCGACCCTTAAAAAAAAAATATTCTTCGGATGAGGAACGGTTTGTTCCGGATAAAAAGGAGGAAAAAAAAAATAAAAATAAAAGGAAAGAGACGAATGTTTATTGGCAAAAAAGAGAGAGAACTTAGGGATAGAATCCATTATCATTTAATAAATTGGTCTAAAAATGCCAATTCTGCGCTCCAAAGGACTCCAGTATATTACGAATACTGAAATTCTCGAATTCCGTACGCATATATGGAATTGGAGTTCGACAAAGACATTTTGGAGAGAATGCCATATCTAGTAATTGTTTCATGTCATATCCGTCTACTGGCTCTATAGGCCTTCTACAAGGAGCGATATGGAGTCTTTGGGAACTACCGAAGGAATTTGCATTGATATGATCATCACATAAGTACTACTTTGCGGGAGGGAACTGCATGGTATTTCTCCCGAACAAATCTTAGTTACATTGTAACTTCCCTCTCTCTGGTACATATAGATCTGTCCGTTAAGATGTTCGAAGAACAACGAGAGAACATCCATTCCTTGGTTCATTTCAAAATACTTCAATTGATATACGCAAGAAACGAGCTAATTCGGCAGCTTTTTGTTCCATTTCCCGTAAGGTTAAATTCTCACCGGTACGAGCTAGGGGAATGTCTCGCTGGCCCTTTATTTCCATATAAAGAACACGACGGGGATAAAGACCTTCTTGAACTTCCATTTTGATCGCCTGAATATCTTTCATGAGAAATCGAAGAAAAGTACGACGATTTCTTCCAGGAAATCCCCAACGAAAAAGACATACAATTCCTTCTTCTTCATCAAACTTATCGTAACCACTACCTACATTCCATAAAATTGTACACCACAAATAAGAGCTAATGAACAGACCTGCAATACCATAAAAACACATTACAATTCCTTGTGGAACAAAAAGGATTTGCTGAGATGACAATACGGGTATCAGGTTCTTACCAAGATAACTTGAAATTCCGACCAAGAAAAATCCTAGTGAACCAAAAAAAAGGATACAAGCCCGACAAAAATTACTTGTTCTTCGAGATCCTGTTATAGGTTCTATCCAGAGCCATTCAGATCGCCAATTCATAACAGATTTTATTCAATTTCGTCCTACTCGGTTTTAGAGAAAATGGCCAAAACTTGACTCCTTTGGCTTCCGAAGTAACTCTTATTAACTAGCTATATGCATATCAAAGAATTTTTATCTAAAAGAACATTTACTTTCTTTCTCTCCTTTCCATGTTCCCCATTCTTTCTATTTTTTAGGAAATTACTTATCAATTGTAAAAACAACACCTCGCCGGATCAGTGGAATAGAAATACCATCTCCATATACACATAGATATGTATGCGTATAAAGATAGAAATCTCTATACATTTATACATGCATACATATGGTATATGTACCACATGGTACACCTCCCATATGTTGATAAATAGATATAGATATCTATTTTGTTCGTGTCCGGAGTAGGATTAGTCCCATTTAAGATCATCAGGAACAGATAGATATCCCATTTATTCCACAATTGAGAGATTCAAATTGATCTATAAGATCTGATCCGATCAGATTTATAAAATCTCGTCCTTCTGAACATAAAAGTACAAAAAAGCCATTGTAATTGCCGGAAAAAATAAGCCCGCTAAAGGCACGAAAATCGAAGGTAAGTTGGGATTTGTCATAGAACGAATACCCTAATATTTATCTCTATTACAAGGAATGATTATAGGACCAAATAAGTGGACCTAGTCGCCCCTCTCCATAAAAGACATGCACGAGAATCTTGTTCCTTTTTCCGTCAAATATTTTCATGAGTCTCTGTAAAATCATTTTACGTCGAATCCGAGATATTCTTTTTATTCTTATTCATTTTTTTATGTCTATGAGATCCGGAGTCAATAATGAATGAGAATTTTTGGTATTAGGACTCAATAAATGTATACAAATATATCACAGCGCTTATCCATATTATAACACTTGATCAAATAGTAGCAAGAACATGGATCCGTAATTTTCCCCAATTCCGGGGAGCGATAAATTCACTATTCTATTGCATATCGTTCATAAGAATAGTTAGTTACTATTTAGTTGTTAATATTGAGTTCCTATTAATAATAGGATCGAGGATCAATAATTGGCTAAAAAAAGGAAAGATGAGGAACAATTCTCTGAAGTTGATTCTTTCGATTTTCGCTATGAGAGGGGACTGTATCATTGTCACTTTCGTTACGAGGAGCTGAACTTGAGAATTGTTGTTCGTTACAAGAAACTAAACCTAACGTTCGTTCTTTTTCACAAGGAATTAAACCGTAAAGTTGAAATGGCTCACTCAGAACACCTTTTAAAAGACTACGCGGAACGATCAGATCAAATGAACCATGATCAAATAAATGCTCAGCTACCTGCAAACCGTCAGGTACTTTCTGACCTGATGTTTGTTCGATTACTCTTCTACCTGCAAATGCAATGTATGCTTTAGGTTCAGCAATGATGATATCTCCCAACATACCAAAACTAGCAGTCACTCCACCGGTTGTGGGATATGTAAGGATCGATACATATAACAACTTTTTCTCCAATTGATGGATATATAAAGCAGTAGATATTTTAGCCATTTGCATTAAACTGAAACTTCCCTCTTGCATGCGTGCTCCTCCGGAAGCACACACCATGATTACTGGGAGAAATTGCTTGGTAGCGTATTCGATCAGACGAGTAATTTTCTCACCTACCACGGAGCCCATACTACCTCCCATGAACTGAAAATCCATAACTCCAATTGCGATAGGAATACCATTTGGTCGACCTATGCCTGTTTGAACAGCATCAGTTAAACCTGTCCTTATTTGGCAGGAAGTGATACGATCTATATGAGGTTCATCCTCAAAATGAAATTGAATCGGATCTGGGGCGGCCATGTCCTCATCCATAGGATGCCAAGTGCCATGATCAATTGAAAGTTCGATTCTGTCTGAACTACTCATTTGCAAATGATATCCACATTCTTCACAAACACTCTTATTCTGTCTCAAATATTTCATATAGAGCAAGTTCTCACGATTGTCGCACTGGACCCATAATCTGTTATTAAAATCAATCTTTATATTCTTGTTCTTGTCCATCTCATTGACGATATAGTCCTTACTAGTCCTTTCGATCAGATCTTCGATTGATCCACTTATTTTACGCCTTTCTTCGAACCATTCTTTCAAGGACATAGAGTTCTACCTAGATATGAGTATAAAAAAGGGGAGGAGATCTCTTGTTACTTTGCAATTTTCTTTTCCATGAGGGATCTTATTAGACAAAATAGATCCAATTATTAGTATATTAAGTATTACTATTATTAAGTAATACTATATTATTAGTATTAGGATCGTTACCGAAAGAATAGTGGGATGAATCATTTACATTTTATTCGTAGTAATCCGAAGCATTGATCCGAGATTATGATAGAACCTTTTATTTGGTTATCAATAAAGATTCTCTTTTATACCACAAGAAAGAGTAATTATCATCCGAGAGAGAAGGATCATACGATATGATCGATCCGTTTTCCCTCTTTATGAAACCTATGGAATCTTTGTAGAAAAGGTCTATGTCTCAGCACGGGATACAGCAAGGGGGACAATGTCCAAAATGGGCTAGGAGGGATTCGAACCCTTGACTTCATGGTCCGGGACCATGGTCTCTGATCCACTGAGCTACCAACCCTATAGGATGATCCATAAGATCAATTTATGGGATGGATAAAATCCATGCCAACAACATTTTCATAAGCTTTGAGCTATTCGATCTTGGGAAAAATAAATAAGATATTGATTTATGTATATAGGTATGTACATATTTATACATGTACATAGATAGATATGGATCTATGCATATATCTAATCTCCATTTACAATTCGGCTCAATCTTTGTAGTAAAAGATTGGGCCGAGTTCTATTAGGAAAACGAACGGAGAGTCACTCAATTACAAGACATCCATTGCCTCAAATTCAAATTTGATCTCCTTCCATACTTCACAAGCAGCAGCTAATTCGGGACTCCATTTACTAGCTTCGCGGATCACTTCATTACCTTCACGAGCAAGATCACGTCCTTCATTACGAGCTTGTACACAAGCTTCTAAGGCAACTCGATTCGCTACTGCACCAGGTGCATTTCCCCAAGGGTGTCCCAAAGTTCCCCCACCGAACTGTAGTACGGAATCATCCCCAAAGATCTCGGTTAGAGCAGGCATATGCCAAACGTGAATACCCCCCGAAGCTACGGGCAGAACACCTGGCATAGATACCCAATCTTGGGTGAAATAAATACCACGACTTCGGTCTCTTTCAATAAAATCGTCACGCAGTAGATCAACAAAACCCAAAGTTACGTCTCGTTCTCCTTCAAGTTTACCTACTACAGTACCGGCGTGAATATGATCTCCACCGGACATTCGCAATGCTTTAGCTAGCACACGGAAGTGCATACCATGATTTCTTTGTCTGTCAATAACTGCATGCATTGCGCGGTGAATGTGAAGAAGTAGGCCATTGTCTCGGCAATAATGAGCCAAGCTGGTATTTGCAGTAAAACCTCCCGTCAGGTAGTCATGCATGACGATAGGAACTCCCAATTCTCTGGCAAATACTGCCCTTTTGATCATTTCTTCGCATGTACCTGCAGTAGCATTCAAGTAATGTCCCTTAATTTCACCCGTCTCAGCCTGAGCTTTATAAATTGCTTCTGCACAGAAGCAGAAACGATCTCTCCAGCGCATAAATGGTTGGGAATTTACGTTCTCATCATCTTTGGTAAAATCAAGTCCACCACGAAGACATTCATAAACTGCTCTACCATAGTTTTTGGCAGATAAACCCAATTTGGGTTTAATGGTACATCCCAATAGAGGACGGCCATATTTGTTTAATTTATCTCTTTCAACTTGGATACCATGAGGTGGACCTTGGAAAGTTTTGGAATAAGCAGGAGGAACTCGCAAATCTTCTAGGCGTAGAGCTCGTAGGGCTTTGAATCCAAATACATTACCTACAATGGAAGTGAACATGTTAGTAACAGAACCTTCTTCAAAGAGGTCTAAGGGGTAAGCGACATAGGCAATAAATTGATTTTCCTCCCCAGGAACGGGCTCGATGTCATAGCATCGCCCCTTGTAACGATCGAGACTGGTAAGTCCATCGGTCCAAACAGTGGTCCATGTACCAGTGGAAGATTCAGCGGCTACTGCAGCTCCCGCTTCCTCAGGCGGCACTCCAGGTTGAGGAGTTACTCGGAACGCTGCTAAGATATCGGTATCTTTGGTTTGATATTCAGGAGTGTAATAAGTTAATCTGTAATCTTTAACACCAGCTTTAAATCCAACACTTGCCTTAGTCTCTGTTTTTGGTGACATAAGTCCCTCCCTACAACTCATCAATTAACAACTCTTGCAAGGACGAGGTCTGCTCGACATGGATCGAACGTAAAGAAAGGATTTCACAGGAATCTCCTGCGGAACCATGAACTAACTCAAGTCGTCCGTTATTGGGCAATAAGATTTGCCAAATACACTATTATTGTATAATGTTCTTTATGTATGGCGCAACCCTATCTTTGCTTTTCAAGTTCCTCCATGCATTGACCCAAGGACCTTTCAGCTATTAGACTAGTTAATGGATTTAAAGAACCGAATCGACCTTTGATCCTAATAGATAATATATGTATGTGTAGATTGTAGATCTAAAAGCAGATATATAGGACGAAAAAAAAAAAAAAAAAATAAAAAAGAAAAAATAGATGTGCGTATGAAAGGAAGAGACAACGACCGATGAGAGAAAGATTATGAATAGGGTTCAAGTTCCGCATTGAATGGATAATCTGGACGCAATCTGGGGTGAAATGCTTATAGTTATGGACAAATTGAAGACTTTCTCATGATTTTTATCCATCTACTTCATGTTCAAAATAAAAGTTGAACTTGAGAAGCGAAATATCACTAAGTAGATCAAGGTGGTAACTCTCATTCATCATGAACTGATCGATTCGATACTAAACATTTTTAATAGTATTAGCGAGCAATTCGAACAAATCTCCCTTTTTATTATTATGAGAACCAATCCTCTTGCTCTTGGGGTTCCCACACTTGTGGAAAAGAATGTGGGACATATTGTTCAAATCATTGGCCCAGTACTGGATGTAGTTTTTTCTCCAGGCAATATGCCTAATATTTTAAATTCTTTGATAATTAAGGGCAAAGATACGGCTGGTCAAGAAATTAATGTTACTTGCGAGGTACAACAATTATTGGGAAATAATAAAGTGAGAGCTGTAGCTATGAGTGCTACAGATGGTCTGAAGAGAGGAATGAAAGTAATTGACACAGGAGCTCCCCTGAGTGTTCCGGTTGGTGGAGCTACTCTCGGACGAATTTTCAATGTTATTGGAGAACCTGTCGATAATTTAGGTCCTGTAGATGCTCGCACAACATCTCCTATTCATAGACCCGCTCCTGCCTTTATACAGTTGGATACAAAGTTATCAATCTTCGAAACAGGCATTAAAGTGGTGGATCTTTTAGCTCCTTACCGCCGTGGAGGAAAAATAGGACTATTCGGGGGAGCTGGGGTAGGTAAAACAGTGCTCATCATGGAATTAATCAACAATATTGCTAAGGCTCATGGGGGTGTATCTGTATTTGGCGGAGTAGGAGAACGCACCCGTGAGGGAAATGATCTTTACGTTGAAATGAAAGAATCGGGAGTAATTAATGAACAAGATATCTCGGGATCGAAAGTAGCTCTGGTCTATGGCCAGATGAATGAACCACCAGGAGCTCGTATGAGAGTTGGGTTAACCGCCCTAACCATGGCTGAATATTTCCGAGATGTCAATGAGCAAGACGTACTTTTATTTATCGACAATATCTTCCGTTTTGTCCAAGCGGGATCAGAAGTATCTGCATTATTAGGCAGAATGCCTTCCGCTGTGGGTTATCAGCCAACTCTTAGTACAGAAATGGGTTCTTTGCAGGAAAGAATTACTTCTACCAAAGAGGGATCTATAACCTCCATTCAAGCAGTTTATGTACCTGCAGACGATTTGACCGACCCCGCTCCTGCTACAACATTTGCACATTTAGATGCTACTACCGTATTATCGAGAGGATTAGCTGCCAAAGGCATCTATCCAGCAGTAGATCCTTTAGATTCAACATCGACCATGCTCCAACCTTGGATCGTGGGCGAAGAACATTATGAAACTGCACAAGGAGTCAAGCAAACTTTACAGCGTTATAAAGAACTTCAAGACATTATAGCTATTCTTGGACTGGACGAATTATCAGAAGAAGATCGTTTAACCGTAGCAAGAGCACGAAAGATTGAACGTTTCTTATCACAACCCTTTTTTGTAGCAGAGGTATTCACTGGTTCCCCGGGTAAATATGTCGGTCTCGTAGAAACAATTAGAGGTTTTAAAATGATCCTTTCCGGAGAATTAGATGGTCTTCCCGAACAGGCCTTTTATTTGGTGGGTAACATTGATGAAGCTACCGCGAAGGCTATGAACTTAAAAGTGGAGAATTAATTTAAAAAATGACCCTAAATCTTCGTGTACTGACTCCTAATCGAGTTGTTTGGGATTCAGAAGTTGAAGAAATCATCTTATCTACCAATAGCGGTCAAATTGGCGTATTACCAAATCATGCTCCCATTGTTGCAGCTTTAGATATAGGGATCACAAAAATACGTCTCGATGGGCAATGGTCTACTATGGCTTTGATGGGCGGTTTCGCCAGGATAGACAATAATAAAATCACCATATTGGTAAATGATGCAGAGAAAGGTATTGACATCGATCCTCGAGAGGCTCGGGAAACTTTTCGAATAGCTGAAGCTGACCTAGCTCGAGCTGAAGGCAAGAGACAAGTGATTGAAGCTAATGTAGCTCTCAGAAGAGCCAGGACACGATTAGAGGCTATCAGTGCTATTTTGCCCTCCGTCTCTAATTAACGTAAGGATTTCGGATAATTATTGAAAATGGATTCTTTATTCCAATCAAATCCAATAGTAGGTAAAACTTATTAGATACCAAAGTAAATGACATCTAATAAGTTTTACCTACTATTGGATTTGAACCAATGACTCCCGCCGTATGAAAGCGATACTCTAACCACTGAGTTAAGTAGGTCATTTATCATCATAAATAGAGTTGGATCTATGAACATTCTAAATGGAATTGAACTTATGAACAATATGTCCCTGGCAGGATTGAACTGATTGGGACGTATTAGATCATGAAATATCCACCTTGACAAAGGGGGATCCATTTGGTTATGATAGTGTATCATTAAGAATAGCAAGGGCTATAGCTCAGCAAGGTAGAGCACCTCGTTTACACGTGCGCCAATGCTTTTCAAGAGAGTTCATCGATTCATCTGATCCATGAAATAGATCTTATGTGAAATACTGATGTCTTACTCCATCGATCGATCTGGGAGAACAATAGCATGACAAGGATGAGGTTCGATCTGATTCCAATTCCGGATCTAGTTGATATGGTAAATCTCAGGTTCATTCAATGCTAGGCATAATGAGTACAATACGGGGACCTCAAAATATCTTCTTTTCGCTCTATGAACTTTGAGGTGTATGGAGTCTCATATTTAACTTTCAGAGCGATAGAGACTCTATTTGGGTTCAATCTGTGCCTGAACGAGGCAGACCTACGTCGAGGGAACGAACCTTTTGAATCACTTTGGGATTGCTTCCGAAAAAAAAAAAAAAGAATAACTTGGAGCACACGGAGCCATCTTATTATCTTTCTGGAAAGGAAAGAATGGCAGACTAACTGATCGATCCATCAGTTCATGAAAGAGCCCAATGCAAGAAAAATGCATGTTGGGTTTTTGGAACAGTTCAAATCATTTCGATAATAATAACTTTGATCTGTTTTACCGAGAAGGTCTACGGTTCGAGCCCGTATAGCCCTATACATTCCACTGAGTTTTGGTATTACTATATTACTTCTTTATCCTTATATCCCTTATTACCTATGACTCAGTCCTAAAGAGTCTCTTGGAGACTGTCAACTATTCTTATATGCCCATGAATAGATCGATAGGAACGTGGGAACGGGGCAGATCATCTAACTTATGATGATCCCTTGTTTATTGATCTATAAAAATCAGTAACACATGACTGACATGTTGATATGCTCTTATCACCCATTATTGAGGGGTTATTAATACACCTCCGATAACCCCAAGCAAGGTCACAATGATTTGTCCCAGTACATCTGTAAGGTCTGAATCTATTTGAGAACTTCGGTCGAATAGTAATTAGCATCGATCATCAAAACCTCATTGGTCTAACAGATGCAGGGGACTCCTGGTGTAATGAATGACTCAAGGGAGATCTAGAAAGGTATCTGCCCGATCTAAATAGTTCGTATCGCAGAAATGAAACTAATCGTGACATAATTTACGAAGGGCAAGGCCGTAATTCATATAAGAGGTACTCATAGATCAAATGAATTATAGAATGAAGTATTCTATATATACCCCGATTTGCACAATGTTCATCGAAATGTCCCGAGATCCAAATAAATACGTATTTATCAACAGCCTTTATGAAACTGATAGCCCGGAGCCGTAGGAAAAGAGGACAATTTGTGGATCACGATATTCTCTATCACTTTGATCCTATCGAGATATCAGTAAGTTCTGAATGGTTCTGAGATATAAAAGCATATCCAGATCCAAAAACTGCTGACAAAAACGTGAAAAGTTCATCCTGTAATCATGAAAATTATGAGCATACTTATTAGATACAAATATTGGATTGGAAAGCCCCATGCTTTTCTGGAGTATCCAATTATTCATTCAAAGAGTTTGTATTAGTCCCACTATTAGGTACAATTTGATCTGAAGTTCATACTCAAGAATTCGACTTCCATGAAAGGGACTTCGACCAATTCATATTAGAATTCATTCTATCTAGAGCACCCCAATAAGACTTAGGTTATTGGGTGGATGAATGGAGAGAATCTAACGATTTTCTTAAAATAGATCTCTCATCGAAATGAAACGATCCAGAATGGGACAACGTTTCATCATATGATAACCCTGATAAGATTGATCCGGGGTCTATTCGATCCGATCAAAATTTCCCATTTGATCTGGATCAGAGACGTGTACTCTATTTAGACCTATATGTGGTCTCGGGTGTTTTCCTGAATGCGTCGGATCTATCCTTATTGATCTAAACATATGCCTAAGAGTTGGAATGGAATCTATTGCCAAAGAAAGAGGCTCGATGCCAGCCATCCCCTGGAGTAGCCAGAATACTCGTATAGCATGTACGGAAATCAACGTCGAGTAATGTGAGATTCGAAAAGGATTAATTATTTGTATTGTAAATATACAATACGTACGATGGATCACGAGAACTTCTATGAATTACCCATGGAAACTCGGCTGTTATCTCGATCGAGAGTAAACGTACGATCATATCATCTCAGCAGCGTGTCTGAGAACGTGTATAACGCGGAGAATAATTGATGGGCATCGTCTCCGAGAATAAGACTCTTTTGTAGGTCTCAACAGAAAATGAGCAGATAGAGTCGTTCGGTTGGAATTTTTATTCCGATAGGTCCCCCCCCCCCCCACCCTCTCCGACAGATCGTAAACTTGGCATAATTCATCCGCCGAGTGATTAGGTATTTCCTCCATTATTGGAATGGATTCATTCTGTTATTCCGATCGATCCGCTCCGATTGCTCATCATCATTCCATAATTCGAATTGATGTGGACCTTCCTTGGTAAGATCAGGATCCTATTTGGGTAGGCTTATCCAAGGAAAATCTGAGATCTCCGGATTCCTCCCCTACTTTACGATGGAATAACCTGGATCAGTTACCTTCTAAACATTATGTAAATCGTTCTGAAATGTATAAACGTCCGCCTCTCTCCCCTGATTGGTCCATTGGATTGGTCGGTAACGTATTCTTCGAAGTATCCTCCGTAGATCACTCCCAGTTCAGCTAGTTTTACCGTCGTGATTGGAACAGGAATTGTTTCTTGCTCTATTCAAGATTCCTATTACGGGATGCCCTGGAATCTTTATCCTGTTGACCTAGGGAGGGGTGCGACCAGAAACTTGTTCAGTTCGATCAACGCGGTTACATCAACAGAAGTTATAGGATCGCTTAATATTGTCCATCAATCCTAAAGTAGTATTTGTCGTTCAATGCCCGGCCGGGTCAACAAGGCACAAATAGACTTGGACCTTTATGAATTCCAATTCATATTCCCGGAATGGAACGACTGTCTTGATCCTGAATCAAAAGTCATATCACAGAGGAAATAACCCCTTAGTACTTTTTATCTTTAATAGACGGATCAATCCCTGTTACGGGATCGATAAAGATATTACTGAATGAAGCTCCGGGGGAAATAGTTTATCCGGCATATTATCGAACGGAATCAATTCTATATCTGTCCATATGTTAAATACATAGTACTGGTCGGATTCATCTATTAATAAGCTTCATTCTCCGCGAGATTGACCCATTCATTTCCATGGTCACTTGATCCTTTTTCTCTTTCTTCAGTACTACAAATGGATCTGGATACTACGAATGGACGATCCAATTGAATCCTACTCCTGGAATCATTTGTATAACGAACCAAAGCATTAACGCACGTTACAATTGTTTGAAGATTCATTCCAAATCTCTGACAACTGAGATTTCCCCCTTCTCATATTCTCCCAATATTGTGAAATGTTCACTATTTCCTTCCGTTGATGAATCCGGAAACCCGAAAATTTCTACACTTGTCCCATTACCTACATAAGTATCTGACAAAGAACTCAATTGTCCCTAAGGGCAATCGTGTGAGATGGACCATGCCTAAAAGGCATAATTCTACAAATTGAATACATAAGCCTTTTTCTTGTTATAAGAGATGGATAGGTTTCTGGGGGTTCAATGGAATATATAGATAAACTGAATATGGGTATAAAGAAATTCGGATATGAAACAAGCAGATGGAGTCGAACGACGCATCAGTGAAAAGAACGACCCTCCAATGAGAAAGATCCATATTTTGATGGACAAGATTCAAATATCGGAATAGAACATACAAGAAATCCTAAGCTCTTATAGAAATTCCTGGACATTTCCTTGCATTACATCAGGCCATGTCTCTCGTTACAACTCGAATCACGTGTAATTCGCCGAACCAATGTGCAAAACTGTGTTATTGCAAGATCGATTTCTAAGAAGAATCAATTTTTATTGTTTGACGGTAAATGAAAGTATATAAATGACTGATACGGGGGAGGAAGGATTAACCAGACTTTTCACTTCTGAAATAACCGGGGGTGAAATAAGTCGATTTCTCCCAGATAAATACGTAATACTTCTACATATCACATATACGAGTAATATTTCATTGAATGAATTTTGGAATAAGCCTTGGACAAAATAGTAATATGTAGATCGATGAAAATCAATTGTTCTATTTTTGGGAGAGGAGTGATGAATCCATTTACGGGAAAATGGAATAATTTGATCTATTTCACAGGAGTATATTCATGTTTCTACTTTTTGAATATGAGACTTTTTGGATCTTTTTACTAATATCTAGCCTCATGCCTATTCTGGCATTCCTAATTTCCAGAGCTTTAGCCCCCATTAGCGAAGGCCCAGAGAAGCTCACTAGTTACGAATCCGGTATAGAAGCAATGGGAGATGCTTGGATACAATTTAGGATTCGTTATTATATGTTCGCTTTGGTTTTTGTTGTTTTTGATGTTGAAACAGTTTTTCTTTATCCATGGGCTATGAGTTTCGATATATTGGGTATATCTACCTTTATAGAAGCTTCGATTTTCGTGCTTATCCTAATTGTTGGTTCAGTTCATGCATGGCGAAGAGGAGCATTGGAATGGTCTTAGCTTCCGAGTATTTGGGTGGTGGAGGGAAAGTAGAAAATGGCATAAAACCAGTGATGGGTTCTACAGAATCCCCTTTACTTGGTCAAACAACTCCAAATTCAGTTATTTCAACTACCCTAAATGATCTGTCGAATTGGGCCAGACTCTCCAGTTTATGGCCGCTTCTTTATGGTACTAGTTGTTGTTTTATTGAATTCGCTTCATTAATAGGTTCACGATTCGACTTTGATCGTTACGGTCTGGTACCAAGATCTAGTCCTAGACAAGCCGACCTCATCATAACAGCTGGCACTGTGACCATGAAAATGGCTCCTTCTTTAGTGAGATTATATGAACAAATGCCCGGACCAAAATATGTAATTGCTATGGGAGCATGTACTATTACAGGAGGAATGTTCAGTACAGATTCTTATAGTACCGTTCGTGGAGTGGATAAATTAATTCCCGTAGATGTTTATTTGCCGGGTTGCCCCCCAAAACCAGAGGCTATTATAGATGCTATAATAAAACTTCGTAAAAAGGTAGCTCGAGAAATATATGAAGATAGGACCAAGCTCCAACAAGGAAAGAGATATTTCACTCAAAATCATAAGTTTCGTGTTGGATCCAGTCTTTATACTGGAAACTATGATCAGAAGTTACTCCATAAATCTCCCGAACCTCAATCTGAATCTACTTCAGAGATACTTTCCAAAACCTTTGAATCTACTTCAGAGATACCCTCCGATTTTGTAAAATACGAGAATTCAGTATCTTTCCAGGAATCGAGGAATGAAGAATATTTTGTAAAGAGTAACGAACAGGAAATCAATTTTCAAAAATTCCATTGGAAATGTTAAATACTTATACGGATACTCCTACAAGAAAGACTAATGAAGTACAGGGTCGATTATCCGCTTGGCTAGCCAAGCATAAGTTAGCTCACAGACCTCTGGGTTCTGATTACCAGGGCATAGAAACTTTACAGATAAAATCTGAGGATCGGGCCTCTGTAGCTGTCGCTTTATATGTTTATGGTTTCAATTATCTCCGTTCTCAGTGTGCCTATGATGTAGCGCCGGGGGGATCATTGGCTAGTGTATATCACCTTACAAATATACAGGATGATGCGGATCAACCTGAAGAGATATGTATAAAAGTTTTTGTCCCAAGGAAAAATCCCAGAATTCCGTCTATTTTCTGGATCTGGAAAAGTGCTGATTTTCAGGAACGAGAATCTTATGATATGTTGGGAATCCTTCATGAAAGTCATCCACGCCTGAAACGTATATTGATGCCTGAGAGTTGGATTGGTTGGCCTCTACGCAAAGATTATATTACACCTAATTTCTACGAGATACAGGATGCTCATTGAATGGAATAAAAGTAAACAATCTTCGCTCTTACAATTTGAAATATTCAATTTGAACAATATATCATATTTTCGATGGAGTGAGATAAATAGACTTCTGCTAGTGTCGTAATGGAATCCCTTATCCATTTACATCATCCTACATTCTTGGATCTGGAAGAAACCTATTCGGGATAAATTAAGGAATCAAATTCGTTTACGCATCACAAACCATGTACCACGTACACATTCTATAATATACAAAAAGGAAGAGAAAGATCGGATTTCACTTGTACCAATTCCAGTTGAGAATAGATCCTATCTATTTACACTGTCAATTCCGTATTTCCGAGTTTTCGAACCAACTTTTATATACGCACGGGGTATCGAGATCCAATTGGAACGGGGAAGGACAATATGAACAAAAAGGGAGAAAGAGAACGGAACATGCTGATTCATCTATTATGATCGGGATCTATATGTACGTACATATAGATACATAAATATGTACGTACATATAGATACATAAATATGAATATGGATAACTGTGTATTATGATCTAGGTATATGGATATGGATGAGTATGTATGCCAATAGATATCCATCTATCTAGATAGATATTTCTCGATCTATGAGTTCGCATGCCAGGAACCAGATTTGAACTGGTGGCACGAGGATTTTCAGTCCTCTGCTCTACCAACTGAGCTATCCCGGCTCTTCCCTGTGCATCATTCTAACATAGGACCTGAACTTGTGTCAACTGAAGGGACCATAAAAAATGGGGATTTTTTTCCTAGTTAAAAAATTATTTTCGAACAAAATTTACGGGAAGTAACCATTCATGAGAAGGACTGCTAACGATCGAAGAATTTTCAATTCTCTATCCAGATTGGATATTTCAGATATCTAGATCTCTATATATAGATAGAGATCTAGATATCTATCTATAGATAATGAGAGATTCCTACTTCTATTTCTTCATGGGGGGGGGGGGGTGAATGAAAAGAATCAATTCGAAAGTGAGAATTACAAATTCGAAATTGTATAAAAAAAAAAAGAGAAATCAGTCATTCGGGAACGAACTCGACTTGGGGATAGAGAGATTTGAACTCTCACGGTCTATAAAGCCGACGGATTTTCCTCTTACTGCAATTTGCATTGTTGTTGGCATTGACATGTAGAACTGGACTCTATCTTTATCCTCGTCGAAAAATTCACTCCAGGAATCGATCCGACTTCCTCTTTAGGGAGGTGAAGTTAATCATTGGATTACTTAATGTCGAATTATTCCTTTAACTTAAAATTGACCCAAGCGTCTCACTAATAGTGAAATGCATAAAATGATTCAAGTCCCGATCATGAACTTTGCTTGATAGTATGGACCATTCCCACTTTTGGAGTGTAAATGTAAAGATTATTCCATAGATGCAGCACTGGGGAAAAGAATATTCATTCGTTAGAATAGCTTCCATCGAGTCTCTGCACCTATCCTTTCTCTTCCTAGTCAAGGAAACTATTGTCTCTGTAAACTGGATTTGGTTCAGGATTGCCCATTCTAAATGTCCTAGGGTTCCCTGGATTTGGAAGCTATCACTTGGTAGGTTTCCATACCAAGGCTCAACTCGATCAAGTCCGTAGCGTCTACCAATTCCGCCATATCCCCTTTTGAAAAACGAGATCCCGCTGTAATCTCATCCTATTATTCCATTTTCATCAGAGTTATTCATTGGATATCCATTCGGTACTGGGAGAGATGTCTTCTCTTATTTCTTTCTCTCTTACCATCTCCACTATCATCTAGTATGACTGAAAATGATTCTATCATTTCTGCATTTCCCGCGCAATGTTTTTTCCCTTTCTGTTTGATTTGGAATAGTGAAACGATCAATATCAATTGATCCTTTCTTCCCTTCCTTTCTCTCGAACGAATCCACATCCAAGCAATGTTTCATTGGAATCTGGATTGCGTCATTGAGCTCAATTAGCTATAATTGCTAAGATTCCGAATATATTGATGAATATCATACTAATGATATGCAGTTATGGCTTATTCATACAAGCCCGCTTAGCTCAGAGGTTAGAGCATCGCACTTGTAATGCGATGGTCATCGGTTCGATTCCGATAGCCGGCTCTTTGTTATTCCCTTCATTCCTCCTCATGATCTATAATGTTTTGTTAGGATCAAGGAATATGAGGAAGATTCCTCTTTCTTCCGATCGTTGGTTCACGGGTCCGCTATGCCATGATCACTTTCAACTAGAAACGGAATGGGTTATTGAATGGAGCAGATCTATTTAGATCTCTCCAAACCAATTTTTCAAGAGATCTTTGTTCTCCATTTTGATGTTTATACGATTCATACTATTCTTCTTTCCAGTACTATTTGTTCATTTCGTAAAAGAAGGAGTTCTTATGTCCCGTTATCGAGGACCTCGTTTAAAAATAATACGTCGTCTAAGAACTTTACCAGGGCTGACTAATAAAAGACCGAAATCCAGGAATGATCCTACCAATCAATCTTCTTCTAGAAAAATATCTCAATATCGTATCCGTCCGGAAGAAAAACAAAAATTGCGTTTCCATTATGGACTGACAGAGCGACAATTACTTAAATATGTTCGTATTGCTGGAAGAGCCAAAGGATCAACGGGCCAGATCCTATTGCAATTACTTGAAATGCGTTTGGATAATATTATTTTTCGATTGGGTATGGCTCTTACCATTCCTGGAGCCAGACAATTGGTTAATCATAGACATATCCTGGTCAATGATCGTGTGGTAGATATACCAAGTTATCGTTGCAAACCCCGAGATGTTATTACTATAAGAGATCAACGGAGATCGAGAGCTATGATCGGGAAAAATCTCGATTTATCCCAGAAGGATCAAATGCCGAATCATTTGACTCTTCATTCGTCACAATATAAAGGATTAGTCAATCAAATAATAGATAGTAAATGGATCAGTTTAAAGATCAATGAATTGCTGGTTGTAGAATATTATTCCCGTCAAGCTTGAATTGAGAATGAAAAAGAGAGGTTCTTGTACATCTAGACAATTATGTTTCTCTCTTTTTTCTTTAAGGAGACGAGTAGATAGAATTGTTCGATTCTTGGGATTCGACTTATCTTTGTTCATCCCCCCGTACGCTATTATACGATATGATCATTAATGATACTTTCATTTATCGTCCGCTTTTTCCCAATGTTCTTTTACTTTCTCATATCACGAATCGACGTTTATTCTATTTCCCTATATCACGAAATAGGAGGGGATTGATCTCAGAATGATAAGATCATCCCCTTGGGATTCGATCTATTGGGAGAACAGAACGATGGGGAATAATAAGAAAGTTAAGGTGCGGAAAGAGAGGGATTCGAACCCTCGGTAAACAAAAGTCTACATAGCAGTTCCAGTGCTACGCCTTGAACCGCTCGGCCATCTTTCCTACGAGATCTTCCGATTCTAATCCACGGAATTGATGGATAGCAAGTCCCTTAGTAATTCTTATTCTTCGGATACGATCAGTTCTGAATCCTTTTGCGAAGGTAAAAATACTTATTCAATCCCCAGAAGGGACAAAAATTTTCCAGCACTTCCTCTTCTTTTAGGAAATCTTCATCCTTGTTGATCCGATGATCTCATCCTATTTGAATTGATATTCCCGATCCAATTGATAAATTGGAATGGATTACTAATCCATTCCATATCATGATCATATATCAATTACAAAATGATTGTCTGGTATCAATTATGGAATAATTAGGAAGAATTCTTCGACAACAATTTATTGTATAAATTGTCTCATGATGATCATATTATAAATATATGCACATATAATTGATGGTCATTTGATTCTCATTATGCAATGATCATTTCACTTCTTTATTATTTCTTTCGTTCGGATCACGACCAAATGAAAATGATAACTTATCGAGTTCACGGAATATGTAGAAACAGTTCCTTGAATAGGAATCTTTTTCTATTGCTTATTGGTCGATATTACTAATGAACATCAAATTGTTCCGAGCATTCCCCATCTATCTATTATTAGTCTATCTATTATTAGATAGAAGAATCAATTGGAATGTTCACATATTTCCGATCGTAAGAAAATCGATTTCTATGGTATTGTGCACCGGAAAATCCTTTTGTTCATGGGATCATTTCCGGAAAAAGGGAATGAGAAGAATTATCAAATCTATAACTGACTATGCCTAGATCTCAGAGAAATGACAATTTTACTGATAAGACCTTCACAATTGTAGCGGATATCCTATTGCGAATAATCCCCACAGCTCCAGGGGAAAAAGAGGCATTTACCTATTACAGAGATGGTGTGATTCGATCTTTTTTCCGTTCTTTCCCTCTCGGGGGGGGGGGAGACGGGATTCGGAAATAAAATAATATTGAGTCAAAGAAAACTTACGCTTAGTGAAGGTGAGTTTTGGAGATGAAACAATTCCTTCTGTCGTGTATCCCCGGTTGATGCAACCTTGGATGCCCTGATCTCCTAGAGATCCCAGTATCGAGCGAAAGGTTACACCTATGGAATAGGCTTTGTATGGTCGAGTCTATCTAATAGGCATGCATAGGGGAAAAGCACTACATGTGGAAATCAACAACACAAAAGCTTCGTTATAGTTCATACGCATTATCCCTTTTATGGGGGCTAATAAGAATGGTTGGGACAACAAACATCCATCTCGTTTGTACCTCGGGTATCCATATGATATAACCATCGTAGATCGTTGAAGTGGCTAATTCCTAGAAAATACAGGGCGTTAAGGACAAATGAATTGTTAGAGTTTCCATTTTTAGCACTAAGATCCTCAGTGCTCAGGAAAGAATCTCTGCGATAAGGATGGCTAGAGACTCATTGGAAAGACACTAGCCCCTGTTAGTTCAAAATGTTGGGTAATAATCTTTTTTCAATTCTACGGGTTATTCCCCTTATTATGTACTATAAAGGAGGAGCCGTATGAGGTGAGAATCTCACGTACGGTTTTGGAACGGAGATCATTTCAATTGAATGAACGACCGTAACGGATGTCAGCTCAATCCGAAGGAGAATATGCGGAAGCTTTACAAAATTATTATGAAGCTATGCGACCGGAAATTGACCCTTATGATCGAAGTTATATACTGTATAATATAGGTCTTATCCACATGAGTAACGGAGAGCATACCGAGGCTTTGGAATATTATTTCCAGGCATTGAAACGAAACCCATCCCTACCACAAGCTTTTAATAATATGGCCGTGATCTGTCATTACGTGCGGCTATCTGTGCTATGGAATAGATCAGTTAGGAACTGCTATGGGGAAGGACAAAGAAAAAGGCTTTCTACATATGCGCCGTCCGAAATAACGGTTTCTTATCAGCTGTAATAAAAAGACCATCCTTCATAGGAGCCCAAATATGAATGGATAAGCAGAGCCTATATACTCCATGGATAAAAGAATGAATTCGATTGATGGGGGAAGCACCGTAAAGATCAATTATTGAAAATTCGGGCTGATACAATGAGATCTGCTCACTCACAAAAGTCAGGGATCAACTTATGCAATAGAGTTGATCTACTAAGCTATCGAGCAGCGGTGTAGGATCAGATCCTAAAGATAGAAGAAGGCACTTTCCCATCAATTCCAGATGGGAAGTACTTCTCAAAATTTCTATGCAAAATTGAGATAGTTACCTCTCAAAAAGACCTCTATTTGGATGATTTGAAGTAGAGATCTTTGTTTCTCTACTTTCTCTTTCTGAGGGTGGGAGAAAAGATAAAATCCGATCAAAAGTGAAGTTAAAACTCATGTCATTGACCCTTTTTGGTCCTTCAATTGACCTAATCAAATGGAACCTATTTGCAATGAATTCTCTTCAATGATATATTTTGAATTTTGAGTGGAGGACCAAATACAAATAATAGTTGATTGAGCCGTATGAGGTAGGAAACTCTCAAGTACGGTTCTAAGGGAAGGAAACTTTTCCAAGTTGACCTATCTCGACCGGGGAGAACAGGCCATTCGACAGGGAGATCCTGAAACTGCGGAGGCTTGGTCCGATCGAGCTGCTGAGTATTGGAAACAAGCCATAGCGCTTGCTCCAGGCAATTACATTGAAGCACAAAATTGGTTAAAGATTACAGGACGCCTTGGCGAATGAGAATCTCTATTCCTAATCATTTTTTTAAATTACCAAATATTGATTCTCCGGGGGAGATCAATGGAATGATTTCGTAATACTCTTTTTAATTTGATCCTATTTCGGCATCTATTCATGGGAATAGATCGACAATATCGCAAATAATACCTTTTATGGATCGTTAATGAAATAGATCTATTGAATAAGGTGAAATTCAGAGATGTCTCTTCAATGATCCATGAAGAATTTAAAGTCATTGTGATCCATAATGACATGTGATATATGATATGACATATGTGGGTATCTGTGTGGATATCTATATCTAGATATAGATATATCTAGATATAGATATCCATATGATAATGATCATTGCACCGAGAAATACTTTTTACATCACACGAGGAAATATTTTTCCTGAATTGCAATGGTCCATTGAGCACCTCAGGGATATGTCATAATAAATTTGAACACCTGCCCCAGATTGACTCCGTATCATAGTCGCTCCGGTCATGAACTGGAAAAGAAAGAGAAGAACGGGTTGAAAACATATATCTATCAGAAGTTCACTAATTACTGTTGGCGGGTTTCTTCTTATGTCTCGTCCGGAAAGAGGAGAACTCAATGATTATTCGTTCACCGGAACCAGAAGTAAAGATTGTGGTGGAAAGGGATCCTATAAAAACCTCTTTTGAAAAATGGGCCAAACCTGGGCATTTTTCAAGGACACTAGCTAAAGGCCCTAATACTACTACTTGGATCTGGAATCTACATGCTGATGCTCACGATTTTGGTAGCCATACCAATGATTTGGAAGAGATCTCCCGCAAAGTCTTTAGTGCTCATTTCGGTCAACTAGCCATCATCTTGATTTGGCTAAGTGGGATGTACTTTCATGGCGCTCGTTTCTCCAATTATGAAGCATGGCTGAGTGATCCTACTCACATAAAACCCAGTGCTCAGGTAGTTTGGCCAATAGTAGGTCAAGAAATACTGAATGGGGATGTAGGTGGAGGTTCTCGAGGGATACAAATAACCTCTGGTTTGTTTCAAATTTGGCGAGCATCTGGAATAACTAGTGAATTACAACTTTACTGCACTGCAATTGGTGCATTGATCTTTGCAGCGTTAATGCTTTTTGCTGGTTGGTTCCATTATCACAAAGCTGCTCCAAAATTGGCTTGGTTCCAAGATGTAGAATCCATGTTGAACCACCATTTAGCGGGGTTACTAGGACTTGGGTCTCTATCTTGGGCAGGACACCAAGTACACGTCTCTTTACCTATTAACCAACTCCTAGATGCTGGAGTGGATCCTAAAGAGATACCTCTTCCCCATGAATTTATTTCGAATCGCGATCTTTTAGCTCAACTTTATCCTAGTTTTGCTGAGGGATTAACCCCACTTTTTACCCTAAATTGGTCGGAATATTCAGAATTTCTAACTTTTCGTGGAGGACTAAATCCAGTCACGGGGGGTCTGTGGCTGACCGATACTGCACATCATCATTTGGCTATTGCAATTCTTTTCCTGATAGCCGGTCATATGTATAGGACCAATTGGGGCATTGGCCATAGCCTTAAAGAAATTTTGGAGACTCATAAAGGTCCATTTACGGGTGAGGGTCATAAAGGTCTTTACGAGATCTTGACCACCTCATGGCATGCTCAATTAGCTCTTAACCTAGCTATGTTGGGCTCTCTGACTATTGTCGTAGCTCACCATATGTATTCTATGCCTCCCTATCCATACTTAGCTATTGACTATGGCACCCAACTCTCTCTGTTCACACATCACATGTGGATCGGCGGATTTCTCATAGTTGGCGCCGCTGCACATGCAGCCATTTTTATGGTAAGAGACTATGATCCAACTACTCAATACAACAATCTATTAGATCGTGTTCTTAGACATCGTGATGCGATTGTATCACACCTCAACTGGGCATGCATATTCCTAGGTTTCCATAGTTTTGGTCTGTATATTCATAATGATACTATGAGCGCTTTAGGGCGTCCTCAAGATATGTTTTCGGATACTGCTATACAATTACAACCTATCTTTGCTCAATGGGTACAAAACACTCATGCTTTAGCACCGGGTTCAACAGCTCCTGATGCAACAGCGAGCACCAGCTTAACTTGGGGAGGTGGTGATCTAGTAGCAGTAGGCGGCAAAGTGGCTTTGTTACCAATTCCATTAGGAACCGCGGATTTTTTGGTACACCACATTCATGCATTTACTATCCATGTGACTGTATTAATTTTACTTAAAGGCGTTTTATTTGCCCGTAGCTCTCGTTTAATACCTGATAAAGCGAATCTTGGTTTTCGTTTTCCTTGCGATGGACCTGGAAGAGGAGGGACATGTCAGGTATCCGCCTGGGATCATGTTTTCCTAGGTTTATTCTGGATGTACAATGCGATTTCGGTAGTGATATTCCACTTCAGTTGGAAAATGCAGTCCGATGTTTGGGGTAGTATAAGTGATCAGGGAATGGTAACTCATATCACGGGAGGAAACTTTGCACAGAGTTCCATTACCATTAACGGGTGGCTTCGTGACTTTCTATGGGCACAAGCCTCTCAAGTGATCCAATCTTATGGTTCTTCATTATCTGCCTATGGTCTTCTCTTTTTAGGTGCTCATTTTGTTTGGGCCTTTAGTTTAATGTTCCTATTTAGTGGCCGTGGGTATTGGCAAGAACTCATCGAATCTATCGTTTGGGCTCATAACAAATTAGAAGTTGCTCCTGTTATCCAGCCCAGAGCCTTGAGCATTGTGCAAGGACGTGCTGTAGGAGTGGCTCATTACCTTCTGGGTGGAATCGCCACAACATGGGCGTTCTTCCTAGCAAGAATTCTTGCAGTAGGATAATGGCTAGGAGGATTTGAAAAGCATTATGGCATCAAGATTTCCGAAATTCAGCCAAGGCTTAGCCCAGGACCCAACTACTCGTCGTATTTGGTTTGGTATTGCTACCGCACATGACTTCGAGAGTCATGATGATATTACTGAAGAACGCCTTTATCAGAAGATTTTTGCTTCTCACTTTGGTCAGTTAGCAATAATCTTTCTGTGGACCTCTGGTAATTTATTCCACGTGGCTTGGCAAGGCAATTTCGAAGCATGGGTACGCGACCCCTTACATGTAAGACCTATTGCTCATGCAATTTGGGATCTTCATTTTGGTCAACCGGCTGTAGAAGCCTTCACCCGAGGAGGTGCTCCCGGCCCGGTTAATATTGCTCATTCTGGTGTTTATCAGTGGTGGTATACAATTGGCTTGCGCACTAATGAAGATCTTTATACTGGAGCTCTTTTCTTGCTATTTCTTTCTGCCATCTCTCTAATAGCGGGTAGGTTTCATTTACAACCTAAATGGAAGCCAAGTGTTTCATGGTTCAAAAATGCTGAATCTCGTCTCGATCATCATTTGTCAGGACTCTTTGGAGTAAGTTCTTTGGCTTGGACAGGGCATTTGGTTCATGTCGCTATTCCTGAATCAAGGGGGGAGCACGTCAGATGGGATAATTTCTTAGATGTATTACCGTATCCCCGGGGTCTAGGACCGCTTTTTACAGGTCAGTGGAATCTTTATGCTCAAAATCCTGATTCCAGTAGTCACTTATTCGGTACCTCTCAAGGAGCGGGAACTGCTATTTTAACTCTTCTCGGAGGATTCCATCCGCAAACCCAAAGTTTATGGCTGACTGATATCGCTCATCATCATTTAGCTATTGCATTTGTTTTTTTCATTGCTGGTCATATGTATAGAACTAACTTTGGGATCGGGCATAGTATAAAGGATATTTTAGAAGCACATATTCCTCCAGGAGGCCTATTGGGGCGTGGACATAAGGGTCTTTATAACACAATCAACAATTCTCTTCACTTTCAATTAGGTCTTGCTCTAGCCTCTTTGGGAGTCATCACTTCCTTGGTAGCTCAACACATGTATTCTTTACCTGCTTATGCATTCATAGCACAAGACTTTACTACCCAAGCTGCGTTATATACTCATCATCAATACATTGCCGGGTTCATTATGACAGGGGCCTTTGCTCATGGAGCTATATTCTTCATTAGGGATTACAATCCGGAACAGAATAGGGATAATGTATTGGCAAGAATGTTGGAGCATAAGGAGGCTATAATATCTCATCTGAGTTGGGCTAGTTTATTCCTAGGTTTCCATACCCTGGGACTCTATGTTCATAACGATGTTATGCTTGCTTTTGGTACTCCAGAAAAACAAATCTTGATCGAGCCCATATTTGCTCAATGGATACAATCTGCTCATGGTAAGGCCTTGTATGGGTTTGATGTACTTTTATCTTCAACAAATAGTCCAGCATTCAACGCTGGTCAAAGCATATGGTTACCTGGTTGGTTGAATGCTATTAATGATAATAGTAATTCACTATTCTTAACAATCGGTCCTGGGGACTTTTTGGTTCATCATGCTATTGCTCTGGGGTTGCATACAACTACGTTGATCTTAGTAAAAGGTGCTTTAGATGCGCGTGGTTCTAAGCTAATGCCAGATAAGAAAGATTTCGGTTATAGTTTCCCTTGCGATGGCCCGGGACGAGGCGGCACTTGTGATATTTCGGCCTGGGATGCTTTTTATTTGGCAGTTTTTTGGATGTTGAATACCATTGGATGGGTTACTTTCTATTGGCATTGGAAGCATATCACTTTATGGCAGGGTAATGTAGCGCAATTTAATGAGTCTTCCACTTATTTAATGGGATGGTTAAGAGATTATCTCTGGTTGAACTCTTCACAACTTATTAATGGATACAATCCTTTTGGTATGAACAGTTTATCTGTCTGGGCGTGGATGTTCTTATTTGGGCATCTTGTTTGGGCTACTGGATTTATGTTTCTGATCTCCTGGCGTGGATATTGGCAGGAACTGATCGAAACCCTAGCATGGGCTCATGAACGCACACCCTTGGCTAATTCAGTTCGATGGAGGGATAAGCCAGTAGCTCTTTCCATTGTCCAAGCACGATTAGTTGGATTAGCTCACTTTTCCGTAGGTTATATATTCACTTATGCAGCTTTCTTAATCGCCTCTACATCAGGCAAATTCGGTTAATTCTCCTTTATCAAAAAAATGGGATTTGATCATATCAATGACAAGAATATATCCACAGAGAAGGAGAGATCAACGTAATATTTCTCCATCTCAAATCTGACCTACATCATTGGTAATAGTATCGACTGAACCTTTATGGCAAGAAAAAGTCTCATTCAAAGAGAGAAAAAGAGACAAGTATTGGAACAGAAATATCATTCGATTCGTCAATCTTTGGAAAGAGAGATAAGCGAAGTTTCATCATTAGATGACAAATGGGAAATTCATAGAAAATTGCAATCCTCACCACGTAATAGTACACCTACACGTCTTCATCGACGTTGTTTTCTGACTGGGAGATCCAGAGCCAACTATCGGGACTTCGGTCTATCCGGACATGTACTTCGTGAGATGACCCACGCATGTTTGTTGCCCGGGATGAAAAAATCGAGTTGGTAGGAAGAGAAAATATTCTCTTGAATATTCTTATGAGAATAGAAAGTGAGAATAGAAAGAAAAGTCCCCCTATCCTTATAGGGGGATGGCATGTCCAATGCTTGTTTGGTATGTCAATTTTCGATTATCCTATCAAAGGATAGTGCGGGGTAGAGCAGTTTGGTAGCTCGCAAGGCTCATAACCTTGAGGTCACGGGTTCAAATCCCGTCTCCGCCAGAACAGAAAGAATATTTACAGTCTGGAAAATATTATCCTCTCATTTAAGAATGGAATGAGAAGTAGGATAAATATATGAACACTACACGAGTTATTAATTATCCTATTCCATTCCTTTGAATGGGCGGGTAGCGGGAATCGAACCCGCATCTTCTCCTTGGCAAGGAGAAATTTTACCACTCAACCATACCCGCTCTTAGTCATTCCGATATACACATATATATAACATATATGTTTCTATATAGATATATCTATCTATCTATAGATATGAACATATCTATAGATATAGATAGATATCTCATTTGTATATGTTTAGATACCATTTATGTAATAATGTTACATTATAGCGAAAGAACCCCTCCCTCGAACACTTTTATTTTGTTTCTTGGAACTTATACCAAATGCCCTTCAGAACTAGAATGCCATCTGAGTGGGGAGGAAATTATAACCCGAAACATTTCCAATTTAAGATATGAAAGAATTAAGGATACCTACCAAAAAGACTAATCCAATCCATAATGATGCACCCGAAAATATAACATTTTTGTTACTTGACCAACCATCAGGAGAGGCAAGTACGACAGGTACACCAATCACTAGGAGGAATGAAATAGCAATTAATGCAAACACGGCCAATTGGAAAGCAATAGTCATGTTTGTGACCCCACAAGCTTCCGACGGGTGAAATGGACTATACCATCCGATCCCCATCCGGCGAAATTTTCCCCAAATGCACCATGGCCATCGAATTCTTATTCGGGCGTGAAGGAGGAGGGAAATTCTTTTTCCAGATGATCATGATAAAGAATCCTATGTCATATATAGGTATAGGTATATGTCATATACATGCATCAATCTATGCATATACGGTCATGGTATAAACCATATAGGCAGATATTCCCTGGGGGAGTAAAATAAAAATTATCCCCGGGAGAGATGGCCGAGTGGTTCATGGCTCCGGTCTTGAAAACCGGTATGGTTACAAAAAACTATCGAGGGTTCGAATCCCTCTCTCTCCTTTTGTTTGTTGAACAATTCAACTTATCGGCCTGGCCCATACCAAAAAGAGAATAGCTCGGCTGAATATAGCCGAGCTACAAGGTCAAGTTGGAAGGGGAGTATTTAATGATACCCCTATACCGATTGGGAGATGCAATGAAATTGAATCGATCTCTCTCTTTCATCAATTTAATCTCTTGTTCTAGTTAAGAGGGTTCATGGAAAGGACAGGTTCGAAATCACGATCAATTCCTTTCTCGAATCCTGCTGCAGCTGCACGAGCCCTTCCCGCATGCCACAAATGGCCCACGAAAAAGAAAAATCCTAAAACAAAATGAGAGGTAGCCAACCAACTTCGGGGAGATACATAATTTACCGCATTAATCTCGGTAGCTACACCACCCACGGAATTCAAAGAACCCAAAGGAGCATGAGTCATATATTCCGCCGAACGTCGTTCTTGCCAAGGCTGTATGTCTTTTTTCAGCCTACTCAGGTCCAAACCATTAGGACCCCTTAGAGGTTCCAACCAGGGAGCACGAAGATCCCAAAAGCGCATTGTTTCTCCTCCGAAGATAATCTCTCCGGTAGGAGAACGCATAAGGTATTTACCTAAACCGGTAGGTCCCTGGGCGGACCCCACATTAGCTCCAAGACGTTGGTCTCTAACTAGAAAAGTGAACGCTTGAGCTTGAGAGGCTTCTGGGCCGGTAGGCCCATAGAATTCACTGGGATAAGCTGTATTGTTGAACCAAACAAAACAACAAGCAATGAAACCAAAGACAGAGAGAGCCCCTAAGCTATAAGACAAGTAAGCTTCTCCAGACCATACAAACGCACGACGGGCCCATGCAAAAGGTTTGGTTAAGATATGCCAGATACCCCCGAAGATACAAATAGAACCTAACCATACATGTCCCCCAATTATATCTTCTAGATTGTCCACACTAACAATCCATCCCTCTCCCCCAAAGGGGGACTCGAGTAAATAACCAAATATAACACTTGGGCTAAGAGTCAGGTTCGTAATTTTTCTTACATCCCCACCACCAGGAGCCCAGGTATCATATACACCTCCAAAATACAAAGCCTTGAGCACTAGAAGAAAAGCACCAACACCTAGCAAGATTAGGTGAATACCTAAAATTGTGGTCATTTTGCTTCTATCTTTCCATACATAACCAAAAAATGGAAGGGATTCCTCGAGAGTTTCGGGTCCTATAAGTGCATGGTAAATACCACCGAAACCTAGAACTGCAGAGGAAATCAAGTGAAGTACCCCAGATACAAAATATGGAAAAGTGTCCACGACTTCCCCACCAGGACCTACTCCCCATCCTAGAGTAGCTAGATGGGGAAGTAAAATCAATCCTTGTTCATACATAGGCTTTTCCGGTACGAAATGAGCCACTTCAAATAAGTTCATTGCTCCAGCCCAGAATACAATTAATCCGGCATGGGCTACGTGGGCCCCAAGTAATTTACCAGACAAATTGATAAGTCGAGCATTACCGGCCCACCAAGCGAAACCGGTGGTTTCTTGGTCACGACCAGCTAAAGCTAGAGTTCCATTAAAGAGCGTTTCCACGGGGTAGAACCTCCTCAGGGAATATAAGGTTTTCATGAGGCTGATCCTGAGCCGCCATCCAAGCACGAATACCTTCGTTTAAGAGGATATTTTTTGTATAGAAAGTCTCAAATTCAGGATCTTCTGCTGCACGGATCTCCTGGGAAACAAAGTCATAGGCACGTAAGTTTAGAGCTAGACCAACTACTCCAATGGCACTCATCCATAAACCGGTCACTGGCACAAATAACATAAAGAAATGTAACCAACGTTTATTGGAAAAAGCAACTCCAAAGATTTGAGACCAGAAGCGGTTAGCGGTGACCATGGAATAGGTCTCTTCAGCTTGAGTTGGGTTAAAAGCACGGAACGTATTTGCACCATCACCATCTTCAAATAAAGTATTTTCCACAGTAGCACCATGAATAGCACATAGAAGAGCAGCACCCAATACTCCGGCAACTCCCATCATATGAAATGGGTTCAAGGTCCAATTATGAAACCCTTGAAAGAAGAGGATAAATCGAAAGATAGCTGCTACGCCAAAACTAGGTGCAAAAAACCAACCAGACTGGCCCAATGGATAGATCAGGAATACGGAAACAAAAACAGCAATTGGAGCAGAGAATGCAATTGCATTATAAGGTCGCAATTGTACAGATCGAGCAAGTTCGAATTGGCGTAGCATGAAGCCTATTAGACCAAAACCACCATGAAAAGCAACGAAAGTCCATAGACCACCTAATTGACACCAACGAGTAAAATCTCCTTGTGCTTCAGGACCCCATAATAGCAGCAGGGAATGTGCTAAACTATTAGCAGGAGTAGAAACTGCGGCGGTCAAAAAATTACAGCCCTCCAAATAAGAACTGGCCAATCCATGAGTATACCATGAAGTTACAAAGGTTGTACCCGTGAACCATCCACCTAGGGCAAAATAGGCACAAGGAAAGAGCAATAGACCAGACCAACCCACAAAAACGAAACGGTCCCTACGTAGCCAGTCATCCGCAATATCAAATAAATTTTTTTCTTCTTTGGAAGACTTTCCAAGAGCTACAGTCATAGTGATCCTCCTATTGAACTATTTCGACCATTTCCGAGCACCCTATATCAGGTATACGATGGTTTGATCATCTACGGACAACAGATTATCCATCATCCCTCCCAAAAGATTCGGTTCCGAAGATTTATTGTTGGCACACATATTTCACTTTCATTGAACCAAACCAATCCAATATAGGTAAATGCATGATAGCTCGATTCCAAGTTTTTCATATTAAGTTCCTATCTGATCTTCGAATAATCAAGTAACATCAATGAAATAACGGAGGCAGGTGAGCTTTTCTTTTCCCCTCAGTTCTTTATCAGATTCTATTCTCAATCTCTATTCCATTCAATATTTGAAATATTGAATTTATTATTCATTCTTTAACCCTCTCCAAGATCTTATGGAAAAATCAATAAGAGTATTTCTATCGATCCCATCAATCTTTATGTATATTCTTATTGCTATATCTTCGTCCGATACGAATGAATTTACAAGAACAAGAAGGAGTAAATGCTTTTCTAACCCATAGAACGAAAGGAAATAATTCCTAAGATTTGTCCTTTTCCTTCTCTTCGAGGAGAAAAAGGATACTTATCTATTTTACCATTGTAATAGAAAAGTTCAAAGTTCCTTTCTTTTTTTTTTTCTTTCTCTTCTCTCTATATCTTAATTTCGATCTATTTCTCATTGGTGGAATAAGCAAAGGGAAATCGTTAATATGGGAATGTTTGATATATCGAGATAGAATTCAACATTCGTATATAGATTCTATTATATACATATGGATCAACCTATTCCTAGAGTTAAAGAGAAAGGGAATTCCATTTTGTCTGTGATTCAGAATACACTCCCATATTCATCCCTTTCCGGGGAGAGAAGATAATAACGATTAATTCGACGAAACATTCGATAGCTGAATAAGCGAGTTCGATCGATAATATCGATCAATTTTGGATAATTCAACGAAAAGATCCACTTTCATAATCTCCATCAAATCTCGGTATCAGAGTAGCTGATACATCCCTAACTTAATGGGTCAGATTCACTTACTTTTTTTTTCTCAGAACCAATATGAATATTCTTCGATTCCGCAAATTAGTCGGGGGGTCCTTATCTTATATGAAGAACGCAATATTGGTAGAAGGAACATCTCCTAAATATTACCTATCGTTGTTCAACGGAATGTATAGGTGGCCTTGCGCAAACACGAATAAGTAATCAAATTTGAAAATCGAATTCACAAATGGGGTTGTGACCATTTCCTGTTGGTATCTATAAAACCTTACCGGGTGGATTCTCTATTTCGTGATAATTATCTATTTCGTAATACATGTGGGAGTTCACGAACGAGCAATACAATAATGATATAAAACCACTGGCATAGAAAAAATTCTTCGGGCCATACTATTGACAATTTCACAGAAATTTGCCTATTATGACGATAGGCAGGCCCCTATCGTCTAGTGGCCCAGGACATCTCTCTTTCAAGGAGGCAGCGGGGATTCGACTTCCCCTAGGGGTAGGGAATCTTTCTCCAGGAATACTTATTTGGTATTCCAAACACTTTCAATTCATTGTTCCTGGGTCGATGCCCGAGTGGTTAATGAGGACGGACTGTAAATTCGTTGGCAATATGCCTACGCTGGTTCAAATCCAGCTCGACCCAATGCCAACTTTACCAACCCATCATCGATATGAAATATTCATGTCAATCTTCGATATTGATGGAAAGGTAACTGGTTATTGAATCCCCGATCTGTCTATATCTTTATATAGATATGTGTTATATAGATATGTGTATATATCTATATGGATATGGAACAGAACGAATGGGTATTTTTAAAATGAAAGGAAAAGGGATAATAGAAGGAAGAGAAAGAGAAAGATCAGATCTTTCATTGATCTGGCACTAATCTAATCTGTATTAAGAATCTGATAGTAAATGTACTGTACTGTGCACCTATTGGGATTGTAGTTCAATTGGTCAGAGTACCGTCCTGTCAAGACGGAAGTTGCGGGTTCGAGTCCCGTCAGTCCCGATCCAATAAGTTGATCAATTCCTCTTCTAAATCATCTGAAGAAGAATAAAAAAAGAATGGGGGTAAACGCATTTTGCGGTAGAAAAAACCCATATTCATCCATGTCTATAGACATCTATGTAGATATAGATGTGGATAGATATCCATCAAATCCAGAATGGATTCTCTAATTCTGTAACCATTTTGGTAAGAACATTTCATTCTCATGGTGATTTGTGACAACACAAACACCTATTTACCTCATGAAATATTTCATTCTCTGAACAGATATTCGTGGGAGTATAGAGAGATCTGAGAGGAACACAGAGGTAGTCTTCCCAAGTAATAATCTCGTGGAGGTCGGTCCCTCTAGATCATTCCTGATGATACCCAGTATACACCCCTCCATCTCTTTCCTGTTCATTCTAAAAGACATGTCTAATATTGTTATTATTCCACACTCGCTAGTATCTTTTTCTCATGACCAGCCATATCATAGATCCTTGAACACTGCAATTTTTAAGAATTCTCATGTAAGAATTGAATGATCCTTGGACTTCCTATTCAAAATAGTTTTTATAGTTCCTGGGTCATGGGTTATCCCCCCGGATAAAATTTGAACTATCATTTCTTTGTCATGGGGAATTAGTGCAATTTTGGGCATCTCTCCTACTCGAATCGGGAGAACTGTCCGATCCATCCTTGTTCATTTCCTCGATCCGTAGGATCGATTCTCCATATATACATCTCATATTGGGACATACGGGGTACTGATAAAGATGTACTCTCTCTAATGATGTAGGGTTTTCCCTACCCAATTGGTTCTATCAAAATAGGAAATTGATCAGAATATGAGATTCTTAATACTATTCATCGAATCGGTCTTTATCCTACTTTTCTGTCTTCCGAATAGCAATTTGGATTATCATTAACTTCACCCGTTCAGGGTGATTCTTCCCTCATATCCCTACCCTATCTGTAACGCTTAGGCCTATGTCCAATAGAATCTGTATCTGTATTAGTGGCAAAATCTTATTGCATAAGTAAGGCGATAAATGTGACTATATGAGTTGAGTGGGACAAATATGATCGATTGGGAATCGAATTACTGGATCCGGTATGAATAAAGGATCATATTATGTTATACTCATTTCCATTGAGTAATTCATTAGATCCATCAGATTTTGCTATTCAAATTGATTCTATTCGTCCAATCTCATACTCCAGGGATTCAATCAATCACATTTATGGATCCTTAAAAGGGATTCATCATCTTTATGAGATCAAATCTCGAGTTATTGTAGAACGAAGTGAAAATGATAAGATCACGGAAGTAAATATTCTCGCATTTATCGCTATTGTACTGTTCATTTCAGTTCCTACTGCTTTTCTACTTATCATTTACGTAAAAACAGTCAGTGAAAGCAATTGATTCATACCGAATTTTAGTTTTTACTCATGACTAGATAAATTGAAAGGATCCAAATCCTTAATCTTAAATAGATGATAAGTAATAGGCGATAAGTTGTATTTATCAATTCTATCACGGGGTAGAAATTGATTCTGAGAATAGGTAGTACGAAAGAAAGGGTTATATAGCCCTTTCTTTCGTACTACCTATTCCGCATTGCATATATATCTATATCTATGGATATATCTGAATAGCATTTGTCCCTATGGGAAAAATTCTCTATTTTAGATAGAAATACTACATTCTATACCCTCTAATATATATATATATATATATATATATATATATATATAGGATTAAGACCTGGTGCCGTAGCAGAGACAGGGCTAATCGCAATAGGTAGACTTCTATATGCCCTTTAAAAATAGAGACCTAATAGATACAGGGCAGAGATTTGATTCTGAACGTACTTTAAAAATATCGTTTTGGATCGAAGTTTAATATACTTCTATGGGGCGGGCATAGTGAATATGGAACTTGAAATGGCATGATAAAAATCATTCATATGGAAAAGGAATCTATGGTTAAGATAGCTCAATATGCTCCATATTTATCCGAGAACAGATCTGTATCAAATTAGATCAATTTGAAATTATCTGAGGAAAATGTAGACTAATTCATACGTTTTTGGTTTTGATTCCTGCCCTCTCTGTAGAACATGGATAGGTAGAACCGACCGAGTCTGACATGAGCCTAAGTATAAAGATCCTGGATATATCACAAAAAGAGGATAGGACAGGCACATCCGAAATCAACCCAATCGATCTTTTCATTTCGAAAAGAAATTGATTGGAGAGAACGAGATTCTCGGTTCATTTGAGAGAAGAACTAGTTCATCAAAACTTGAGATTGAGGAAGAATCCAATTTCTCATAGGAAAAGGGTAAGAAATTGATTCTATTATGCATATCCCTTGCGGAAAGAAAGGGAAAATAGTTCTATAAAAGAAGAAAAAATCGTTCTATAGAACGAATATTAAATTTTCGGGATAGGAAGAACTCAATATTCCTAGGTCCTTACGAAATCGAAGATATTTTCATTATTGAATGATTTGGAACAAAACGATTGATTGAGAATTGCATTAGATTCTTAGAGTCCACTTCTTCCCCATACCACGAGTGAAAGGGAGAATGTAAAAACTACCATTAGAGCAGCCCAAGCGATACTGACTATATCCATACGAATTGTGTTCTCTATTTACAAAAAAATTATTCCATTATCGATCACTGATGATAAGGGAACTAATCACAATAACGCAAAGTCGAAATTAGATCCTTTCCATTCCAAACGTTGTTGACGAGTCTCTCTGAGAGATCCATAGATTCACTTGTTCTCAAGTTTCTATAAACTTCCCTTATTCCCACAGGTTCGTCTATTTATGACAGGATCAAAAGGCGATGGGCCACATTGGGAATATGGAGCAGCTTAAGTTGTCTCCAGAGGTGATATAATGGAAATCCAAACTCTTCCTTCTCTTTCGCTCTCTCCACCTAACCAGGCGACACCCGGATTTGAACTGGGGATAAAGGATTTGCAGTCCTCTGCCTTACCACTTGGCTATGTCGCCGAACCATTATGGAAATGTAATAGAAAGATCAAATACTATTTCTCATTCAATCTCATTATAACATTGAACAGGTGCTAAAGTCAACCACCAAGGAAATGTATCATATCCTTTCTTCGTCATTCAATCTCATTATAACATTGAACAGGTGCTAAAGTCAACCACCAAGGAAATATATCAGATCCTTTCTTCGTTATTCAATCTCATTATAACATTTGATAAGTGTTCAAATCAATCTTGTTCTAACACTTAATAATGGTTTGATCCATTTGTTCATATCTCCGTTTCAAGTAAATGGGAGTATCAAAGGACCTTTCCTCTATTCAATTATACGTATATCTGGATATAGGTAGAATTTCACGGGATATAGCGAACGAGATATACATTTTCGTCGGATTGATTCTTATGGATCAATAAGGAATAACGAAATAGGTTCTTTTTATGGACGGGAAACTTCCAATGCTATTAGATGAAAATAAGGGAACGTCTACAATCCCTGAATTTGGGAAAATACAATTCGAAGGATTCTGTCGTTTCATTGATCAAGGCTTAATCGAGGAACTTCAGAATTTTCCGAAAATTGAGGATACAGATCAAGAAATTGAATCTCAACTATTTGGAAATAAATATGAATTAGCAGAACCCCTGATCAAAGAGAGAAATGCTGTATATCAGTCCCTTACATATTCCTCTGAATTATATGTACCAGCAAGATTGATTCAGAGGAATAGTAGAAAGATACAGAAACAAACTGTACTTATTGGAAATCTTCCCTTAATGAACTCTCAAGGAACCTTTGTAGTAAATGGAATTTCCAGAATCGTGGTCAATCAAATATTACGAAGTCCCGGTATTTATTACAGTTCGGAACCAGACCAGAGTGGAATCACTCTATATACCAGCACTATAATTTCAGATTGGGGAGGAAGATCAAAATTAGAGATTGACGGAAAAACAAGGATATGGGCTCGTGTGAGCAAAAAACGAAAAATATCTATTCCAATTCTACTATCAGCTATGGGTTCAAATCTCGGAGAGATTCTAGACAATGTTTGCTATCCAAAAATATTCTTATCTCTCCTGACCGAGAGACAAGAACAAAAGGAATATCTTCGGTCGAAGAAAAATGCCATTTCGGAGTTCTATAAGAAACTCTATTGCGTAAGTGGCGATTTGGTCTTTTCCGAGTCTCTATGTAAAGAATTACGAAAAAAATTTCTCCAACAAAGATGTGAATTAGGGAAGATTGGTCGACGAAATCCGAACCAAAAACTGAATCTTGATATACCCGAGAACGAGATTTTTTCATTACCGCAAGATGTATTGGCTGCTGTGGATTACTCGATCAGAGTTAAATTTGGAATGGGTACACTTGATGATATGGATCATCTAAAAAATCGGCGTATTCGTTCTGTAGCAGATTTATTACAAAATCAATTCGGATTAGCTCTAGGTCGTTTGGAAAATGCAGTTCGAAGAACTATACGCAGAGCAACTAAGCGCAAATGTTTACCAACTCCTAATAACTTGGTAACTTCAACTCCATTAACAACTACTTTTCAGGATTTTTTCGGCTCACACCCCTTATCCCAATTTTTGGATCAAACTAATCCATTGACAGAAATAGTTCATAGGCGAAAATTAAGTTATTTGGGTCCCGGAGGATTGACGGGGCGAACTGCTAGTTCTCGAATACGGGATATTCATCCTAGTCATTATGGGCGTATTTGTCCGATTGAGACGTCCGAAGGAATGAATGCTGGACTTGTTGCATCATTAGCTATTCGTGCAAGGATTGGTCATTGCGGCTCTTTACAAAGTCCATTCCATAAAATCTCTGAGAGATCGGAAGAAGAACATATGGTTTATCTATCATCGGGAGAAGATGAATACTATCGGATAGCCACAGGAAATTATTTGGCGTTAAATCAAGGGATTCGAGAGGAACAAGTTACTCCAGCTCGATATCGACAAGAATTCTTAGCTATTGCATGGGAACAAATCCATTTTCGAAGTATCTTTCCTTTCCAATATTTCTCCGTTGGAGTTTCCCTCATTCCTTTTCTCGAGCATAATGATGCGAATCGCGCTTTAATGGGTTCGAATATGCAGCGTCAAGCAGTTCCACTTTTCCAACCTGAGAAATGTATTGTCGGAACTGGATTAGAAGGTCAAGCAGCTCCAGATTCAGGAAGTGCAGCTATAGCCACACAAGGGGGAAGGATCACGTATATCGATGCTGGAAAAATCACTTCATCGGTTGATGGAGACACTGTAGGAACAGAATTGGTTACATATCAACGTTCTAATAACAATACTTGTATGCATCAAAAACCTAGGGTTCGCCGAGGGGAATATGTGAAGAAAGGACAAATTCTGGCGGACGGTGCAGCTACAGTAGGGGGAGAACTCTCTTTGGGAAAAAACATATTAGTAGCTCATATGCCATGGGAAGGATACAATTTTGAAGACGCAATACTCATTAGTGAACGTCTGGTATATGAAGATATCTATACCTCTTTTCATATCGAAAGATATGGAATTGTAACTTGTATGACAAGCCAGGGCCCTGAGAGAATCACTAAAGAAATACCTCATTTAGATGCTCATTTACTCCGTCATCTAGATGGAAATGGCCTTGTAATGCTAGGATCTTGGGTAGAAACAGGTGATGTTCTAGTGGGTAAATTAACACCTCAACCAGCAGAAGAATCATTGCGTGCCCCGGAAGGAAGATTATTACAAGCCATATTTGGTATTCAAGTGTCTACCGCAAGGGAAAGTTGTCTCAGAGTACCCATAGGTGGAAGAGGCCGGGTTATTGATGTGAGATGGATCCATAAAGAAGAGAATTTTGGTGATAATGCAGAAGTGGTCCACGTATATATCTTACAGAAACGTAAAATACAAGTGGGCGATAAAGTAGCCGGAAGGCATGGTAATAAAGGTATTATTTCGAAGATTTTGCCTAGACAAGATATGCCTTATTTGCAAGACGGAACATCAGTTGATATGGTATTAAACCCATTAGGGGTACTTTCACGAATGAATGTAGGACAGATCTTTGAATGTTTGCCCGGTTTAGCAGGGAACTTGATGAACAGACATTATAGAATAACACCTTTTGACGAAAGATACGAGCGAGAAGCTTCGAGAAAACCAGTGTTTCCTGAGCTCTATGGAGCTAGTGAGCGAACAGCTAATCCATGGGTATTTGAACCTAATCATCCCGGTAAAAATAGGTTAATTGATGGAAGAACAGGAGATACTTTTGAACAACCTGTTACAACAGGAAAAGCTTATATGCCGAAATTAATTCATCAGGTTGATGATAAAATCCATGCACGTTCCAGTGGACCTTATGCACTTGTTACACAACAACCTCTTAGAGGAAAATCCAAACGGGGAGGGCAACGAGTAGGAGAAATGGAAGTTTGGGCTCTAGAAGGTTTTGGTGTTGCTTATATTCTGCAAGAGATGCTTACTCTTAAATCTGACCATATTGGAGCTCGTCATGAAGTACTTGGTGCCATTATCACTGGAGGACCAATACCTAGACCTGGTACTGCTCCAGAATCTTTTCGATTGCTCGTTCGAGAACTACGATCTTTAGCTCCAGAATTGGATCATGCTATTATATATGAAAACGACTTTCAGATAGATAGGAAGGAAGTTTAATCAAAATGAATCAGAATCTTTCTTTTATGATCGACCGGGATAAGCATCAACAGCTTCGAATTGGATTAGCTTCTCCTGAACAAATCTGTGCTTGGTCCAAGAGAATTTTACCTAATGGAAGGATAGTTGGACAGGTGACTAAACCCTATACTTTACATTATAAAACCAATGAACCAGAAAAAGATGGATCGTTCTGTGAAAGAATCTTTGGACCTATCAAAAGTGGAGTTTGTGCTTGTGGAAATTCTCGAGTGATCGGAAATGAAAAAGAAAACTCAAAATTTTGTGAACAATGCGGAGTTGAATTTGTTGATTCTCGAATTCGAAGATATCGAATGGGATACATCGAACTGGCATGTCCAGTGGTTCACGTATGGTATTCAAAACGCCTTCCCAGTTATATTGCGAATCTATTAGCCAAACCTCTCAAAGAATCAGAAGGCCCAGTATATTGCGATGTGCGACTTGATCACAAATTCCGATTCTGCAGATCCGGAATAAGGAACTGTCATCCTATTCAATCTCATTGGGATGCCTTTAGCTCTGACATGTCTCTCAGGAGAAATAGTATGAAGCTCAGAATCACAAGCATCTAGAAGAGATGTTGAGAAAGAGGAATGGGTCCAGGGTTTATATATTCCATATTAAATTGCTATTAGACTTCGTGAAAAACACTTCTTTTCTTTCGTATAATGGAATTCAAGAGTCATTCTCTTTCATTTTGATCATCCCGGAATCAATGTATTCCGGACCAATTTAATCAGATATGGCTGTAGGAGTCTATTCATCGCATATATGCTTCAAATAGCATTGCAACCATCGAAGTAGAGCAAGGACCTAAAGGATCAAATGGAACGAGATACAGACAAGTAAATCCCTCATGAGTCTCAAATTCAAATGAATCGGAGGTATTTCCGAAATGTATCGTTGGGGGGAAAGGAGACTACTCAATAATTCCATCTTTATGCCGTAATACGATAGAGGAGTAGAGGAAAAATTCCACTTGGAACTTGAGTAAAGAGTAGCTATTTGGTCCTTTTTCCGGAGCAAAAGGAGTTCTTCTTCAAAGAACTTTCCGTTCCGGTACAGCTGCTTGAGCCGGATGAGAGAAAACTTTCACGTCCGATTCCGAGGGGGGGGGAAATAACCTATCTCAATCTTTTTATTGCTAGGCCCATAGCTAACAAACCAACTTCATTACGATCACGGGGTCCATTCAAATATGAAATTCAATCCTGGAGGGATATTATCCCTCATTATTTTTCTGCTCGGGGCTTTGGGGCATTTCGACATAGAGAAATAGCTACTGGAGGAGATGCTATCAGGGAACAACTAGCTGGTCTGAATCTGCAAATTCTGATGGATCGTTCATATATGGAATGGAAGAGATTGGGGAAACAGAAATCGGCCGGAAATGGATGGGGAGATAGAAAAATTCAAAGAAGAAAGGATTTTTCGGTTAGACGCATGAAATTAGCTAAACATTTCCTCCAAACAGATATAGAACCAGAATGGATGGTTTTATGCCCATTGCCAGTTCTTCCTCCTGAACTGAGGCCAATCGTTCAATTAGGTGGAGGTGAACTGATCACTTCAGATCCAAATGAACTTTATCGGAGAGTTATCTATCGGAATAATACTCTTACCGATCTATTAGCAAGAAGTAGATCTACGCCAGGGGGATTAGTTATTTGTCAAAAAAAATTGGTCCAGGAAGCCGTAGATGCACTTCTAGATAATGGCATTCGTGGACAACCAATGAGAGACAGTCATGATAGACCTTATAAATCGTTTTCAGATGTAATCGAAGGCAAAGAAGGAAGATCTCGTGAAAATTTACTTGGTAAACGAGTTGATTATTCAGGTCGTTCTGTCATTGTGGTGGGCCCCTCCCTTCCATTACATCAATGTGGATTACCCCGAGAGATAGCAATAGAGCTTTTTCAAGCATTTGTAATTCGTGGTCTAATTAGACGACATTTTGCTCCCAACTTAAGGGCTGCGAAAAGTATAATTCGAGATAAAGAACCCATTGTATGGGAGGTACTTCAAGGAGTTATGCAAGGACACCCTGTATCGTTAAATCGAGCACCCACCTTGCACAGATTAGGTATACAAGCATTTCAACCTATTTTAGTAGAAGGGCGTGCCATTCGTTTACATCCATTGGTTTGTGGGGGATTTAATGCGGACTCCGACGGGGATCAGATGGCTGTTCATGTACCTTTATCTCTGGAGGCTCAAGCAGAAGCTCGTTTACTTATGTTTTCTCATACAAATCTATTGTCTCCAGCTATTGGAGATCCCATTTCCGTACCAACTCAAGATATGCTTCTTGGACTTTATATATTAACGGTCGGAAATAATCAAGGTATTTATGGAAATAGGTACCACCCATATTACTCTAAATATAAGATCTTTTCCTGTAAAAAACCTTCTTTTTATAGTTATGATGATGCGCTCGGGGCTCATTGGCAAAAACGAATTGAATTAGACAGCCCTTTATGGCTTCGGTGGGGGGTAGGTTTACGTATTATTACCTCAGTAGATCGAGAAGCCCCTATCGAGGTTCAATATGAATCTTTGGGTATCTTCCATGAAATTTATGAACATTACCGAATAGGAAAAAATGAAGTAGGAGAAATACTCAGTATATACATTCGGACAACTGTTGGTCGTATTCGTTTCGATCGAGAAATAGAAGAAGCCATACAAGGCTTCTCTCGGGCTTCTGAACACCCGAATAAATCGCTACCAGCTATCATAATATAATGTTTTTAGTCCCATAATCATCTCGTTCATGCGGAAATCAAAATTGAGGAAGCCCTAGGATAACTGGCTCGAACCCATTGTTGGATCTTGCTTACGAAAATGCGGAGGTTTTTCCCTATGGCAGAACGGGCTAAATTGCTCTTTCATAATGAAGCGATGGATAAAACTGCCATGAAACAACTTATTAGCAGATTAATAAATCACTTCGGAATGACATATACATCAAATATTTCGGATCAACTTAAGACTTCAGGTTTCCAACGAGCTACTGATGCGGCTATTTCATTAGGAATTGATGATCTTCTAACAGCACCTTCCAAGGGATGGCTCGTCCAAGATGCGGAACAACAAGGTTCTATTTCGGAAAAACATCATCATTATGGGAATGTACATGCAGTGGAAAAATTACGTCAATCAATTGAGACATGGTATGCTACAAGTGAATATTTGAGACAAGAAATGAATCCTAATTTCAGGATGACCGATCCTTTTAATCCAGTACATATGATGTCATTCTCAGGATCCAGAGGAAGTACATCTCAGGTTCACCAATTAGTAGGTATGAGAGGATTAGTGTCAGATCCTCAAGGACAAATCGTTGATTTACCCATTCAAAGTAATTTCCGCGAAGGACTTTCTTTAACAGAATATATCATTTCCTGTTATGGCGCTCGTAAAGGGGTTGTGGATACTGCTGTACGAACATCGGATGCCGGATACCTCACGCGTAGACTTGTTGAGGTGGTTCAACACATCGTTGTACGTAAAACAGATTGTGGTACTATCCAAGGTATTTTTGTCAATCTCATTCAAGGTCGAGAGAGGATCAAGAATCGAATTGTTCTACAAACACTAATTGGTCGCGTGTTAGCGGACGATGTATATATAGATATGAGATGCATTGCCACGCGTAATCAAGATATTGGGGTTGGACTTGCCCATCAATTAATAACCCTTCGAGCACAACCAATCTATATACGAACCCCTTCGACTTGCAAGAGTCTATCTCGGATCTGCCGATTATGCTATGGTCGTAGTCCTACTCATGGTAACTTGATCGAATTAGGAGAAGCAGTAGGCATCATTGCGGGCCAATCAATTGGAGAGCCAGGAACTCAACTAACACTAAGGACTTTTCATACCGGTGGGGTATTTACAGGTGATATTGCAGAACATGTACGAGCTCCTTTCAACGGAAAAATTGAATTCGATGAAAATTTGGTTTATCCCACGCGTACACGTCATGGGCATCCTGCTTTTATGTGCCATAATAACTTATCCATCACTCTTGATGGTCAAGATCAGGTACATGACTTAACTATTTCACCACAAAGTTTGCTTTTGGTTAAGAATAATCAATATGTGGAATCGGAACAAATTATTGCCGAAGTTCATGCTAGAACATCTCCTTCGAAAGAGAAAGTTCGGAAACATATCTATTCTAACCTAGAGGGAGAAATGCACTGGAGTACCAATGTGTGTCATGCACCTGAATATGTACAGGGTAATGTTCATCTCATACTCAGGACAAGTCATTTATGGGTATTCTCGGGGGGTATACACGGATCCAGCGCGGTATCCTTTCCATTTCATAAGGATCAAGATCAAGTAAATGTTCAACTTCCTCTTGCCAAACATGAATTACTTCCGGATTATTCGGTGAATCAAGATCGAATGAAACACAAATCAGTTGACTCGAACTTTTATGGAAAAGAAGAACAAATCTCCAGTTATTCAGAAATTGATCGGGTCATATCCAACGAGCATTGGGATTCTATCTATTCTACCATTTCTTCTGATAATTTCAATATTTCAGGGAAAAAGCAAAGAAATAGATTCTTCGTCCCATTGCGATACGATAAAGAACGGGGAAATAAGGGAATATCTCGTCCCAATCTTATTATTAAAATATCCAGAAATGGTATTTCACAGAGAAATGACATTTTTGCTGTTTTGGATGACCCTCGATACAGAATAAATAGTTCAGGAATTATCAAATATGGGACTATAAAGGTCGATTCGATCGGCAATAAAGAGAATTACCTCGGAGATCAAAGAGCAAGAGGATTCAGATCGAAAGATAAAATGAAAGGAGGTCGCTTTCTTTTCATCCCCGAAGAAGTGCATATCCTATATGAATCTTCGTCTATAATGGTACAAAACAATAGTATTATTCGAGCAGGTACACAAATCACTTGCGATATTGAGAGCCAAGTAGGTGGATTAGTTCGGATAGTAAGAATTAAAAAAAAGATCGAAATGAGAATATTGCCCGGAGATATTTATTTTCCCGGGGAGATACATGGAATATCTCGGCACAACGGCACTTTGATACCACCGGGAAAGATTCTTTTTGATGAATTCCAATCTGAAAATTGGATCTATTTACAATGGATCATACCTCCTAAGGAAAAGCCTTTTGTTCCGGTCCGACCCGTCGTGGAATATGGAATACCTGATGGGCCAGATATAACAGCACCCCTTTCCCTAGATCTATTGAGGGAAGGGGACAACTTGCAAGTTCGAGTTGGTAATTTTCTTCTCTATGGAGATGGTGAACGAATCCAAGTAATTAATGACATAAGTATTCAATTGGTTCGAACTTATTTAGTATTGGATTGGGAGCAAAAAGATTCTATGGAAGAGGCTTATGCCTCTCTTACTGAAGTAAGAACAAATGGGATCGTTAGAAATTTTCTTCAAATTAGCTTGGCGAAATACCCCATCTTGTATATGGGAAAAAGGAAGAATACAGCAGGTTCAAAATCTATGTTTCATAACAAATTGGATCACGCTAATCCCATTTCTTCCAATGAGGAGAGTCAATTACTTAGTCAGCATCAAGGGACTATCCGTGCATTACCTAATGAAAGGGAAGAAGGTGGATCTCCTATGGTTCTGTCACCATCCGATTGTTCCCGAATCGTTTTATCCAAGGGATCTAAACATTATGATATGGTAAATAGATCAATTCAAGATGATTCCATGATGCAAATCATTGAATTGTCGGGTTTATTGGGTAACTTACATAGTATTGCTAACCGTTCTCCGTCTTCCCATTCGATAACTTATAATAAGTATTATAATATTTCATTAAAGGAACAGCCTATTTTTGGCAATTCCGAAAATACTCTCCGAGTACCAAAATGGTATTTTATGGACGAAAATACGGTAGTTTCTAATTTTGGTCCATGCAGGAACATCATTTCTGATCTATTCAATTCAAATAGGTGCTTTCCCTTATCTAAATTTTGCGAAAACCCATTTCCAGTAGTTAGCCTTGGACAATTGATTCGTGAAAGTGTACGTATATCTGAGGATGAACCACTCCCCGGATCTGGTCAAATTATAGCCGTTCATGAGGAATCCTTAGTAATTAGATTAGCTGAGCTCTATTTGGCTACTCGAAGAGCAACTGTTCATGGTCATTATGGAGAAATTATTAACGAGGGAGATACATTGATAACATTGATATATGAAAGATTCAAATCTGGTGATATAATTCAGGGTCTTCCTAAGGTTGAACAATTGTCAGAGGCTCGTTCTATTAATTCAATATCGATGAATCTAGAAAAAAGTTTTGAGGATTGGAACAGAGATATGACGAGATCTCTCGGGAGCCCCTGGGGGTCGTTCATCAGTTCTAAGATAACCATGGAACAAAGTAGAATTCATTTGGTCAATCAGATTCAAAGGGTTTACCGATCCCAAGGAGTGCAAATTTCTGATAAGCATATAGAGATTATTGTACGCCAAATGACATCGAAAGTGTTAATTTCGGGAGATGGAATGGCTGATGTTTTTTTACCCGGGGAACTAATCGAATTATCGCGAGCACAAAGAATGGATCGGGCCCTGGAAGAGGCGACCTACTATCGAACTATGTTATTGGGAGCAACAAGAGCATCTTTGGATACTCAAAGTTTTATATCAGAAGCGAGTTTTCAAGAAACTGCTCGGGTCTTGGCCAGAGCTGCTCTCCAAGGTCGTATTGATTGGTTGAAAGGTTTGAAAGAAAATGTCATTCTGGGGGGGATAGTACCTGCCGGTACCGGATTCAAACAATCTATTTACCATTCAGGGGAACGGAACGAAATTGATCCGAGAACGGAAAATAATGAGATATTTAGTGGCAAAGTGAAAGATATTTTCTTTCATCATGAAAAAGTATCTGTTTTCCCTTCCCCATTAGGAGGAATTCTCACAATACATTGAACAACCATTATGCGGACGGAAATAGTGCTGATAACCAAATTTATTGTTATATTGATCATATAATAAGAGTATGAAATGAATAGCTCGATAGAATGAATAACTCGCACCATAGAACAGGCGATCTCTGAAATGCAATCAATTCCGTCGGAATAATTCCATGTTTAAGCCCATGGTATTTCGTTCTTTCGAGAGAAAAAAAGGGGGGGGGGGAGAAATGACAAAGAGATATTGGAACATCAATTTGGAAGAGATGATGGAAGCAGGAGTTCATTTCGGTCATCAAGCTAGGAAATGGAATCCCAGAATGGCGCCTTACATTTTTACAGAGCGCAGAGGTATTCATATTATAAATCTGACTCGAACTGCTCGCTTTTTATCAGAAGCTTGTGATTTAGTGTTCGATGCAGCAGGTAAAGGAAAACAATTCCCGATAGTTGGTACAAAATATCAAGCAGCTGATTCAGTAGCATCAGCTGCTATAAAAGCTCGATGTCATTATGTAAATAAAAAATGGCTTGGTGGTATGTTAACCAATTGGTCCACTACAGGAACGAGACCCCGGAAGTTCAAAGATTTGAAGAAAGAACAAGATACGGGACAATCCAATAGACTTCCAAAGAAAGAGGCAGCAATGCTCAAGAGACAATTAGCTCAATTGCAGAAATATTTAGGTGGGATTAAATACATGACAAGTTTGCCCGATATCGTAATAATTGCCGATCAACAAGAAGAATCCACTGCTATTGGGGAATGCATAACTTTAGGTATCCCGACAATTTGCTTAGTTGATACGGATTGTGATCCAGATCTCACGGATATCCCAATTCCAGCCAATGATGATGCTAGAGCTTCAATCCGATTGATCTTGAACAAATTAACGTCATCAATCTGCGAAGGTCATTATAGCTCTATGAAAGGTGAATCAATGAAAAGTTAATTCCTCGTTCTAAAAACCCGGGATCTGGGTATTGACTGAGTTGGCTACTATTTCTAGGTCTCGCAAGAGCGAATTTATTGGGTCGGCTACTATTCCCAAATCTCAGGGAATATATTAAAATCACCATAAATATTCTTATTGAAATGACCATTCCATTTTTCGTGGCCAATATCTTTGATGAAAGTGAGGTAATTGAGAAATTGGTCATTCAACCAAAATCATTTCTTATTGAAGTTAATCCTTGTAAGGGGTAATATGGATATTGTACAATCTTCTATTGACACACTAAATCATTTCTACGAGATATCCGGTGTGGAAGTAGGTCAACATTTCTATTGGCAAATCGGGGGTTTTAAAGTTCATGCACAGGTGCTTATAACTTCCTGGGTTGTAATTGCTGTCTTATTAGGTTCAGCTACTATAGCTGTTCGAGATCCACAAACCATTCCGACTGGTGGTCAAAATTTTGTTGAATATGTCCTTGGATTTGTCCGGGACCTGACCAGAACTCAGATTGGGGAAGAAGAATATGGCCCCTGGGTCCCTTTTATCGGAACTATGTTCTTATTTATTCTTGTTTCTAACTGGTCAGGTGCTCTTCTCCCCTGGAAAATAATCCAATTACCTCATGGGGAGCTAGCTGCACCTACAAATGATATTAATACTACTGTTGCTTTAGCTTTGCTCACGTCAGTAGCATATTTCTATGCAGGTCTTGCAAAAAAGGGGTTAGGTTATTTTGGTAAATATATTCAACCAACCCCAGTACTTTTACCGATCAATATATTAGAGGATTTCACGAAACCCTTATCACTTAGTTTTCGACTTTTTGGTAATATATTAGCTGACGAACTGGTAGTTGCTGTTCTTGTTTCTCTAGTACCTCTGGTGGTTCCTATACCTGTGATGTTTCTGGGATTATTTACAAGCGCTATTCAAGCTCTGATCTTTGCAACTTTAGCCGCAGCTTATATAGGTGAATCTATGGAGGGTCATCATTAAATCACTTTCCGATCGGACAGAAGATTTTACGAATCTCGCCCTAACCTATAGATAACTCAAGATGTATGTTAAGAGCGAAAGTGATGCGGAATGTTCTTTGGTATAATTTTTTATAGGATTTCGCTTTCAATGATATATATATATCCCTGTTCTTTTTATTCTTGTTATACCTGTATACCCGGTCAATTTAAGATTCGATTGCTCGGTCATAGTAATAAGAATTATGATCAGTGAACTACTAATTCCATTAATTGGTCAAATCTATCTATTTATATATATATAAATAGATATCTATCCATGTATACGTGATACGAATGATTAAGATCTCATATAGGGATGTGATATAGAATTACTTATCGAGACGGTACATTACATTCCTTTAGTGAATAAAAATCTGCGTCTATTTTGGATATAAGAAGAAATATTTGTATAGGGGTAGCGCATAAAAAAAAAAAAAAAAGTTTTCCTCCATAATCACTTTGATATTTGAATAAGGAACACCTCGAGTTCTTAGTCGTTCCAGCTGAATTGTTATATAATTGAACTATTGGTGAGCAGTCAATAGATGAAATTGCCGCACTATTAACCATTTCTCAACCTTAGTAAGAGGAGATTACCATGAATCCCTTGATTCCTGCTGCTTCCGTTATTGCTGCTGGATTAGCTGTAGGCCTCGCTTCTATCGGACCTGGTGTTGGTCAAGGCACTGCTGCGGGCCAAGCCGTAGAGGGTATTGCGAGACAACCAGAAGCAGAGGGTAAAATACGAGGTACCTTACTGTTAAGTTTAGCTTTTATGGAAGCTCTAACTATTTATGGACTAGTTGTAGCGTTAGCACTTCTATTTGCAAATCCCTTTGTTTGATCCCGTAATCGCTGAAAGATCTGTACCCCTTGTCATTATCGTTATTATTACATAATTTCTTTGTTCAGTCGATCTTTTTGGGGAGGGGCTTATCCAAGGAATAAAGATCAGTTCTCTCCCTATACCTAGTTTAGCCGGAAATATTCCTGACTTTTGTGACAGGAAGTGGAACGAACAAAGTATTTTATACTACCCCTATAAACACGGGACCTGGGACTGAATAGGTCCCCCGAAATATCCCTATCTGGAACTGGAACAGGAGATAGAGTTGAGTGAGAGAAGAATTCTGTAAAACTTTAATAGCCCTATCTATAAGGGGAGAGCATATGATAAATGGGACTGATTTTTCCTTTTCCTTGGGTTATTGGCCTCCTGCTGGAGGTTTCGGGTTGAATACCAATATTTTAGGAACAAATCTAATAAATCTAAGCGTGGTGCTCGGTGTACTGATCTATTTCGGAAAGGGAGTGTGTGCGAGTTGTTTATTTGAATAATATGGTTGAATCCAACCAGCTGCACGATAGTAAAGTGCATGATCTCAACGAATTACTTCTAAATGGAGAATATGGAAGAACTATAGCATTTCGTAATTGATCGGGAAATAAACTTTTAGTTTCCACTAATCGATAAGAGAAGACATTGAAATGGTTAAAGCTAAACTGCTTGAAGTCCAAGCACAACTGGGTACTCTTTCCACCACTGTGTCAATATGAGATGGGTTAAAAAGGCATAGTTGGAGATTGATCCGATATATAACATTCATATCAATGGAATTATTTGATCCATCCACTGATGGAAATGGTCATAATCTCCTATCCAATTTTGGGTTAAATGCTGAACCGACAACCTACGCAGAAAAAAAATGATTATTTGAAAAAAGGAAAAAAGGAGAAATACGAATGAAAGAGGAAGGAAAAAAAGAGAGAATAAGAAGAAAGAGAAGAAGGAAAAGGAAAGAACAACTTTGCCGACAATTGAAAATTCCTCTGGTCGGAGGAGCCCTCTAGATTCTATCTAAATTTTACAGAATATGAACGGAAAGGGCAGGCTCGGTAAAAAAAGGAGATCGATATGCCAGAACTGAGCGGGAGAGCCGAATGAATCGAAAGGTTCATGTTCGGTTTGGGAAGAGATCATGAATTCGTGAAATTCATGGATAGATGATCTACTTTCATTAAGTAATTTATTAGATGACCGTAAACAGAAAATATTGAGTACTATTCGTGATTCGGAAGAGCTATACAAGGGAGCTACTGATCAGCTCGAAAAAGCTCGGGCTCGCTTACGAGAAGTAGAAATGAGAGCGGATGAGATCCAGGTAAATGGATACTCTCAAATAGAACGAGAAAAAGAGGATCTGATCAATGCTGCTCATGAAAATTTGGAACGATTAGAGGATTCTAAAAACGAGACCGTTAACTTCGAACAACAAAGAGCAATTGACCAGGTCCGACAACAAATTTCTCGCCAAGCTTTACGAAGAGCTTTGGGAACTCTGAATAGTCGTTTGAATAACGAGTTACATTTACGTACGATCGATCATAATATCAGCATGCTTAGAGCCATGAAAAAACACAACTGATTAGCCTTTATTTTATAGGTCTCATTTTTCAGAAGATAATTAATAGACGCTAATGGTAACCATTCGACCCGACGAAATTAGTAGTATTATCCGTAAACAGATCAAGCAATATAACCAAGAAGTAGAAGTTGTTAATATTGGCATCGTACTTCAAGTAGGAGATGGTATTGCTCGTATCCATGGTCTTGATGAAGTAATGGCAGGTGAATTAGTGGAATTTGAGGATGGTACAGTAGGCATTGCTCTGAATCTAGAATCAAATAATGTTGGAGCTGTATTAATGGGTGATGGTTTGATGATACAAGAAGGCAGTTCCGTAAGAGCAACTGGAAAAATTGCTCAGATACCAGTAAGTGATGCTTATTCGGGTCGTGTTGTAAATGCTCTAGCTCAACCTATTGATGGCAGAGGTCAAATTACAGCTTCCGAATCTAGATCGATCGAATCTCCTGCTCCAGGTATTATTTCAAGACGTTCCGTATATGAACCTCTTCAAACGGGGCTTATTGCTATTGATTCCATGATCCCTATAGGGCGCGGTCAGCGAGAATTAATTATTGGAGACAGGCAGACAGGTAAAACAGCAGTAGCTACAGATACCATTATAAATCAAAAGGGCCAAGATGTAATATGTGTCTATGTAGCTATTGGTCAAAAGGCCTCTTCCGTGGCTCAGGTAGTTAATACATTCCAAGAACGTGGCGCAATGGAATACACCATTGTGGTGGCAGAAACTGCAGATTCTCCCGCTACATTACAATATCTCGCTCCTTATACAGGGGCAGCTCTAGCCGAATACTTCATGTATAAGGAACAACATACTTTAATAATTTATGATGATCTTTCCAAACAGGCACGAGCTTATCGACAAATGTCTCTTCTATTGAGAAGACCACCTGGTCGGGAAGCTTATCCAGGAGATGTTTTCTATTTGCATTCTCGTCTTTTGGAAAGAGCAGCTAAATTAAGTTCTCAGTTAGGTGAAGGGAGCATGACTGCTTTACCGATAGTCGAAACCCAAGCAGGGGATGTTTCGGCTTATATTCCCACTAATGTAATTTCTATTACCGATGGACAAATATTCTTATCGGCTGATCTATTTAATGCCGGGATCAGACCCGCAATTAATGTGGGTATTTCTGTATCTAGAGTAGGATCCGCAGCTCAGATTAAAGCTATGAAACAAGTAGCTGGAAAATTGAAATTAGAGTTAGCTCAATTTGCAGAGTTAGAAGCCTTTGCACAATTCGCTTCTGATCTTGATAGAGCTACTCAAAATCAATTGGCAAGAGGTCAACGATTACGTGAGTTGCTCAAACAATCTCAATCAGCTCCCTTGACAGTGGAAGAACAAATAGCTACTATTTATGCTGGAGCAAATGGATATCTAGATATATTAGAGATCGTACAGGTGAGAAAATTTCTCGTTCAGTTACGCGAGTATTTAATAACTAATAAACCTCAGTTTGGAGAAATTATACGCTCTACTAGGGCATTCACGGAACAAGCAGAAGCCCTTTTGAAAGAGGCTATTCAGGAACATATCGAACTTTTTTTACTTCGAGAACAGAAATGAATATTAGACATTTTAGTGGGGCCGTTCAGGGCAAGGAGAAGAGTTGAAGAACGTATTTCAGTACATTTCTGAGCGCAGCAATTGGAGCAATTGAGAAAGATTACGTCCAATAGGATTTGAACCTATACCGGAGGTTTAGAAGACCCCTGTCCTATCCATTAGACGATGGACGCTTTTTATTCTTCTCCTTTCTTTTTTTTTTACCTTGTTTTTTCTTACCCGTAAGGGATACTTTATCGTGGACAAATTCATCCGTCCACGATGGGATTCTGTAAAGAATAGAGTATATGTCATATGGAAATGGAAAATTCATTTCGAATGAGAAATTGTCCACGGAAACAATTGATATATCTTGAATAAGTAATATGAGCGGGTAGCGGGAATCGAACCCGCATCGTTAGCTTGGAAGGCTAGGGGTTATAGTCGGCGTTAATTCCCAATCTTCAACACCTCTAATTCAGAACCGAACGTGAAAGTTTCGTTTCATTCGGCTCCTTCATGGGGGATAGAGTGAAAGGGATATGAAGAAGAGGAATACTTAGATCAAATCTTTAGGAAAAAAGATTGAATCCGGATCTTATTTCTGTTCCTCCTATCCTCTCTCTTTTATCCTCTCCTTTCCCATCAAATCTGAATTGTTCTATGAATTGAATCCATAACATCTATGTTAGTTCTCATACGTGAATGGACCTGAAATGTGAAATACCTACTCACTTCATAGATGATCCTTCTAGAAAGAGAAAATTGGAAAGCTTCAATATTTCAATAAAAAAATCTTTCTAGTTACCTCGTTCTCTATTTCTACTGGCTCCAATCTTCAGGAAAAGAGTTCCCACCGAGCTCGAACAAAATGCCGGTGACCTCAGTAAACTAAAGTCATCGTTCTATAGCTATTTGGCTCCAACTTATTTTCCCTGTAAGTTGAAGATCTAGTTACGATGAAGAAAAGAGATATCTCTGGATTTCCATCCATGGATTTGTGACTGATCAAATTAAATAGATCGATCTAATCCCGAAAACATTCTGCTTCGCCGTCTTGGAATTGAAAGTGCGTTCTTTTCTCTCATTCCACCCGAATTACGAGAATGTATGCTATTCCTAGCCACGGCATTGATAGGAAAGGATTTGAACCCATCTAGAAATAAAGCTATCGATCGGAACATGGATCGAATTGAAAGATCCTTCAACTATTCAAGTTGGTAATGGAACGAATCACACTTTTACCACTAAACTATACCCGCCACAATTCAATTGTAACATACGGATCGATCTTTTGTCCAACGGGAAGGAGTTCTTAATCTCTAATGGAAGTCCCTATCATTCCATCCCTGGATCTCCACCCCCGGAGATTCAATACTTGATAAAATAGTATTTCATTCTCGGAGATGGCTTATTGGAATTACAAGTTACCTTTGCGAACTGCTAATAAGGCTATTACTAATGGACCTGATATGACTATCAGGGTCAGAACAGTAAGCTGTGCAAGAACCTCTAGATTCATTCTGTTTCAACCCCTTCGATTCTATCGAATTGATAAATGAATAAAATTTTGTCAAGATCAATCACTTTCCACAATCCTTTTTCTTCTTTCTATTTTCTCTCTCTTTCCATCTTTTTATTCTGGATCCCATGGGATCTGTTCAGTTAAAATCAGGAACATCCATAGCTATAGCCCCAAGCAGCGGAGATCGTTAAAATAAATAAAAGCCTACTCATGAGAGAGCCCATTCATGTACCAAAATATCCATAGAATTTGGAGAAAGCCCGATACTAGAAAAAAAAAAAAAAAAAAATGGACTAATCCGTTTAACTCTTCTATTTAAAGAATGATTGGAGAGGGAATGAAGAGATGACATCGATATCAGAGAGTCAAATTTCGATAGCTCTTATTGCTGCTTTGACAACAAGTATTTTAACTTTCAGACTAGGTGAAGCACTGTATCAATGATTCGTTCGATTCTTCTTACTTATAGAAAAGAAGGGCCTGGCCAGCCAGATACTGGCCAGGCCAGGTAAAGTGAAGAATCATTTCGGACGAAATGAACAAGACTATTTTCTCTTCGGAAATGTTGGTCCTTATCCGAAAAATTGCTATATCGATCATATTACTGATACAATTTGTACATACTTATATGGTATAGATCTTCACTCTAGTATCGTGCTAAGCACAAACTGCTTTTTCATAATTCGGAGAGATGGCTGAGCGGACCAAAGCGGTGGATTGCTAATCCATTGTACGAGCTATTCGTACCGAGGGTTCGAATCCCTCTCTCTCCGTTCAATAACTTGAGATTCATCCTACAAATCAGCAGATTCCAGATCTTCCTATGGAAGAGATAGATTTTCAATCTCTCCGGAAGAAGAAAAAGAATTATTCTTTACGTCCAGGATTACGTCCAGGATCGTTCGATAGAAATCCAAAAATAAAGAGAGAAACGAAAAATATCACTACTGTGTAAACGAACAACTTAAGAGTAAACATTACGTAATCTCCGGGATCATTATTAGAAGTGTAACAAAATAGATCGTCAATCTTCGTACCACATATTTATACTTTAATACCAAGGAATAATATTCTATTATGAATAACGGAATTGTTTGGATCTACAAGTCATGTGTGAAGATCAATTTGAAAGAAGATGGATAATTTCATTCCTTGTTCTTAAACTTTTTGTTCTTTCCTCTCTCTTCCCCACTTGGGATTGAATGGAAAGATAGGGATTTGAATCCTTATTTACCTAACTGTTTTTGGGTTGGAACAAATTCGGGACTGTTGCAATCAACCGCTCTGCCATTTATCCGAAGAGTTCTCAAGTAATAAAATAAATAGACTCAATTGTTCAACAGAGAAAAATTATGGAAAGAAATAGATTGTGAATTCCCATTTATACTCGTTCTATTCCATAGATGTAACGGATATTTCTCCAATGGGAATATGTCGTTTACATAAAGATAAAAAAAATAGCTCGAACCGGGCTTGCGATGAGATTTAAATCGACTAAGATGAATACAAGGGTTTCTAATTCAGAAAGATTTAGATCTGGTATCGTTGGGAGGGAACCAGAAGAGAACCTCTGCCCCACAAAATGAGCAGAACAAAAGAGTGGGGGTGATAAAAGAACCTCTTAATCAATGATGGCAATCCAAGAATTTTTACTATATGGGAACTATTGAACCATGATTCGTTTTGAATCGAGTGAATTTTTCATTCTTCTTTGTAAAGGATTGAAACTTTCGAATATTATCGGAAACTTACAGCAGCTTGCCAAACAAAGGCTAAGAGAAAAAATAACACAGGGATAATTGGCATTACATCTACAACTGGATCAAAAATAGCATAAGCCTCGGGTAATTTGGCCAGAAATAGATCATTCAAATGAAGGGCATCATCTAGACAGATATTATACATAGCTGGCATTTATATTCTCCGATTTATATTCTTTATATTCAAACATTATGTAATATGACGCCCCAAAAAGCATCTCGTCGATCAATTGAAGCTATTCGGCGAGTCTGATTATAGATCTTTCGGGTCGGAAGAGATCGTTTTTTACAAAATATTTTACCTGATTCGATAGATAATGACCAATGAAATAGATATTTTTTTTTTTTTTTTTTCTATTATGCTTAATCCTATCAATAACCTATTGGATCATTTTCCCGATTGATACGAACCTATTTTTATTTGATCCAAACACTCTGTTTAATAGGTTGACGAAATACTGAATATTAGTATTCACTAGCACATATATGAATGCGGAGCATCGGATGGAAATGGGGCGTGGCCAAGCGGTAAGGCAGCGGGTTTTGGTCCTGTTATTCGGAGGTTCGAATCCTTCCGTCCCAGACTCATTTCATTGAAACAAATATTGCTATCTCTTTGTCGAAAGAGAAAGGATAAGTAGAGAAATGGTAAATCCGATGAAATCGGATCTTCACTTTTGATTTATCATCATTGCATATACGATACTTATAAAAAGGGAATGTGTCTCCCATGAGACAGACATGGCAAGGGATATCTCTGTGATGTAGGGTGGGAACACAGATCAATTTGAGAGAAAATCTGATCCATGAGATTAGCCTATTGGATGTATGCTGGTCCTGCTCATATTGGAACCTTACGAGTAGCTAGTTCTTTTAAAAATGTCCATGCCATTATGCATGCTCCTCTAGGAGATGATTATTTCAATGTAATGCGTTCTATGTTAGAACGCGAAAGAGATTTTGCTCCTGTAACTATTAGTATAGTAGATCGCCACGTACTAGCACGTGGATCTCGAGAAAAAGTTGTTGAGAATATTCTCCGAAAAGATAAAGAGGAACGTCCCGATCTGATCATATTGACGCCTACATGTACCTCTAGTATCTTGCAAGAGGATTTGCAAAACTTCGCGAACAAAGCATCCAGAATTTCTGATTCCGACGTAATTTTTGCAAATATAGATCATTATCGAGTGAACGAACTTCAGGCGGCAGATAGAACTTTGGAACAAGTGGTTAAATATTATTTGGATAGATCTCACGGACAAGAAACATTGGATCAATCCGTAACAGATGTACCTTCTGCAAATATAATTGGGATTTTCACATTGGGCTTTCACAATCAACATGATTGCCGTGAATTGAGACGTTTATTAAGAGATCTGGACATCAAGATTAATCAAGTGATTCCTGAAGGAGGATCTGTAAAAGATCTTATAAATCTACCAAGAGCTTGGTTCAATTTAGTTCCTTATCGTGAAGTGGGCTTAATGACAGCGATGTATCTGGAGAATGAATTCGGAATGCCTTATGTATCCACAACTCCCATGGGAGCTGTAGATATGGCCGAATGCATCCAACAGATCCATAGAAATGTTAATACCTTGGCTCCCATTTCATCGAATAAAAAGGTTGATTACGAACCCTACATTGATGGACAAACCCGATTTGTTTCCCGAGCTGCTCGGTTCTCGAGATCTATCGATTGTCAGAATTTGACGGGGAAAGAAACAGTCGTTTTCGGCGATGCAACCCATGCTGCTTCAATTACTAAGATATCTATTCGAGAGATGGGAATTCGTGTGAGTTGTACAGGTACTTATTGTAAACATGATGCAGAATGGTTCAAAGAGCAAATTCAAGATTTCTGTGATAAAATACTCATCACAGATGATCATACTGAAGTGGGAGATATGATCGCTCGTGTAGAACCATCTGCAATATTTGGTACTCAAATGGAACGTCATATTGGTAAACGTCTCGATATTCCTTGTGGAGTTATTTCTTCACCAGTTCATATCCAAAGTTTTCCTTTGGGGTATCGACCCTTTCTGGGTTACGAAGGTACTAATCAAATAGCTGATCCAGTTTATAACTCATTCGCCCTGGGTATGGAAGATCATCTTCTAGATATTTTTGGTGGTCATGATACTAAGGAAATAATGACTAGATCACTATCCACGGGTATAGGCCTGATTTGGGATCCTGAAAGTCGACGAGAACTAAGTAAAATTCCCCCCTTTGTTAGGAACAAAGTCGAAAGAAATATCGAGAAATTCGCACAACAAAAGGGCATTGTGAACATTACTACCGAAGTAATCTATGCAGCCAGAGAAGTGTTAGGTATCTAGCTAGGATGATTAATTTATGTCATTCCGTAAATCTATTCCATTTGTACTTGTACAAGAAATTTCTTCTATTTATCCAATAGGAGTGAATCGAATTCGATCCCTGTTCCTATCGTATCAATTTCATTAATGACTATTCATAATTATATATGAATTTTTAGATCAGGAATCTTATGGTAAAACTTCGTTTAAAACGATGTGGTAGAAAGCAACGTGCGACTTGAACGACATGATCGGTTCCGTGGATTAATATATCCGCCATTTCATATCCGAATGGAGATGCTCGTAGTTCAACATTTTTTCATTTTATTCCTGCTTTTCTTTGTCATTTTATTCCTGCTTTTCTTTGGGAGAAAAAAAAAATAGGGGAAAGAAAAGGAAAATATAAATATTACATGACGGAGCTTGAGCAGTAAGTATTAATTCATTCATTGATCAGGGGACAGAATCTAAGGTCAGTGTAGATAAATGAGCTATAACGACTTTGTAAGTCCACATTGATTTACGAAATCAGAATGGTTGAATCGGAACAGGTAAACAATTACCGATTATGATGGGTAGGAATATTTCAATAAGAAATAGATTCGATCATATAAGGATCAATCATTCATATGATTGCTCAACGTGGACAAATAGCAAAATGTACGTTGCTGTCATTCTAAAAAGATTGGAGACCACCGAAGCAAGATAAGGCTCAGACCTAATGATTAAAAGATGATCGATCTCAGAACAAGAAAATCCTATTTTATGATTGTTCAAACGATTCGATAAAAATGAGAGATCGAGATAGATTAAACATGAAAAAAAAAAAAAAAAAAAATAGGGGAAAGACGGCTCAAAAAGTGGAGGAATAGGATTTTATGATGGTTGAGCATTACCTAAGCATACTTGAGCTATGAGTATGAATTATTTCTTTTTTTTTTTTCCTTTTTGAGAAGGAAAAGTACTAAGTTCATATAGCCTATCTATCTATATAGATAGATAGACATAGATCTATAGTAGAAAGATATATGAATCTTATCAAAATTCTTATTGCTCGAGCCGTATGAGGAAAAAGCTTCATATACGTTTTCCAGGGGGGGGGATTATAGCCTACCTATCCCAATTAGCTACTTATCGAATTGTTGCAATTAACGTTGAATCTCGAAGAGAAGGAAAAGCTCTTCAGGAAGTGGGTTTTTACGATCCAATGAAGGATCAAACTTATTTAAATGTTCCTGCTATTCTACATTTTCTTGAGAAAGGGGCTCAACCTACAGAAACCGTTCATGATATTTTGGAGAAGGCAGGGATATTTCAAAAATTTCAGACCAATCTTTAGGGAAAGGAATGGATCCAATATTTAGCTTTGTGCAATTGTTTTTTCACCATCCATTTCTATTTTTTGTATTATATATTCATTTAGTCATTCCTGTTCCCATGCGATCTTATATGAAGATGACGAATATGAAAATCTTTTTATCTAGATGGATGAAAGATTGAGTTGATAGAGAGAATAATTAGATCGATAAAATGAGGAGCTTCCAAAATTTTAATTTTGGAGCTCCTTATTCTGTACAAATTTTCATAATGAACGGGACGGTCTAATTCGTTGTCCTTATTGTGAATAAGCCCAAGCCAAGATCTCTTCTCAATGCGCCCGTCCTGCTAATCCAACAATTAATTTCTCTACAACATTCCGGGATTGACAATGATATATTGTGCCGATATAATCCGTTCATATGGAAATATAGATCCTTCCTTCTTGGGTTCACCAGTTCGTTAATGGTTCTTCCAAATTTTAATGATGATTTGGTCGACGGATCAAAAATAACCCCATTTGGATAAATGGCTTGATCCGTAAATGGTAGATAAAAATCTACGTATATATAGATACATATGAATGAACGAGTTAATCATTAACCTAGACATTCACATAGGTTTTTGTTTCCCTCATTCAACGATTATTCAATTTATTTTATTTCGTATTTGATATTTGAGAACTTCGTATTTATTTTATAACTCCGTATTCGACTTCGATCACATCTATATCCTAATATGGGTTGCTAACTCAATGGCAGAGTACTCGGCTTTTAAGTGCGACTAATATCTTTTACACATTTATATGGAGTAACAAATTCGTCCATACTTTCGGTAAAGTTGTGAGACTATGACTGATCCTGGAAGGGAAATGAATGGAAAAAACAGCATGTCGTTCAAATAAATGATCTTGATGAGACTTGATCTGATCGTATCCGATCAGAACCAAATCTCATCCAAGGAATCAAATGGATGGGAAACGTATATCATATGCATAGATGGATGTGTTATATGCTCATCCATTTCAATGTGATAATTGTGAAATAGGATTGAATCAATTCGCGGTTAAGTCAGGTGAGTCAATGGATAGAGCTAAATGGCCTAAATCATAGGGAAAACCAGAGGAACGAGCTTCTGTTCTTCATTTAGATGAGGAATCCCCTCTACTGATCAGGAGTTAATAGCATATCAGTGTCCATCTATATGGGGGAGGTTTTTCTTATGAATACGATTAGGGATTTATCCGCCCAGAATGAGTCCTAAGTACTCGAGTACGAATGTGTAGGAGAAATGGTATACTGACCGTGTCAATTCATTCCAAAGTCAGGAGAGCGATCAGGTCGCTAAGAGAAAGGATTTTCATTATCTCTCATGTGAGATTTTTAGATAGAAGATCCATTGAATAGGATCTCTATCTCTCAGATGGATCATTATCTATCTTGTCTTGACCGGATGGATCGCACCATGTATTATTTTGTAACCCAAGAGGTCACTCTCATGAGGGCCATAGCCGAGGTTTTATTGAAAATGGATAAGTTTCGAAGAAATGGAAAGGAAGATACATTCCGGCAGCGGCGTTTTCTATATCCACTCCTTTTTCAAGAAAATCTTTACGCAATTGCTTATGATCATTATTTAAGTAGATCAAGTTCCTTCGAATCGATGGAAAATTCAAGTTACAATGATCGATTCAGTTTCCTAACTGTAAAACGTTTAATTAGTCGGATACGTCAACAGAAGGGTTCAATTGTTTCATTTGGAAATTACAACCAAAATAAAAATAAATTAGTTGGTCACAACAGGAATTTATATTCCGAATTGGTACTAGAAGGTTTGACAGTGGTTCTAGAAGTTACCTTCTCAATCCAATCGAAACATTATCTAGAAGGAATGAATGAATGGAATAGTTTCCGGTCCATCCATTCCATATTCCCTTTTATGGAAGACAAAATTCCACATTCCAATTTTCTCTTAGATATACGAATACCCCACTCTACTCATCCGGAAATTTTGGTTCGAACTTTTCGTTACTGGATCCAAGATGCTCCTTCTTTACACTCATTACGATATGTTCTCCACGAACATCGAAATCTTATTCTTTCGGAGAATTTGGATCAATTGATTCTCATCGCTTCGAAAGAAAAGACAAGGTTATCCCTGTTCCTGTGGAATTATTATGTCTATGAATGTGAATCTCTTTTAGTTCCCCTTTGGAAACGATTTTCTTATTCACGATCATTGTCCTATGGAGCTTTTCTAGAGCGAACTACTTTTTATAGAAAGATCGAGCATATTGTCATATTTTCTCATAAATCTATTAAAGATTTGAAAAAAAGTATCTGGTTTTTGAAGGATCCTTCCATTCATTATGTGAAAGATAGAGAAAGATTTCTTATAGCTCTGAGGGGTACTTACCTTCTAGTGAAAAAATGGAGATATCATCTTACAAATTTTTGGCAGTGTCATTTTCATCTCCGGTCCCAACCATATCGGATATCTATCGATGAATTATCCAAGAATTGTTTTTATTTCCTGGGCTATTTATTTAGCGTCCAAATGAAGACTTTCGTGGTTAAGATAAAAATGCTGGATGATTCATTCATTACCGATCCCATTACCAAGGAATTCGATCCAATAGCTCCAACTACACTTTTGATTGGATATTTAGCTAAAGAAAGGTTTTGTGATATCTCAGGGCGCCCAACTGGTAGATTGGCCTGGACTGGTCTAACAGATGACAATATCCTCCATCGATTTGATCGAATTTGGAGAAACATCTTACATTATTACAGTGGATCCTCAAAGAAAGATGGTTTATATCGTATGAAGTATATACTTCGACTTCCATGTGCTAAAACTTTAGCCTGTAAACATAAAAGTGCGATACGCGTAGTTCGGGAAAGATTCGGTTCAGAACTATTCACGAAATCATCTCCAAAAGAACGAGAATTGATCTCTTTGTCTTTCTCAAAGACCCGTTCACAGAGAGAACGAATTTGGCATTCAGATATTCTCCAAAGAAATCCTTTTTGTTAATTCCTGGTGGAATAAACAAAATCTACAAGTAGAAACCTCATTCGACCGATGAAATGTTCATTGAGCAATTGCCAGAATAGAATCGATCCACAATCTATTTTTTTTTTTTCCGGGAATTAAGATGATTACGAAATAGATACATAGAGAAAGCCGTGTGCAATGAAAATTGCAAGCACGGTTTGGGGAGAGATTTTTTCCTCCTATTGAAGGAGGAGATCATCCACTCCATCCGACGAGTTCCGGGTTCGAGTCCCGGGCAACCCAGATGGATCGGATCCAATTCCCATAGGTATCTCTAGCTACTTTTTCCTTGGATCCAATCGAATTGATCTTCATATTCTTATTCACGAGAAATAAAATCTCACACCGAATTCACGAGAAATAAAATCTCACACCGAATTCATCTCAAGGGTTCATTCCATTTCTAAATTGCATTGCACTTTACCGCAGTGAATAATTTAGTATTAATGGATTATTTTCATTCCAATCTACTATTTCTGAAATTGTAAATAAGGAATGTGACGAAGTAGATAATATGTATATATATATATATATACGAAATCTATGGCATCTATGAGGTACATAAATTGAAAATTGAAGATAGATCAATATCTCTTTTAATATTCCCTTATTTGTAAATTACTATACTGAATTGATCTAGAACCTCGGTTGACATAGATATATGAGTCATACTATACTGTTAAATAACAAGCTTCATATGTATGCTTGGGAGCTTCTGATAATTACATAAACCGAGTTTAACCAACCATGACTGCAATTTTAGAAAGACGCGAAAGCGCAAGCCTATGGGGTCGCTTCTGCGACTGGATTACTAGCACTGAAAACCGTCTTTACATCGGATGGTTCGGTGTTTTGATGATCCCTACCCTATTGACCGCAACTTCTGTATTCATCATCGCTTTCATCGCGGCTCCCCCAGTAGATATTGATGGTATTCGTGAGCCTGTTTCCGGTTCTCTTCTTTATGGAAATAATATTATCTCCGGTGCTATTATTCCCACCTCTGCGGCTATTGGTTTACACCTTTATCCTATTTGGGAAGCAGCTTCCGTCGATGAATGGCTATACAACGGTGGTCCCTACGAGCTAATTGTTCTGCATTTCTTACTTGGTGTAGCTTGCTACATGGGTCGTGAGTGGGAACTTAGCTTCCGTCTAGGTATGCGCCCTTGGATTGCTGTTGCATATTCAGCTCCTGTCGCAGCTGCTACTGCTGTTTTCTTGATCTACCCCATTGGTCAAGGGAGCTTCTCCGACGGTATGCCTCTAGGAATATCTGGTACTTTCAACTTCATGATCGTATTCCAGGCTGAGCACAACATTCTTATGCATCCATTCCACATGTTAGGTGTAGCTGGCGTATTCGGCGGCTCTCTATTCAGTGCTATGCATGGTTCTTTGGTAACCTCCAGTTTGATCAGGGAAACTACCGAGAATGAGTCTGCTAATGCGGGTTACAAATTTGGTCAAGAGGGAGAAACCTACAATATCGTAGCTGCTCATGGTTATTTTGGCCGATTGATCTTCCAATATGCTAGTTTTAACAACTCTCGCTCTTTACATTTCTTCTTAGCTGTTTGGCCCGTAGTAGGTATCTGGTTTACTGCTCTGGGTATTAGCACTATGGCTTTCAACTTAAATGGATTCAATTTCAATCAATCTGTAGTTGACGGTCAAGGTCGTGTAATTAACACTTGGGCTGATATCATCAATCGCGCGAATCTTGGTATGGAAGTTATGCACGAACGTAACGCTCACAATTTCCCTCTAGATTTGGCCGCTGCCGAAGTGACCTTTATAGATGGATAAGACTCTGATCATTAGTTCGTCCCAATCGCCGAAAAGACAATACCAAACCTTTCAATAAAAAGAAAGGTTTGGTACTCTTCTTTCCGTTCGATACTGTTCTACCCACTGATATTGTTTGTTAGACATTGGTCATATTAATATATGGATCTCAT